ATGTCTCAATCTGTAGAAGAACGGACAAGGATTAAGAATGAACGCTACGAATCGGGCGTAATTCCATATGCTAAAATGGGATACTGGGATCCTGACTATGTAGTAAAAGATACTGATGTACTGGCTCTATTTCGTGTAACTCCACAACCAGGAGTAGATGCTGTAGAAGCTTCTGCTGCAGTTGCTGGTGAGTCTTCTACTGCAACTTGGACGGTAGTTTGGACAGATTTGTTAACAGCTTGTGACTTATACAGAGCTAAAGCTTATAAGGTAGATGCCGTACCAAACTCAAGTGAACAATATTTTGCTTACATTGCATATGATATTGATCTATTTGAGGAAGGTTCTATTGCTAATCTAACAGCTTCAATCATTGGTAATGTATTTGGTTTTAAAGCAGTGAAAGCTTTAAGACTGGAAGACATGCGCATTCCAGTCGCTTACCTTAAAACTTTCCAAGGCCCTGCAACAGGAGTTGTTGTAGAACGTGAACGGATGGATAAATTCGGCCGTCCATTTTTAGGTGCGACTGTAAAACCTAAACTAGGTCTTTCAGGTAAAAATTATGGTAGGGTAGTATATGAAGGTCTTAGAGGGGGTTTAGATTTCCTTAAAGATGATGAAAATATTAATTCTCAACCATTTATGCGTTGGAAAGAAAGATTTTTATATTCAATGGAAGGCGTGAATCGTTCAATAGCAGCCACTGGTGAAATAAAAGGTCACTATATGAACGTTACTGCAGCTACAATGGAAGAGATGTACGAAAGAGCTGAATTTGCTAAACAGTTAGGGACAGTTATTGTAATGATTGACCTTGTAATTGGTTATACAGCAATTCAAACTATGGGTGTTTGGGCTCGTAAGAATGACATGATCTTACACTTACATCGTGCTGGTAATTCAACTTACTCTCGTCAAAAGAGTCATGGTATGAACTTCCGTGTAATTTGCAAATGGATGCGTATGGCAGGTGTTGATCATATCCACGCAGGTACAGTTGTTGGTAAACTAGAGGGCGATCCTTTAATGATTAGAGGTTTCTATAATACTCTACTATTAACTCATCTAGAAGTAAACTTACCGCAAGGTATTTTCTTCGAACAAGATTGGGCATCTCTACGTAAAGTAACTCCAGTTGCTTCAGGTGGTATACACTGTGGGCAAATGCATCAACTATTAGATTATCTTGGTGATGATGTAGTACTACAATTTGGTGGTGGTACAATTGGTCACCCTGATGGAATTCAAGCAGGTGCAACAGCTAATCGTGTAGCTCTAGAAGCCATAGTAATAGCACGTAATGAAGGTATCGATTATGTAGCAGAAGGACCTCAAATCTTACAAGATGCTGCAAAAACTTGCGGCCCTCTACAAACAGCTCTAGATTTATGGAAAGATATCAGTTTCAACTATACTTCTACAGATACAGCTGACTTTGTTGAGACTCCAACAGCTAATGTATAAACATCTTGAGTCTTTTTTTGTATTAAACTTAAACTCAAAACTACAAAAACTTGCTTAATTATTACAAGGAGTAAAGAATAGTGAGATTAACACAAGGAACTTTTTCCTTTCTACCGGACCTAACTGACGAGCAAATTACTAAACAAATCAAATACGCAATTTCTCAAAATTGGGCAATAAATATCGAATATACAGAAGATCCACATCCAAGAAACAACTACTGGGAATTGTGGGGTTTACCACTATTTGATATTAGCGATGCTGCTACAGTAATGTATGAAATTAATAGCTGCCGTAAGCAGTATTCTAGCCAATACATTAAAGTAAATGCTTTTGATAACACAAGAGGCACAGAAAGCTGTGTTCTTTCATTCATAGTTAACAGACCAGCATATGAACCTGGTTTTGAATTAGTGAGATCAGAAGATATTGGACGAAACCAAAAATATAGCTTCCGTAGCTATGCAACAGCTAAGCCGGAAGGATCTCGTTATTAATTACATAATAAATAACTAATCAATATATTTTATTTAGTTCAATCTATAATCTAATATAAGAGAGATTAATCTATTTAATCTCTCTTTAATAGTATTTAAATAACTATTAATTGATAAAAGTATTAGATTGAATAAATAACTTTATATATCAAGCATATAAAAATATGACTCAAAATTTCTCTGACGATACTCTAGTAAATTTACAAGAAGAATACGATAAAACTCAAATTCAAGAAGTGATTGATGAATTAGAGCAAGAACTAGTAGGTCTTCAACCTGTTAAAACTCGCATTAGAGAAATAGCTGCTTTGTTACTAATAGATAGACTAAGAAATAATCTAGGATTAGTCTCAGGAAGTCCAGGATTACATATGTCATTTACAGGAAGCCCAGGTACTGGTAAAACAACTGTTGCTATGAAAATGGCAGATATTTTAAATCGTCTAGGATATATTCGTAGAGGCCACTTACTTACAGTTACGAGAGATGACTTAGTGGGACAGTACATTGGTCATACAGCTCCCAAAACTAAAGAAGTTTTAAAACAAGCTATGGGCGGAGTCTTATTCATTGATGAAGCTTATTATCTTTATAAGCCAGATAATGAAAGAGATTATGGTGCAGAAGCTATAGAAATTTTATTACAGGTTATGGAAAACCAAAGAGATGACTTAGTAGTAATTTTTGCTGGCTACAAAGATAGAATGGAAAAGTTCTATGAATCCAATCCTGGTTTATCATCTAGAGTAACAAATCATGTAGACTTTCCCGACTATACTTCTGAAGAATTATTGCAAATAGCAAAATTAATGTTAGAAGAACAACAATACAAATTTGCTCCAGAAGCTGATAAAGTATTATTAGAGTATGCTGAAAGAAGAATGAAGCAACCACACTTTGCCAATGCTAGAAGTATTAGAAATGCTATCGATAGAGCAAGAATGCGACAAGCTAATCGAATTTTCATAAGTGGAGATAAAGTCCTAACTAAAAACGACCTTGTAACTATACAATCAGAAGATATCTTAAAAAGTCGATTATTTACTAAATAAATCTGTGAATCAATTAGTCTTACTTATTGACAACTAATCATTCTTTTAGATAGGATGAATGTACTATGTACCACAATACTGATTTTAGTTTATGATAAGGCGGCATAGCTAAGTGGTAAGGCAGAGGATTGCAAATCCTTCATCCCCAGTTCGAGTCTGGGTGCCGCCTAAAAATTCAATATTGACTTGTTTAATATTATAATTAACCATATAGAATCTATAGGGGGGTGTGGTGGAATGGTAGACACAACAGACTTAAAATCTGTTGATTTTCAATAATCGTGAGGGTTCAAGTCCCTCCACCCCCAATTTGACTAATTAATATAATCAAAAGAATAAACTTATGTGTATATGTGTTAATTGTAATCACGTGCATATTTGCAATACTTATGCACTAATTAAAAAACAACATGCTAAATCTAATTTTTATATGGTAACTAAATTTATACCTACTCAAACAATTATACAAATTAATATCAAAAGTTCTTCACACAATATAAATTCTGATTGGGATTTACAGGAATGTTTATCTTTTGCAGAAAAGCCAGGACAATGGTTAACTAAAGACAAAAATCAAATCATGAATGTATGATTTGATTCGCGAAAGTTTTTCTTAAAAATTCTGTATTGATATTAGATGATCTAACTAAAGAAATTTTACCTGTACGTGCAATTTCAACAATTCCATATTCACTCAAAAGTTGTTCAATAGCCATGGTTTTCCCTGGATCACCCGTCACCTCTAATATTAGGTACTCTTGAGCAATATCTACAACCTTTGCTCGAAAAATTTTCGCTATGTCTAAAATAGAAGCCCTATGTTTATTTGTAGCCTGTACTTTTATTAAAACTAACTCACGTTCAACACATGGTATGTTGGTAATATCTTGTACACTTAAAATATTTATTAGTTTATATAACTGCTTAATAAGCTGCTCAATAGTTCTATTATCACCAGGAACAATCATAGTGATTCTAGAAATACCTATTTGTTCTGCTGGTCCAACAGCTAAACTTTCTATATTAAATCCTCTTCTAGCAAATAAGCCAGCTATTCTAGATAAAACTCCTGCTTCATCTTCTACAAGGACAGATAATGTATGTTTCATAAATAATTTTTCAAAATTTATCGCTGGATCTTTAATGTTATTCTTACTTATGTAATGTTATAATAATTTTGATATATTTCCCAATATTTTTTTATAATTCACAATATATTTTATAACAAATCACTTGTGTTAGATAAATCAAAAAAAATAAAAAAAAAGAGTACTGAAAAACCTCTGATCAATGAAAACATTAGGTATCCTAAAGTACGTCTCATAAGCATACTAGGATCTCAATTAGGCATTTATTCATCTGGTGAAGCATTTAATATGGCTACTAAAGAAGGACTAGATTTAGTCATGATTAGCGATAAATCAGATCCACCAGTTTGTCGTATGCTTGATTATGGTAAATATAAATTTAACCAAGAAAAAAAAGCTAAAGAGGCTCGTAAAAAACAGCACAACGCGACTCTAAAAGAAGTCAAAATGCGTTACAAAATCGAAGAACACGATTATAAAGTTCGAATTAACCAAGCTTTACGTTTTTTACAATCCGGAGATAAGGTTAAGGCAACGGTAATATTCAGAGGTAGAGAAATTCAACACTCTAATTTAGCGATTGAACTTTTAAACAAAATGGCAGAAGATGTAAAAAATTTAGCAGAAATTCAGCAACCACCTTCTAGAGATGGAAAAAATATGATAATGATTTTATCACCAAAAAAAAATATAACTCAATAATTAATATATTTTACTAAACGATGCTTATTATAGTATGTTTAGATATAACTAAAAATAGAAATTCATAATATAGGTTTAAGGAAAAAATATGTCTCGTTATAGAGGACCTCGTTTACGTATCTGCAGAAGATTAGGAGATCTACCTGGATTAACAAGAAAAAAATCTAAAAAGCAATCACCAGCTGGTGAACATGGCCAATTATCTCGCAAGCCATCAGAATATGCTCTGAGATTGGAAGAAAAGCAAAAACTAAGATTTAATTACGGATTAACCGAAAAACAATTTGTAAATTATATAAAAACCGCAAAAAAAGTTCAAGGATCTACAGGATTAATCTTACTGCAAATTTTAGAAATGAGATTAGATAATACTATATTTCGGCTTGGCATGTCTCCTACTATTCCTGCAGCAAGGCAACTAGTAAATCATGGGCATCTTTTGGTAAATAATAGGAATGTTTCTATCTGTAGTTATCAATGTAAGCCCGGTGATTTAATCACGATAAAAAACAAGCATGCATCAAGATGTCTTGTAGAAAATTATTTAAACTTTCCTGCTTTAGCAAATATACCAAATCATCTAGAACTTGACAAAGAAAAACTAATAGGAAAAGTCAATGGCATTATTGAAAGAGAATGGGTCGCATTAAAGCTAAATGAACTTCTTGTTGTTGAATATTATGCAAGAAAATAGTCTTCTTAAAATGAAAAAATTATCACTTTATAATATCCATTCAATAAATCTTTAGCAATATATATTGACTACCAATTCATAGGCTGTCTACTAGTTAAAGACCATAGCATTCTTTTGCTTAGTACTTTGAAATATAGCAAAGTACTAGAAAATTTTTGCAACATGTGAATTTGAGATGGATTGTTATAGTACTGTTTTACAAAATCATAAGATTCTTTAGAAGGTACAAATAATATATTTTTATTATAAATTTCTTTATTACTTTCACATGCTTTTATAAAATCCTCTAAATTATAGACTAAAAGCTTAGGGTATGAAGGTAAAGTATAGTCCTTATTTTCTTCCCTGAATTTTTGCCAAGCAATTAAAGTTGTTTTATAATTCATAAAGATGGCGTCATATGTTATTTGACTTTCGTCTTCATGCAAGCTATATCTATAATTTATAGGCATATTTTTTTTTGTTTTTTTATTAAATGCCAATATTGGCTGAATAATATATATGGGTTGTCCCTGAAAATAATTACTACTATATTTCTGTTGTTTGTGGAAACTAACATGTCTGTATTTTCTATATTTAAATATGAGTTCACCCAATTCAGTTAAATCGGGAATTAATCTGAAGCGTATTTTTGGCACCGAAGTTGTTGTTAATTTATAATATAAATCAAGTTTACTAGCAAAAATATTTAAAACATTTTGTTTGCTAGATTGTGGATATTTTTGCTGTATATGATACTTATATTCTATTGCATCTTCTGGATTCATGAAAAACAAGCCTTCATACAAAGGCTGATTATTTTTCGTCCACAAAAAACAGTCATAATACCATCTGTGCAATTTATCTAAAAAATTGTTATCATCAAGCATTTTTTCAGGGAACTCGGCCATAATAATTTGATTAGAACCATTAATAATAGTAAATATAGGAAAATCATTACTTCTTATTTTCTTTAGAAGAAATGACTTATTGGTATTAGAATTATGCAAATGTTTTGCATTAAAAAAATGCTTTAATGGATTATCAGGCAAAGAAAAATTTAATCCCTTTCGCCAAATATATTTTATATAAGTAGGACGATTCTTTAAATTAGCTGAGATGCTAGAATCATCTAGATACACTTCTATTCTTCTCGTTGTTAAAGCTTTACTAAAATCAAGTAAGAATTTTTTATATTCATTTTGATACATAGCCACACCAGCTGACTTTAACTGATTGATATAATTATCAGATAATGGATTGACAGTTGAAAGAAAAATAGTTTCTTGCCAATACTTATTAATTAGCTTATTTATTAAAGTAGGATGTATTAACTTTCTATTTGCAAATGCTTTTGCAGTTGTATAATGATTGGCTATACCATTAGCAGAGTTATTTACACTTACTTTTGCGAACAAGGTGTTTTTTGCACCTATATTTTGTGCTAACAGCTTACTATGTTGATTAGCATAATAATAATTTTGAGTCTGAACAGGTCTAGGAGAATGGTCAAGTGACCAATAATCTTCGTTAAATAAGTACTGAATAAACATTGAATATAAATTAAATAATGAACTTTTATCTTGAATTAAGAATAAATACTACAAATAGTATGAATAAAGAATGTTTTGTAAAAATTAGATATACTCTTCTAATTCTAGAATGTATTATGCCATGCATGTAATATATTATCTTAAGTATAAAATATCTAGTAAATCTTCAATCTAAAACTTTAATCAAAATAATATATTCACATAAAGCTATATAGTTATATGCTTATACACAATTCATCTATTTTTCATTTTAGATGTAAAATATATTTTACTAATTTAATATAAGATTAAAACTATAAAAATTCAATATATGGTCATTTATACTCTGATAAGAACAAAAGATATATACTACGCTTATGGAACTGGTGGGACTCGAACCCACGTCCATAATAATTCAGTTTGATAAGTAGACAATTATCAAATTATTGATTAAGTCAAGAGAAAAAATAATAAATAAATTAAAACTTAGCTTAAATTATAGATTTAAGAGCATCTAGTTTAATAACCCATCCAGATATATACTAGAATCTATCTCTGGATGACCTAAAAAAATCATTTTTTGTTTTGCTTATATTAAGCTAGAACGACTTTTTTAGAGAAGGGTAAAATTTGATGTTTTGCAATTGTTTTCAAGCTAGGATTATTGAAGTTTAGCTCACCTTCATTCTCTAAATCTTATACAGACGGAATTATATGTAGAAACCTAGCAGTCCCTATGAACAATTTCTTCAGATAAGATTAATGGTTATATATTTAATCTATATCTATGTTCTTGAGCAAGGAAGGATTTGAACCTTCGACCGCCAGAATCGGAATCTGGTACTCTATCCACTGAGTTACATGCCCCTAATTATTACATACAAAGTACATAGCTAATATTATAATAAAAAATGCTATTTTTTCAACCCTTTAATAAGCCAATTTAATATAATACAAATCTAATTTTGTATATACACTTGTTTAAGTACAGTAGATAATTCTGCTTTATATAGCTCTTGTCCAATATACAAAATATGATTGATTGAAAACTTTTTCAAAAGATTATGTTTAGATAATAAAATATACATTAAATCAGCAGAAACAGCTGTAAAACAAATAGGATAAATCTTTTTATTATAACTTCCTATATTAGCTTGAATAGATTCAAATAAGCATAATGAAATAATTCTATTCTTTTGAAGTCTAATTAAACAATAAAAACCGTCCATCTTAAAAATAAAAATATGATACAGAAATATAAGAAATACATGTAAATATTATAATTATAATATATCTTATTTATCACTTCAATATAAATCGTATAGACTAAATTGAAATATCAGTCGATTAATTAAATGATAACATTGCAATTCTAAATCTGAATTACACATGTAAAATTTGCTTGATGAGAATACTAACAATTTTAACGGAGATAATAATAATGCAAGATGCTATTACTAGTATTTTAAATAAATATGACCTAACGGGAAAATACTTAGATACTCCTGCTATAAAAGAACTAACAAATTATTTTGAGACGGCTATTAATAGAATAAAGGTTACAAAGTTTATTAATAGTGAAGCAACAAAAATAATTAGAGAAGCAGCAGCACGTTTATATGAAGAACAACCAGAACTTTTGAGACCAGGTGGCAACTCATATACAACAAGAAGATATGCGGCATGTTTAAGAGATATTGAATACTATTTAAGGTACTCTAGCTATGCTTTGATCGCAGGCAACACTAATATTTTAAATGAAAGGGTATTAGATGGCCTGAAAGATACATATAATTCTTTAAATGTGCCTCTTTCACCTACGCTAAGAAGTATTAAATTGCTAGAAGAAGTTATTCAAGATGAACTTAAGCAAGAAAACTATATTGATAAAGACATAATTAGTGAACCTTTTGAACATATTATAAAAAGTTTAAGTGAACAAGATATATAGCGAAATCAAGGATTATATTAATAGATATAATCTATTTTATAGATAATAAAAATTTTAAATAGGCAAATATCAGTCTATTTATAAAAAGTCTAAATGTATACTTATGTCTATACTTACTCAATTTACAATATTAATAAAGCATAATATAAAATCTCGATTGAATTACCTAAGTTTACAACTAATTAGCCTATTTCTAGGGTTTTACATAGCAACTATAATATCAACTATGCCATCACAAACAGGAGATTGGGGCATAATTGCAGGAGCAATAATTGTAACTTTCAACGAAAGTCTCAGTAAAATAATATATCGTTTTAATAATAATAGAGTAGCTCTTATATATATAGTGAATTGTATAAAAATTGGCATTATATATGGCTTGTTTGTTGATGCATTTAAATTAGGTAGTTAAACTAAAACTTTAGATACTGTTTCTCTATAGAAGAATAAATTTATCTCATTTTATATGATAGATGCACAAGAGCCATTTAAAAAGTACATTTAATGGCTCTTGGTACAAGTCATATGTGTCTTATTTATAAAAATCAGTAAATATATTTCACCATAAATAGAAAATAGATAAAAATGATTTATACAGATATAGTAGACACATCACTAACCATATTTAAAAACAAAGCAGGATCTCCAGCTTTGGGTTTTTGTTCTTGTGGCCTAAACTTGCGTACAGGACCTGGCCATAATAATTGAGGCATTCCTTGCTTAGCTAAAAATTCTTTGCCCATGCGAGGAGTCTTTAAATTAAACGGAATTTCTCCTTTACTACGCTGAGCTATTACTCTTCTTCTTTGATATGGAACTGTATTATCTCCGAAATTTTCTAAATATTCATCACTATTTAAAAGAATATCTATAAAAAGCTCTAATCCTTTTGAACCTATAATTACAGAAAAAGCTAGTTTTTCTCTCTCATTATAAATATCTCTACCTAAAACTCTTTGTATACACATTTCAACAAAACGATAATTATTATTCACATTATAGTTTAAACTATAAAATGCATCAGATAAGAGTAATCCTTTTATAAAATCTTTAACTCTAATTTGATTAAACCGTAATTGTGATTCTAAAAAAGGTTCACGCGTACTACTTAGAATCTGATGTTCACTAAAAATTTGACGATAAGCTGCCCAAATGATTTCGTCCATTTCAAGAGCTGTGGGCAAATTATCTGTTGTATATATTTTAGGCTGTTCTTCGCCGGGAAAATACTCAAAGCCATCTACCCGTTGATTTTGAGTAGAAAATGCATAATTAAGTATTGGTATTGCCATCATAAGTCTCCAGATTTATATCTCTATTGATTGTATATAGATAACATATTAATGTATGATGCATTAATACTTATGTAAACTTTTTTGTAATACTTTTTGAATTTTCAAAAAGCATCACAAGAACTATCAAGATAACTAATATAAATTATTATGTATTAAACACAATAGTTTCAAATATTTTTTTTACTTAATTTAAAACATCTTCAATAATTCAATTTGAATCAAATCTATTAGTGCATATTCATTTAATTCATCAACATAATAAAATATTATACTAGAATTTATACAATAACATAAAGTAAATGTAATTATATCGATACTTACTTCATTCCATGCATATCTTTAAATATAAAGGAAATTAGATATACTTATTTAAATAACTCAAACCAATAGTATGAATAATTAAACTTCAATAATAAATTTATAGATTAATAAGTCTTGAATATGGAAAATACAAATCAACTAACTCTTGAACAAGAATTTAAATTGGCAATATATACTAAGAAAGTATATCGATTAAATAAAGTAAATTCTAAGAAGCATCTAATTGCTATCCTAAAGCAAATGATGATTAAAGATAATATAATAAAGCATTTTATTAAAAATAAAATACTATAAGTATATAATAATAAAATCCTTAAATCATATGATTTTATTAGATATTACATGATGTTAATATGTTATATATTGCTCGTCACAAGTATTCTATATTATAATTCTGACACTAATACATCAGCTCTTACAATAAATTAATAGCTGAAACGACTAAGTCCTTTATTAAACAAATTATTTATAAGGAGAGCTCAATGCTTGACGCATTTTCTAGAGTTGTAGTAAATTCAGACGCTAAAGCTGCTTATGTAGGTGGTAGTGACTTACAAGCTCTTAAAACATTTATAGCAGATGGTAACAAACGTTTAGATGCTGTTAATTCAATTGTTTCTAATGCTAGCTGTATCGTTGCAGATGCAGTATCTGGCATGATCTGCGAAAACCCTGGATTAATCGCACCAGGCGGTAATTGCTATACGAATAGACGCATGGCTGCTTGTCTACGCGATGGTGAAATCATTTTAAGATATATTTCTTACGCTCTTCTTGCAGGCGATGCTTCTGTTCTTGAAGACAGATGTCTAAATGGATTGAAAGAAACTTATATTGCTCTTGGAGTTCCAACTAACTCTTCAGTTAGATCTGTAAGTATTATGAAAGCTGCTGCAATTGCATTTGTTACTAATACAGCTTCTCAACGCAAAATGGACACGACTGGTGGTGACTGTTCTGCACTATCTTCAGAAGTTGCTAGCTATTGCGATAGAGTTAGTACTGCTATTAGCTAAAAATAAACTAAAAAGCCATTTAATAATATTATTAAGTAATAGTTTTCAGTCTAATAAACTTATAAATAAATTATATTAAAACAGGCATTGACAATCCATTTTAAGGAGATAAATTATGAAATCAGTTATTACTACTACAATCAGTGCTGCTGATGCAGCTGGTCGTTTTCCTTCTAGCTCTGACTTGGAATCTGTGCAAGGTAATATTCAACGTGCAGGTGCTAGACTGGAAGCGGCAGACAAGTTAGCTAGCAACCATGAAGCTGTAGTTAAAGAAGGAGGCGACGCTTGTTTTGCTAAGTATTCTTACTTAAAAAATCCAGGTGAAGCAGGCGATAGCCAAGAAAAAATCAATAAATGCTATAGAGACATCGATCATTACATGCGCCTAATCAACTACTGCTTAGTAGTTGGTGGTACTGGCCCTCTAGATGAATGGGGTATTGCAGGTGCACGCGAAGTTTATCGGACTTTAAACCTGCCTGCTGCTTCTTATGTAGCTGCATTTGCATTCACTCGTGATAGATTATGTGTTCCTAGAGACATGTCTGCACAAGCAGGAGTTGAATATAGCGGTGCTTTAGATTATGTGATTAACTCTCTGTGCTAATTTTTATTTCATAAAAATACAGTAAATAAATTGGTTAACTAATCATTTAATTTAAATATAAAAAAACAAAACGAATAAAAAACAAAATCTGTTTTTTATTCGTTTTATTTTTTTATATTTATTAACTCTTATTTATTATTGAATTTAAGCATTAAGATAAAAACATTAACTTAGTTATAAAATCATAGTTTTAACAAAACATCTCTATTCATATCTTATGAATGATTGGCTAACATATATTTCTTATCCTTAAAGAGAAATAATTTTATTGACGAAAAAGACAATATAAACCATTTTGAGCTTAAAAACTGAAGAACTACTTACAAACAACTATCTATTTAATAGAATAAATTTCATTGTATAGCTGATTTTTATCAAACATCTAAAATATTACAATTATGTTGATATAACTACTAGTTTTAATTATAATTCTATATTTTGCTAATTTTGTTAAAAAAGCTTGAACCAACTATTTGCACTCAAAAAGTATTAAAATATAATGTAATTATTATATATTTGAGAATCTATATGAATTGGAATTCAATTGAAAATAACTTAATCAATATATCTTTTGCACTACTGCTAATCACATTAATTACATATTGGATAAATATTGCTTTTACTAATTTAATATTTTTTGGACAACTAGGTCGTATCTTAACGATATGTATTAATTTATGCATAGGTTGTGCTTTGCTATTAAGATGGATTAGCAACGGATATTTTCCATTAAGCAATTTATATGAATCATTGATCTTTTTAACATGGGGATTAACTGCAGTCCATTTAATATTAGAATATAAAAATAAAAGCAAACTGATTGGAGCTATCAATATACCGGTTGCTTTATTTATTATTGCTTTTGCTAGTTTATCATTATCAAAAGACATGCAAAAAGCAGCACCTTTAGTACCTGCCCTTAGATCTAATTGGTTAATGATGCACGTAAGTATTATGATGATCAGCTATGCTACATTGATTATCGGGTCACTGTTATCTATACTTTTTTTAATCATCTCTAAAGGTAAAAATATTCATTTACAAGGAGGATCGACTGAATATAATATTAAGAATTTAGAAACTATGTATAATCGAGAAAATACTATAAGAGGTATAAATAGTCTTCAGAATGCAAATATTATAGTTGAGAATAATAGAATGAATTTACTGCAAAGTATTGATAATTTAAGCTATCGCGTTATCGGATTGGGATTTCCATTATTAACGATTGGTATAATTGCTGGAGCTGTATGGGCTAATGAAGCATGGGGATCTTATTGGAGTTGGGATCCGAAAGAAACATGGGCATTAATAACTTGGCTAATTTTTGCTGCTTATTTACATTCAAGATTAACAAAATCATGGCAAGGTAAAAAACCTGCAATTTTAGCTTCTATTGGTTTTGTAATCGTTTGGATTTGCTATCTGGGAGTTAATTTTTTAGGCAAAGGCTTACATAACTATGGGTGGGTTTTATAAACAAAAACAATCAAATGATTGGATGATAACGATGATTCAATAAATACTAATTATATTTATTTAGAAATAGATGATAAATATATGAATAGTAAATCTAGTAAATTGGAATTATCTATTAAAAAATAATTTATTATAACGATTACTAGATAGATGAATAATATACTTAAGTATTGTACAAAGAAGTCTTATATCATAAGTTTAAAGCAAAACTATCAGACAATGTAAATTCTTATCTATTTTATAGATGAATATAGAGATATGTATTATAATTGATGTTATGTAAATATTTTACTTGAAGCTTTGACTAAATTAGGATTAATATGAACACTAATATTTTGCTAACAGTACTACCCCATACATCTAATTGGTCTATACAGACAGCTATTATTATGGCTGTTTGTAATTTGATTTGCATTGGTATTGGCAGATATGCAATACAAGTTAGAGGATTAGGTCCATCTATACCAATTTTAGGATTAGAAGGATTCGGGCTACCGGAATTATTAGCGACAACAAGTCTAGGACATGCTGTAGGTGCTGGTACAATTATTGGATTAAGTACTATTGGTTTGATTTAATTAAAATAAATTAGACCTAACATAATATTAATTGATCAAAAGCTTTATATATTTATTTTGTTCAATAAATTAATTATGTGTATACGGCCACTACGAAATCAATATATTCTCTAACTATATTATCTACATACAAAAATTCAACTTATATAGCTAACATTCATAAAAAGTACCCATTCGCCGAAATTTTTGATATCTTAACTCTTTTCTAGCTTCGCCTGATAAGCTTAATAAGTTATTTAGATTTTGCGTAAGGTTAGTCTTTAATGTATGGGCTGCTTCTAAAGGATTTTCCTGAGAACCTCCTATAGGTTCTTTAATAATTGAATCAATTATACCCAAGACTTTTAAATCTGATGAGGTAATCTTTAATGCCTCAGCAGCTTCCAAAGATTGTTTGCTATCTTTCCATAAAATAGCAGCACAAGCTTCTGGGGTAGCCACAGTATAAACAGCATATTCTAGCATCAGAATTCTATCACCAATACCAATACCTAGAGCTCCACCAGAACCACCTTCTCCTAAGATTGTACAAATTATAGGAACATCAAAAGAAAACATATCTCTTAAATTTACTGCAATTGCTTCGCCTTGACCAAGTTTTTCTGCTTCTATACCTGCCCAAGCACCAGGAGTATCAATAAATGTCAAAATAGGAAAATTAAAACTATTTGCGTGTCGCATCAAACGTAATGCTTTACGATATCCACCAGGAGATGCCATGCCAAAGTTTCTAATAACATTATCTTTTGTATCCTTTCCTCTCTGATGACCAATAAAAACAACTGTCTTCCCATCTAAACGACCAATACCTCCTACTAAAGCTGGATCGTCAGCTCCTCCCCTATCTCCATGCAATTCAATCCAATCATCCATTAAATATGGAATATAATCTAAAGTAGTTGGTCTGTCAGCTTGTCTAACTAAATTCAACCTTTGAAGAGGTGTCAGAGATTGAAAAATTTCATGCTTTAGACTATATAATTGTTTATTAAAACCATCTAATTCTTTTTTTACTGACAATTCATAACTATTCGACATTTTATTCAGCTGTTGTATCTGATATTCTAATTCTACAACTGGTTTCAAAAAGTCTAACGATACGGCTTTTCTGCTAGTCATAATCAAATATAATTAAAATATGTGTATAGTGTATTTTTATTGAGTAAGGTGCAACAAAAAACCACGTAAAAAATGATAAAACAAGGAAGTTGTATTAGCAATATCTTCTGATATTTCAAGACTATTTTGTAAAAAGACATATAAAAGATTAAAAAAGCGAGGATCATCAAAACGCTGAGAAATTCTTGTCGCTGCTCTTATCAAATCATCATAATTTAAGCCTCGTTCGCCATATATATAACTTAAATTACACAAAAATTTAGATTCTAAACAAACATCAGAAAACACATCAATATCTGGCATATTTTCTAAAGAGACTGTCCCCAAAGGAATAATGTCTATTACTGCATCATTTAGTAAACCTGTTTGACTTGTCTCAATAACAACATTCTTAGGTACAAGAATATTTTTAGATTTAATATGAACTAGAACTAGTACACTATTAAAATTCATTTTAATATTTTTTACGTAACCAACATTAATACCTCTCATTAGTACATGAGTACCTTCTCTCAGACCGTAAGCATTATTAAATTCTATAAAAAATAAGTACCCTGTTTTTTTTTTACATTTATTGAAAACCATAAAAAATAAGTAAATAAGATAAAACTAAAAAAAACAGCTATATTTTTTATAGTTTTCAATAAGTGACTTGATGTGATCTTTTTCATAAATTTCATAAAATATAAATAAACTCTGTTAAGAAATTCTTACTTGAATCGATTATATATTAATAATACTAACCAGCAATACCTAGATTTATAACAATTTATTTTTCTTGAAATTAGATATTAGATATTATAAATAATTTGTCATCTATTTAATATAAATATACTTTTAATTCGCTTACAACTTGCAACTATCTAGGCCCAAATCAATAATACAAAAGAACACTATAAGCATTGTAAATGAAGTAAACAATATATTAAATACGAATAAAATGATGACTCATATTTCAATACACTTAGGAAGTGTATAATTATAATACTAATAAAAGACAGCCATATAATAACACTGCCCAGATAGATTTGTATATAAAAATAATGAAATTTATATTATAGCACCTTATAGAAGTAGAATGTATTTATTTAATATTACTAAAAGAATTAGTTACTCAACTATTTTACTATACTTAAGACTAATAATTAATCTAATTCTTTAAAAGAAGAGTATAATCAAGTAGCTAAATATATCTTCATTTATCTACTTGATATTCTGTTATTATTCTATATGTAAGAAAATACAAAGTTGCACTTAATAAGCTAAGCCCATACTGCGAGTTGTTTCAGCACCTAAATATACACGAATACTTAAAAAATCTGTTGGACATGCTGTTTCGCAACGTTTACATCCAATACAATCTTCTGTTCTAGGTGCAGAAGCAATCTGACCTGCCTTACATCCATCCCATGGAACCATTTCTAAAACATCACACGGACATGCGCGTACACACTGTGTACAACCAATACAAGTATCATATACTTTTACACTATGTGCCATAGGGATTAACTTAACCTTGATTTTTAATTAATAAACAAACTGAAACTAGTAATTATTATAATATAAATATTAACAATGTAGATATACCATATCACTTATATTATTGTAGTGTGATACATGAGATAATTGGGAATTAAATAATGAAAACTTCATAAAAAGTTAAATGAATAACAATTAAATATTTATTTAACGTGATAAAGCTTTATATGATGAGTACTGCGGATTAGTAATTGCCATCTTATCCTCTGATGGAGGAACGATTTGCCAAAACATAGAAATATAAGATGACCAATCATTTAAAATTTTCTTTGCCTTTAAGCTCTTTGTCTTGATTTCGTATAGCTCAAGAATATTTTTTAATTGATCTTCTCCTTCTTTAGTAATAATTCTCTGAGCTTTTACAATCTCTTTATTGATCTTAGATAATAAATCATTATTTTCATCTAAAAAATAAGATATACCACCTGTCATACCAGCACCAATATTACGTCCTGACTGACCTAAAACTACGATCAATCCTCCTGTCATATATTCACATGAATGATCTCCTACCCCTTCTACTACAGCTTGTGCTGAAGAATTTCTTACAGCGAAACGTTCACCGGCTTGACCATTAGCAAACAAATAACCACCTGTAGCACCATACAAACATGTATTACCTATAATAACCTGCTGAGAAATATTATTATCATCTAAAAAAGGAGAGATAATTATCTCTCCTCCATTCATGCCTTTACCAACATAATCATTAGCTTCACCCACTAAACTTAAATGCATACCTTTAGAAATAAATGAACCAAAGCTTTGACCAGCTGTGCCATAAAAATCTAATTGCAGATTACCACTAAAACCATTATTACCATATTTTTTTGCAATTACACCAGAAATTCTAGAGCCTACGCATCTATCGATATTTAGAATTTTAACTTTTTTAACTACATCTGAATGTGTTTGAATAGCATTTACTAAATCAGGATCATTTAACAAGATATCATCTAAAACTTTACCATTAGTATTAATTCTATTGCGCATACCTAAGTCAGCAACTTCACAAGAATCACCTAATAAAATATCTAAATTCAAATGATTTGTTTTTTCTAAATTCACTTTATTATATTTTAATAAACTATTAAGGCCAATTATATCTTGCAAACTTTTATAACCTAAATCTGCCAAAATTTGTCTCACTTCTTCGGCAATAAATATGAAAAAATTGACTAAATCTGATGGAATTCCTGGATATCGATTACGCAAATCTTGACGTTGAGTAGCTACTCCTACTGGACAATTATTTGTATGACAAATTCTTGCCATAACACAGCCTGTAGCTATCATAGCGATGGTACCAAAACCAAACTCTTCAGCGCCCATTAAAGCAGCTATTACAATATCTTGCCCGGTTCTTAATCCTCCATCAACCCTTAATATGACTCTATCTCTTAAAGAATTGTTAACGAGGGTTTTGTGTACTTCTGTCAATCCTAATTCCCAAGGTGTCCCTGCGTGTTTAATAGAGCTTAATGGAGAAGCCCCAGTACCACCATCATGACCAGATATCTGTATGATATCTGCATTACCTTTAGCGACACCCGCTGCAATAGTTCCTATACCTACTTCTGCGACCAATTTAACCGATACTTGAGCTAATGGGTTAATTTGATGTAAATCAAAAATCAATTGTGCTAAGTCTTCTATAGAATAAATATCATGATGAGGAGGAGGAGAAATCAAAGTAACGCCAGGTTTACAATTTCTTAATTCTGCTATATATGGACTTACTTTTTTACCCGGTAATTGACCACCTTCACCAGGTTTAGCACCCTGAGCAATCTTAATTTCTAACTGCTTAGCATTCATCAAATACTCTGGCGTCACCCCAAAACGACCAGAAGCAATTTGCTTAATAGCTGAACTAGCAATATCATTGGCTTTTAAACCTTTTAAATGAGCAAAATTAGGTGACACACCAGATGAATTAATATCGGTAATGACTTGAAATCTACTTGGGTCTTCACCACCTTCACCAGAATTAGATTTACCTCCAATTCTATTCATAGCAACAGCCAAAGTTTCATGGGTTTCGCGAGATAATGCTCCTAAAGACATTCCACCTGTACAAAACCTTTGCAAAATACTCGATACTGGCTCTACTTCATTAATATTAATAGAAGAATTATGGTTAGATATTGTTAATAGATCTCTAAGATTAGTTGGAGGACGATCATTTAGTAAAGATTTATATTTAGAATACAGTATTCTATCTTTAGCACGCACAGCCTTATGTAAAGTTTTAGACATCTCTGGATTATTTACATGATATTCAGCACTTGGGCGATACTGCACATAGCCTAGATTGGGCAGTTTTTTAGGTAAATCTGCTATAAAAGCCTTATTGTAAGAATTTACTACATGTCCAGCTAGCTCATTTAAATTAATACCTCCTAAAGAAGAAACTGTACCTGCAAATGCAATATCAACTAATTCTTGTCCTAAACCTAGAATCTCAAATATTTGTGCACCATGATAACTAGATAATAAAGAAATACCCATCTTGGATAGGATCTTCAATAATCCTTTTTCAATTGCAGAACGATAATTATATTGAGATTCTTGAATTGTTAATTTCGGCAATTTACCATTAGATACTAGCTTTTGAGTTCTTGGATTGTGCCACCATTGTCTAACAGTCAACAACGCCAAGTAAGGACAAACTGCACTTGCTCCATAACCTATTAAACATGCAAAATGATGAGTATTCCAACATTGTGCTGTATCGACAATCAATGAAACTCTATGTCTTAGCTGTTTCCTTATTAGGTAATGATGCACAGCTCCTACAATTAATAATGGAGGAATGTAAGCCTCCGTATGTGTTAAACTTTCTATACGATCACTAAGAATAATAATTTCTGCACCTTGCTCTATATTAGCTACAGTTTCTTCACAAATTTCATTAATTCTTATATGAAAATTTGCATTTCTTGTGTCTTGCTGAAAAAAAGTATTAATAGTTGAAACACGAAAACCATAATTAGCAATATTCAACAATTCTTCTTCATTTAAGATAGGTGAATCTAATTTAATAGCTCTAGACATATTCTCTGCTGGATCTAAAATATTACCTTTAGGACCAAGATACATCGTAAGTGACATCACTAAACTTTCTCGCAAAGGATCAATAGCAGGATTAGTGACCTGAGCAAAACGTTGTTTAAAATAATCATATAATAAATGAGGTTTACTTGATAAAACAGCTAAAGGAGTATCATCCCCCATACAAAACGTAGGTTCTTTAGCAGAACTAGCCATATGTTCTATGACTAATTCAACATCTTCATTTGTATAGCCAAATGCTGTGTGAAAACGAGTAATATCAGTAACATTTGAATTTAAACTATCTGCGTACTCTTCAGCTATAAAATCTTGTCTATATTTTTGTACCCACTTACCATAAGGAAATTTATTAGCTACTGATTGCTTAACAGTCCAATTATCTAGCACTAAATTATTAATCATATCAACACAAAATATTTGGCCAGGCCCTAGTCTTCCTTTATTAATACAATCCTTTGCATTGACCTCAAAAACTCCCATTTCAGACGATAAACTAATGAATCCTTGCTTAGTAATAACATATCTAGCTGGCCTCAAACCATTTCTATCTAGAGTAGCACCTATAGTTTTTCCATCACTAAAAACAACTAATGCAGGACCATCCCAGGGCTCTTGGAGACTACTATAATATTCATAAAAATCTACTATTTCAGGAAATTTATGCAATGCTGGTTGATTTTTATACGCTTCTGGAATCAATATCATCAAGGCCTCTTGAGGACTTTTACCTGATTGAATCAATAATTCTAAAACGGCGTCTAAATTTGCGGAATCACTATTCTCAGAATTAGTTACAGGAATTAAAGAGCTGTAAGCATTATCCGTATAGCTATGTTTAAATAATATTTCTTTTGATTTCATCCAGTTCAAATTACCTAACAAGGTATTGATTTCACCGTTATGTGCCATGAAACGCATCGGTTGGGCCAAAGGCCACTTAGGCATTGTATTTGTACTAAAACGCCTGTGATACATAGCAAACTTACTCTTATATCTTGCATTATATAAGTCTGCATAATATTGACCTAATACTTCTGAACGAACCATGCCTTTATATACTATAATTCTAGAAGAAAAAGAGCAAAAGTAGAACTGCTTGTTTAAATTTAAATTTGTTTGAGACACAAGCTTTTCTATTTTTTTTCTTACTACATATAATGCTCTCTCTAAATAATCACCAACTAAAGATTGTGATTTAACTATGCATTGCATAATAACTGGTTGATTAATTTTAGCCTGGGGACCCAAGACTTTTTCATCAACAGGAACTTGGCGCCAAGATATAAGAATAAAATCATTCTCTTCTAAAACCCATTCAAACATTTTTTTTATGGCCTGTATATCATGAGAGGGTAAAAAAAGCATAGCTACACCAATCTGGTTATTATGACTGAACAGATCATAAGAAATTTCGCTAGATAAAAGATCCCAAGGTATTTGAGTAGTTATTCCTGCTCCATCACCAGAACTCATATCAGCACTACAACCTCCTCTATGCTCCATACAATTTAGAGCATTTAAAGCATATAAAACTATATCATGAGATTCTTTTTGATTCACACAAGTTATAAAACCAACACCACATGCATCTCGTTCTGCAATAATAGAAGGATGTCCAGAAAACTGATTTAATTTGTGAGTAAAATATTTTGATGCTTGCATAGACTATTATTTGATGTTTACTAGATAAAATATATAAATCTTTCATTATGTAATTAAATTAATAGATAGAGCATTCAATTTTTGTATTGTATCCATATGATAATTACTACTTCAGAATTTCTCATTACTAAATTAGAAAATTGAAACATACTATTCTACTAATTAATATGAATTGGAAAACTTATGTTTAAATTCATATGATATGACTACATAAAAAATACAATTTCATTTTTAATATAAAGAATGTAACTGCTGATATAGTATTACATATATTTCAATAAAACTTACATAATAGAATCACGTTAAAATTTCAAGTTTTTATTATTGAGCCAGAATAGTATACTTATAAAATCTAAATATTTAGAATTAACGATGAATCAACATAAAAGAATGGGCTCTAATGAAATCACATATAAAACAGAAGAATTATTGGAAGTAGCACATAACCGGTACAAAGTAACTATACAAGTAGCTAATAGAGCTAAAAGAAGAAAGTACGAAGATATTGACATAGTCGATGACCCATTAATGAAACCTATTATACGCTCCATACTAGAAATGGTTGATGAAATTACCCAACCTGAAATCATAGGAGATTAGAATGTTCAAATAGTAGTTACAGAAACAACTACTTTTAATATTTTTTAAAAAATTTTTTTTGATCTATTAGTATAATAGAATATTAAATACTAATAAGATCTTATCCTATAGTATAAGAAAATGAAAATACGATAGGATATAAGAGAAAAGTTTGATATTAGTTATTGGGCAAATATGATAATCCTAAAAATCAAGGAGATATTAATATGTTAGATGCATTCGCAAAGATTGTTGCACAAGCTGATGCTAGAGGTGAATTTCTGAGCAATACTCAAATAGATGCTCTAGGAGCGATGATAGCAGAAGGTAATAAAAGACTAGATATAGTAAATAAAATTAATTCTAATACTTCTACTATTGTCACAAACTCCGCACGTTCTCTTTTTACGGAACAACCGCAACTAGTACAACCGGGAGGAAATGCTTATACAAGCAGAAGAATGGCTGCTTGTCTAAGAGATATGGAAATTGTTTTACGATACGTAAGCTATGCTATGATTGCTGGTGATTCTAGTGTTTTAGATGACAGATGTTTAAATGGATTAAGAGAAACTTATCAAGCTTTAGGTACACCTGGTTCATCTGTAGCCATAGCTATTCAAAAAATGAAAGAAGCATCTATAGCTTTAGCCAATGACTTAAGTGGAGTACCCTTAGGAGACTGCAGTTCTTTAACAGCTGAACTAGGAGCATATTTTGATAGAGCTGCAGTTGCAATTGTATAGCTTGAACAATAATACAATTACTCAAGTCTAATAATCACTTTACCTAAATTGAAAATATAAAATTTTTATTATGAAAACACCTATCACAGAAGCCATAGCATCAGCAGACAGTCAAGGAAGATTTTTAAGCAATGGAGAACTACAATCTATTAATGGACGGTACCAAAGAGCTACTGCTAGTTTAGAAGCAGCAAAATCTTTAACGAATAATGCTCAAAGATTAATTACAGGAGCGGCACAAGCAGTATATACAAAGTTTCCATTTGTTACACAAATGCCTGGGCCTACATATGCATCGAGTGCAATTGGTAAAGCTAAATGTGCACGTGATATCGGCTATTACTTAAGAATGACTACTTACTGCCTAGTTGTCGGTGCAACTGGACCTATGGATGAATACTTAGTTGCCGGTCTAGAAGAAATCAATCGTAGCTTTGAATTATCACCGAGTTGGTATATAGAAGCTTTACAGTATATTAAAGGCAGTCATGGACTATCTGGTCAATCTGCCAACGAAGCAAATACATATTTAGACTATGCTATTAATACATTAAGCTAATCTAAATACATAAAACCTGTATATAATGTCATAAATATAACTAGAAATAACTCAAACCTTTTTCCATAATAAATAATTATTTCTAGTTGTTTATTGTATGAAGAAATAATTATAATAATTATTTCTATCATTAATTAAATTTTCAATAACAACTTAATACTCAAATATAATAAAAACTTTGTTTAACAGAAACAATAAATCTTTATAATTTCGATTCATAATTCATGTCACATAAATCACTTCATCCAATTGTTTTAACGATACTTGATGGTTGGGGATATTCAGAGAATATAAAAGGCAATGCTATTCGACTAGCAAATACACCAACTATAAATAAACTATGGAGACATTATCCGCATACTTTACTAAGCGCTTCAGGTGTAGAGGTAGGCTTGCCTGTAAATCAAATGGGTAATTCAGAAGTAGGTCATACTACAATTGGAGCAGGTAGAACTATTGATCAAGATTTAGTTCGTATTAGTAAATCAATTGAAGATAACTCATTTTTCAACAATCAGATTTTACACAATATTTGCAAATTAATAAATAATCGTAAAAGTAAAATCCATCTAATTGGTCTTTGTTCAAATGGTGGAGTGCATTCACATATTAATCATTTATTAGCATTAATAAAATATACTAAACAATACGAGTTTGAAATTTGCTTACATTTAATTACAGATGGTCGAGATACACAACCGAATACTGCAAAAGTTTTTATTGAAGAAATTATAAATAGCATACATAAAAGAAAAAATATAAATATATGTACAATAAGTGGAAGATACTATAGTATGGACCGCGACTGTCGATGGTCTAGAATAGAAAAAGCGTATAAAGTTTTGACAGAGAATAAGATAAATACTATCCGTGACCCTTTAAAAGTTATTGATCAATACTATGAAGAAAATATTTCAGATGAATTTATTACACCTACTAGAATACATGAAGGCATAATATCAGACGATGATGGAATTATATTCTTCAATTTCAGACCTGATAGAATAAGGCAATTGTTACATTCTTTTGCTAAACAAAACTTTAAAGGGTTTACGAACAAAAAGATAAGAGACCTAGAACTAGTTACATTTACACAATATGACTCAAACTTACCAATTAAAACAGTATTTAGCACACAAAAACATATCAACTTTCTAGGTGAAACAATTGCGAACAATTGCTTAAAGCAACTTAGACTTGCAGAAACAGAAAAATATGCTCATGTGACTTATTTTTTTAATGGAGGTATTGAAGAACCTTTTCCAGGAGAAGATAGAGAATTAATATCAAGTCCACAAGTAGATACATATGATTTAGCTCCTGAAATGTCTTCTGAAAAACTCACAGAAAGCATAATTAATGCAATTGATAAAAATATATATCAATTCATTGTAATTAATTATGCTAATCCTGATATGGTAGGACATACAGGCAATTTAGAAGCCACCATAAAAGCAGTTGAGATTGTTGATCAATGTTTAACAAAATTACTAACAAAAATCAATCAGATCAACGGCACACTTATCATCACAGCTGATCACGGAAATGCAGAATATATGCTAAACGATGAAAATAAACCATGCAAGTCACATAGCACTAATCTAGTACCTTTTATTTTAGCTGGTCGTGAGGCATCTATAAATTATAGCTTGAAAGCATCTGGATGTTTATCTGATATAGCACCCACGATACTAGATCTATTTAAACTTAGTATACCCAAAGAAATGAATGGAAAATCGTTATTGAAAAAATCCACTATTACTTATTAAATAATAAGTTAATGCCATATATAAAATACAAAAACGCTACTCGATGACAATCTATCAATACTATCCATTTCAAAAAATATTAACAATACCCCAGAAACAAATACCATACTTAACAGAAATAAAATTAAAAACACTACCCAAAGAATGGAAACTAATCCTGACGAATGACGGATCATTTACACAAAATCTAAATTCTTTGACAGGAAAACACATTCAACTAAAAATAAATCATAAAACATCTGAGATATTACTAAATAAAAAAAAACTTAGAATTATTTGGCTCGAAGATAATATAAACAATAAATTAACTTTCGCAAGATCATTATGGCCATTACAGGTAAATCATTATAAATATATAGAACTAGAAAATGAAAAACCTCTAGGACAATCTATGATTGAATCTAAAATCGATATATACAAAGATATATATAAACTTTATTATGGTTATTCTAAATATTTAGATAAAAAATTCAGGAGTAAAGGACCTATATGGGGTAGAACATATAAAATTTATTATCATAAAAAACTTTTTACAATTGTAGAAGAATTTTTTTCTCCTCATCTAACTCAATATTTTCATTTTAAGTACTAACAAAGATATGTTCAATTTTTTATTAAACAAAAATTTAAGAAAATTCCAAAATTTAGTCCATCAAATTCAGCATTTTGAATCACTATTAACAAATTATTCTGAGGACGACCTGAAAAAACAAACAATAAAATTAAAAACATATGTAAAAAACAATAAAAAAGAAATAGATGAAATATTGCCAGAAGCTTTCGCCACTATTAAAGAAGCTATCAAAAGAACTACGGGCTTAATATTATTCGATGTCCAAATTATTGGCGCAATTGTACTGCACGAGGGTAAAATAGCAGAAATGAAAACAGGTGAAGGTAAAACATTAGTGGCAATAGTAGCAGCATACCTCAATGCTTTAAAAGAAAAAGGAGTACATATTGTAACAGTCAATGATTATTTAGCAGAAAGAGATTCTTTACTAGCACGAAAAATTTATAAACGCCTAAATTTAACTACAGGCTTTATCAAACAATCAACAACATCTGAAGAAAGAAAGAAACAATACAATTGTGACATTACTTACATTACAAATAGTGAATTAGGATTTGATTACTTAAGAGATAATATGGCTGTAGATAAAAAGAATATAGTACAACGCTATTTTAACTTTGCCATAATTGATGAAGTAGATTCAATATTAATAGATGAAGCAAGAACACCTTTAATCATATCAGGACCGTTTGAAGCTGCCACAGACAAATACAAAAAATCGTCAGAAATAGCACTAAAACTAAACAGACACTTGCATTACGATGTAGATGAAAAATCAAGAAATATTATATTAACAGAAGAAGGTATTTATATATGTGAGAGAATATTAGATTTAGATAATTTATATAATATTAACAATTCTTGGACTCAATATATTCTAAACGCTTTAAAAGCAAAAGAATTATTTCTAAAAGATACACATTATATTATCAAAAATTCCCAAGTCACAATTGTAGATGAATTCACTGGCAGGATTATGGAAGGTAGAAGATGGAGCGATGGATTACATCAAGCAATTGAAGCAAAAGAACATGTAAGAATTCAACAAGAGAATAAAACTTTAGCATCAATTACTTACCAAAATTTATTTTTATTATACAAAAAACTATCAGGAATGACTGGTACAGCTAAAACAGAAGAAACTGAACTGGACAAAATATACAAACTTGAAGTTGTAGAAATACCTACAAATAAACCTTGTATCAGAAAAGACTTGTCTGATTTAGTATATAAAACAGAATACAATAAATGGCAAGCTATTGCTAATGAATGTTATGATATGTACCAAATAGGAAGACCTACATTGATAGGAACGACTAGTGTAGAGAAATCAGAACTTTTAGCAAAACTGTTGGACGAATTAAATGTTCCATATAACCTATTAAATGCCAAGCCAGAAAATATTGCTAGAGAATCAGAGATTATAATTCAAGCTGGAAGAAAATTTGCTATAACTATTTCAACTAATATGGCAGGAAGAGGAACTGATATTATATTAGGTGGCAATGCATATGCTATGTCTAAAATTATTTTAACAAACTATATAAAAGAACAAACTGGTGTAAATACTAATATTGAACATACAACAAAAGAGATACAGTCCATACTAAAAACAATCCAGATACAAAACTTGAATAAAAACATAAGAATTGATGAATATATTGAAGAAATTATTTTTTCTACAAAGGAATATGATAAGAACAATCTTGCATATAATATAAAAAAAGTTTACTTACAACTATTAAAAAAATATGAAATTCTTTTTTGTCAAGAAAAAAAAGAAATATTGTATTTAGGAGGCTTATATGTAATCGGAACTGAAAGACATGAATCTAGAAGAATAGATAATCAATTGAGAGGACGCTCTGGTAGACAAGGAGATGCAGGATCATCACGCTTTTTTCTTAGTTTACAAGACAATTTATTAAGAATTTTCGGAGGCGATAGAATCTCTAGTTTAATGCAAAAATTAAATATAGATGAGAATACACCAATTGAATCTATAGTTTTAAGTAAAAGTCTAGATTCTGCACAAAAGAAAGTAGAATCATACTTTTTCGATATTAGAAAACAACTTTTTGAATACGACGAGGTAATTAATAATCAGCGTCAAGCTATTTACACAGAACGGAAAAGAATATTAGAATCAAGTTTTACTAGAGATTGCATAATTGAATATGGAGAAAGTACTATTGACGAAATACTTCTACTATATAATAAAGAAAATACATTCAATAACAAAAAAAACATTATGTATCGTGTAGGTAAACTCTTGAATTTAACAGAACCATTTGATATTTATAAATTTACAAGCATGAATAACGAACAACTTAAATGTTTTTTGTACGAACAACTACGTATTACGTATGACTTAAGAGAAAGTTATCTAGAACAATTGAGACCTGGATTAATTAGACAGCTAGAAAAATACTATTTACTACAACAAATTGATAAAGCATGGCAAGAACATTTAGAAAAAATGGCCTTGCTGAGAGAATCAATAGGTTGGAGGAGTTATGGACAACAAGATCCTTTAATCGAATATAAAAATGAAGCGTTTAATTTATTTATCAATATGGTCACTTATATTAGACAAACAGTTGTTTACTTAACAATGCGTTCACGCTTAATTATTAGTCTTGAAGCATGACAATCGTAAGCAATATTTAAGATGCCATATAAATTTGCCATCTTAAGGTTGACATAAAATACAAAATTGGGTAATGTAACTATTAATGATAAATATACAATTTTGGCCCCCATCGTCTAGAGGCCTAGGACATCTCCCTTTCACGGAGGTAACGGGGATTCGAATTCCCCTGGGGGTAGTGTAAAAGATAAAACCAAATTGTTGATCTCTGCTCCGAGATTTGGAAACTAAATATTAAACTATTGAATAGTCTATATCTATCTGATAACAGAATATAAACCTATATGCTATAAAAATATAGATAGAATTATTTTAAGTTCTTTCTATTTATTCTATTCTAAAAAATCAAGTTTTTTAAAATTACAAGAACTACGTTATTAAAAACTAATTCTTTCTTGAAAGAAATAGAATTAATCTATGGCTAATCTAATTTCATTACAGAATTGACTTAAATTATGAATAATTTTATCTTGTGGAGCTGAGGATATAGTTTTAATAAAAGCGCTACCGACAACGATTCCATCTATATCCCAAGAAGAAATTTTGGAAGCCTGATCTGGACTAGAAATACCAAAACCTAACATAATTAATTTATTAGTTTTTTGCTTAATACGAGATGCTAGATCATCTACGGTAGACTCTATCTGTTGCCTCATACCAGTTACGCCACAGCTACTAACAAGATAAAGACAGCCAGGAGATTTTGATAGAATAGATGACATTCTAGCTTCAGAGCTAGTAGGAGCAATAAATAAAATCAACTCAACTTCAAAGGTATCACATAACTGAATAACATAATCTGTTTCCTCTACTGGCAAGTCTGGTATAATTAATCCTTTTGCACCATTATCAGAAATCTCCTGAATAAACTTTTTAATTCCTCTAGCAAGAATTGGATTATAGTAGGTAAAAATAACAATTGGAGCATTTAATTTAGGACTGACCGATTTTAAAATATCTAATACTTGATCTATATAAATTCCATTTTCTAAAGCAATTTTAGAAGATTCTTGTATAATTGGGCCATCAGCCAAAGCATCTGAATAAGGTATACCTAACTCAATTATATCTGCTCCCTTCTTGTCTAAAGCATATAAGACCTCTACAGAAGTTTCTACACTAGGATACCCTGCTGTTATAAATGGTATTAAAGCACATTTAGAATTCTTGGTACGCAAAACTTCAGATATAGCGTTCATATTTAATTGAATATAATTCAAGAAAAAAACTATTATAAGTAAAACAATAAGATGATTGGGTCGCCCGGGACTCGAACCCGGAACTAATCGGTTAAAAGCCGAGTACTCTACCATTGAGTTAGCGACCCAAAAGATATCTCTAAATACATAAATATCATAGTAATGTATGAATAGCAAGCTAAATTATCTAAAAATTTCAGACAAAACTATTTAGAAAATACAGACCATGCATACATATTTACATCAAAAATTCAATATGCAGATAAAGAGAATCCATCATTTAGGCAATATACTTGTTGCCATTTCTGGTGGACAAGATTCACTATGTTTAATTAAGTTGGTAGAAGATTTCAAGCAAAAAGAAAATTTTTCTGGTACTGTTGAATATATTTATATAGATCATCAATGGAGAAAAGATAGTAGAAAACAAATTCAACATTTGATTAACTATATTCATAAAGACTCTAATATAATTACTATATATGAGATAAAAAGAATGATTTATTCTGAATTAGAGGCTAGACAATTAAGATATCAAATAATAATCAAGCATGCTATATCATATGGCTATTTTACTGTTCTAACAGCTCATACAGAAACAGACAAGATAGAAACTTTTTTTCAACAATTAATTAGAGGTACAAGCTTAGATGGCGCAACAAGCTTAAGATATTATCGCCGACTGAAACCTAATCTACAATTGATAAGGCCTCTAATATATGTCCACAGAAAAGATGTTAATTGGTTCTGCAGAAAATTTTGCTTACCTATTTGGTCAGATAATACAAACTATAAATACAATATTACAAGAAACCGACTAAGACATGAGCTTTTACCTTATCTAAAACAATATTTCACGCTGAATATAGAAAACAGTATTAGTAAATTTATCAATATATCCAACCAAGACAATGAATATATTAAACAAAATGCTATCAAACTATATTTAATTAGTCGACATAAAACTAATGTAGCATTAAATTATTTAATGATTAGAAAACAACACTCTGCTGTGCAATTAAGAACATTAGAAATTTTTTTTTACCACCATTTTAGTAAGCCCTTAAATTATAATACTTTAACACATATAACTAATTTAATTCAAAAAGAAAAGATTGATCATCAAATACTTAAATGGAATCATTTAATAATTAACATTTATAATAACTGGATATATATCAATTAGACTGAACTATATTTAATAAAATTTATATGATAAAAAAAATAAATATGAAAAACAAAAATATTGAAAAACTCATAAACGAACATAAAATTCTAGTATTCATAAAAGGAGACAAAAAACAGCCTTTATGTGGATTTTCTAATCAAGTAATAAATATACTTAATAATTTCAATATTGAATATCATACAATTAATGTATTACAAGACTTAGAAATGAAAAAAGGAATAAAAGAATATTCTGATTGGCCTACAATACCACAAATATATATTGATGGAGAATTTATTGGAGGAGCAGAAATACTAACTAATTTATATGAGAAGTGTGCACTTGGAGAAATTTTAGAAAAAGCTTTAAATTCTTAGAATTTTTACAACAAATAATATATTTTCAAGAAGACATCTGACTTTTATAATAAAAAAAATAGTATAATTATTAGATATAATGTATTAAAACATATAAATCATCAAGTATTTGAAGGAAGTTATAAATATGATTAATTGGCAAGTAATTGGTCAACTCGTATCATTAGGCATTATTGTTTTAGTTGGACCAGCTGTAATTATTTTATTATCTTTTAAAAAAGGAAATTTATAGATTTATCTTTCTAAAAATAGATTACATATTGTAATAGATATTTTAAAATTTAACTAATAACTAAAATGCAGAACAATAATACATTTTTATATATTAAAAATCTGCATTATAAAATACAAACTCAAAATAGTGATTTAAGATATCGCCTCTAATAGAATCGAAGAATCTATTGACTGCTTACTACCAGAAAATTCACTCTCTTGAGAAAGAAAAAGCATGCAATGGCATTCTTTTCTTTCTCTCATCGGGACACACGGGCAATTCCAATATGTATTCAATACTTCTTTAGATTTATCTTCATAGTGACGGCATGGACATAAAGGAGACCCATACTCATCTTTATGCTTAGCAAGGCCTTCAATGACTACAGCTGTAACACTAAGATCAGAACAAAAGAATGTTCCTGTTCTTTGTGCATATGTCTGTGAAAACTTACGCATAGCTTCTAAACTCTCAGGTAATAATTTAGTAGAACGATTAGACATAAATGAATTAATAGTTTAAATAATTTTTCAAACATAAAAGATTATTACTGTAATATCTAAAATCGTAGCACATAAAAGCAATATATTAAAATTAGAATTAATTTAAATATTAAATTTTACAATATTTTTATCGTTTAATAATATAACTATATATAATATTAGAGTAAAAAATCATTGATTTAATATTCTTGTTTTTATTCAAAAAAATCATTGATCATACATTTAAAAAATCAAAACGAACACATTACAAATATATATGACAGCATCTTATCTACCATCAATTCTAGTACCTTTAGTAGGAATCGTATTTCCTGGATTAAGCATGGCTCTCTTATTTTTATATATTGAGGAAGAAAGTATAGCTTAAATATATTGTACTTAAAGATTGCAATAGAAAAACAGTTGCCGCCTTAAATAATTTTTAAGGCGGCTTTATTTTATCAAATAAATTTATCTTGTTATTACAACAAACTAAAACATTTTCTGTTATAAATTACAAAGAAGAACCTATACCAGAATAAGAACCATAAATAAAAATTCCCAATACTGTAATAGCTGCTATACCACCTACAGTAGCTACTAACCACAAAGGAACTCTACCTGTACCCACCATATCTCTCTATCTCCAATACTTAATTATAATAATAAAACTTCAGGACAAATATGTGAATTATTAATTAAAGAAATAACTTGAGAATAATACTGCAAGAACAAAAATCAATAATAAACCCCAAAATAAAGATGCACGATTTAATTCTACAGGTTCTTTATTAGGATTAGGACCACTCATGGCAATCTCCTATCTTTGAATAAATTGCATAGACGTAATAGCACCTAAAAAAAATATTGTTGGAATAGCTAAACCATGTATAGCTAACCATCTAAAAGTGAAAATTGGATATGATATAGGTTGGTTAGAACTTCTTTTAATCATAATATATCTCCATTCTAAATTCCTTTTGTTAAATCTTCGAGTTCCTGCTTTGCACTAAAACGATCATTTACTAGCGGAACCTGTTGACGATCCTCAGTAAAATATTCATTTGGTCGAGGTGTACCAAATACGTCATAGGCTAAACCTGTACTTACGAACAGCCAACCTGCAACAAATAAAGCTGGTATTGTTATACTATGAATAACCCAATATCTTATACTAGTAATAATATCAGAAAAAGGACGCTCGCCAGTTGATCCTCCTGACATAATAAAAACCTCCTAAAAAATATATTAAGAATAGATACAATAAACAATTACAAAGTGGTATAAAAGTAAATTGAATTAATCTTTATAATACTTCAATTATACACGGTAATGAGAGAAATCACTTCGGAAAATCAATAAAACATATAATAAATACTGATTATTGAATCATACATTGTGTTAATAATATTTAGAATAGCATCACTTTAGATAGAATATCTAAGGTTTAAATATCATACTAAGTTTACAGCATCTATACTACATATTATAGTGTCTTAATAAATAAATCTAAACATAAATACAAAAGATTGTTTACCATATAAAATCATATTATTTTATCTTAGTCAAATCAAACCATAAACTTGTACCTACAGATAATTGACTTTGAATCATAATTTGAGTTGAGTATTTACTCAAAATATTTTGAACTATAGATAAACCTAAACCCGTCCCTTCTAAAGTATGAACACTATTCTCGATTCTCACAAATCTTTCAAATATATGTTTTTGATCTACTTTATCAATACCTATACCTTCATCAATAATTTCTACTCTAATTAATTCATTATACTGCAGCAATTTTCTTTTAGAAGTACTTATTTTTAAGTTTGTATCATAATGAATAGGAAGAACAGAATAAACTCTTACCACCACTTTACCGTAAACACAAGTAAATTTAATAGCATTACTTATTAAATTAGCAATAACCTGCAATAAAGAACTTTCATGGGCAAAGATACACTCAATTCTAGAATCCAACTCAAGAATCAAATCAATTTGATGATTGACGGCCATTAATCCCGAAGTATTAATAATGCTAGAAAGTACTTTAGATAGATTTACAGAACTCAATTTATAATTATATTCAGACTCCAGACGAGACAAATCTAGTATGTCATTTACCAATGAAGATAAACGCTTTGTTTCATTATTCGCAATTATCAAAAATTGCATCTTTTGTTGACTACTTAAAGAAGTATTATAGTCTATAACAGTTTCAATGAAAGACCCTATATTACATAGAGGTGTTCTAAGTTCATGAGATACATTACTTATGAACTGAGTTTTAGCAGCATTTAGCTTAACCTCTCGACTAATATCTTGAGTAATTATAGCTACTCCCGTTAAAGTATTACTATTCTTCTCTAAAACAGCTGTTAACAAGAAACGAAAAATTTTTTTTGAATCATAATCAAAATCTAGACATAATTCTTGTGTTCTATATGTAGCATTATCTAAACAATTTGATTTAACCAAATCATTAAGTATAGGTAACAAAGCCTCAATCACATGTAAAGGAAAATAGCTAAAGATAGATTTACCTATAAAATCTAAATTAATCCAATTAAAAGATTTAATAGCTACTTGATTAGCAAATAAAAGCCTCAATTCAGTATCCACTAAAATTGCTCCATCTGCGATGATTGATACAACTGTTTCTAACTTATTTTTTTCTAGCGTTAATTTATCTATATTTGTTTTTTCATAAGATTCTAGCCTCTCTGCCATTTCATTAAAGCTTACAATTAAATCTCCTAGTTCACCATCTAAAGGCAAGTTAACTCGTTGATTAAAATTACCAGATGCAATGCTTTTAATCCCTAATAATAATTCACGTATGGGCTGGTTAATTATAAATGTATTTAGGATTGCTCCTGATAGTACCATAAACCAAATAGATACAAAGATAGTAATACTAATATCATTAATTAGTTTAGAAGAAGAAGAAAGAGCTGGATTAGAATTAATACCTAAGTCTAAACTACCCAAATTTTTTCCATTTTTAGTCAAAGGTATAATAATATCAGTAATATTGTCTTTAAAATTTGTACTATATTTAACTAAAGGAGTATCAAATAAAAAATCTTGGGTTTCAATCTGAAACAGATTATGATGTACTTGCAATAAGTTTTGTACTTTATTATTATATACTGGCAAACCAAAGAATAGAGTTCCATCTACCCTAAAGAACAAAATATATCTGAGACTTGAGGTACTTAAATAAATTTTTTCAACAACACTAGCTAATTGCTGTTGATTACCTGCTTCTACTAACTCAATTACATTAGAAGCAAATAATATACCTAAATCTTTACAAAAACGTGAATCAGTGATAATAGAATCTTCTTGTATTATGGTTAGAGCCCAAAAAGTTAGACTACTCATTATTAACGACACAATTAGTGTTATTAAAGCCATAAGACGAGTTTTCAAATTAATATTAGACCACCATCTAGAAAACATTGACATTATTTCACTGAAAATAATCATGATACTTATTTATTAATTTGAGATTAAGTCACAAAATTTTGATTGAACTTTCTAAATTGCTAAACATGATATAAGACAGAATAAAGTCTAAAATAAAAACGGTTAATAAACAAGTAACAACAGATGACGTAGTAGATTGGCCAACACCTTTAGCTCCACCTTTAGCTTTCAAACCCCAAGAGCAACTAATCATAGAAATTGCCAAAGCAAAAACAATAGTCTTCAATAAGGAATTAATAATATCTGAAAAAGATAAAGCTGAAAAAGAAGATAGAAAAAAAAGAACTGGATCTATACCATATAAGATAAAACAAATAAAAGCACTACTAGCTAAGCTAGTAGAAAATGAAAAAATATTGAGCATAGGTAGCATAACAATAGAAGCTAATACACGAGGTAATACTAAATAAATTACAGGATTAGTATCAAGAAGGTAAAGAGCGTCTATCTGCTCTGTAACTTTCATTGTAGCTAACTCGGCAGTAAAACAAGATCCTATGCGCCCTATTATAATAACAGAAGTCAAGACAGGAGATAGCTCACGTATGAAAGCGATCGTCAAAACAGCTCCAATTAAGCTAGCAGCATCAAAATACAAAAACTCTTTGGCTACTTGTAAAGTAAAAACGAAACCCACAAAACATGCTGTCACCAAAGATATACTCAAAGAACCAGGGCCAACCAATAGTATCTGATCTAAGGTATTAAATAATTCTATTTTCGATATCCTATACTGGATGAATAAACTGTTAAAAAACAAACAAAGAATTTTCTTTTTCTGATGCCACTTATATAAAGTTGACCTAAATGAAATAATATATTTTCTTAAAATAATCACCACACTATAAATAAATGTATAAAGTACAATAGTAAAATATTTTATATTAATTACCAATTGTATATTGCATTATCTATTAAATTATACTATCCTAGTCTTAATAGGGCGGTTAGCTCAGTGGTAGAGCGCCTGCCTTACAAGCAGGTGGTCACCGGTTCAAATCCAGTACCGCCCATTGTTGTTTTCGCTTAATGCTATCTAAAGGGCTCATCGTCTAAGGGATTAGGACAGGGACCTTCTAAGTCTCTAATGTAGGTTCGAATCCTACTGAGCCTATATCACAAGTACTTAGAGTATTGAAACTAAAGAAACAAGCAAACAACTGAAGAGCTAATTCCTCTAATTATAATTCATTATCATCAAAAACACTTTCTACTACTTCACTAACTTTTATACCTGAATCAACCGTTTCTAAAGGATCTTTTCTTAACCTATGGCGTAAACAAAGTGTAATTACTTGTTTGATATCATCAATATTAACTTGGTCTTTGCCTTGATATGCAGCATACGCCTTAGCGGCACGATTAGTAACAATATCTCCACGCAGTCCGTCAACATCTAAAATACCACATACTTCAGATATTTTAACTCTTAGATCATAATCAATCGTGATAGATGGTAATCTGTTTTGAGCTGCAACAATAGAACTTTTTAAATTATCTTGCTGTTCCTGAAATTCCTCTAAGCATATATAAGGATCACTATCAAATTTACTTCTTTGTTCAACAATTTGAACTCTTAAAGAAGGCTCTTTTACTGTTCGAATTTCAGCATGCATGCCAAACCTATCCAATAATTGAGGTCTTAATTCTCCTTCTTCAGGATTTCCAGAACCTACAAGAACGAATCTAGCAGGATGACGAATAGAAATTCCTTCGCGTTCTACAGTATTCCATCCAGATGCAGCAGAATCTAGCAGTATATCAACTAAATGATCGTCTAGTAAATTAACTTCATCAACATATAAGATACCACGATTAGCTTTCGCTAATAAACCAGGCTCAAATGTTTTAATACCTTCAGCTAAAGCTTTTTCAATGTCAATTGTACCGCATACTCTATCTTCAGTCGCTCCCAGAGGTAAGTCTACCATAGGAACATTAATAAATGTAGTAGAAAGATTTTCACATTTTTCAATTTTGCTTTTAACTGAATCACACATTAATTCATAATCTGAAGCATGAGAGTTAAATATATCATCTTCTACTACTTCTATTTTAGGAAGTAAATCTGCTATAGCCCTGATGGTAGTTGACTTACCTGTACCACGATCACCCATAATCATAACACCACCAATTTTCGGGTCAATCACATTTAAAATCAGTGCTAACTTCATTTCTTCTTGACCAACGATAGCTGTAAAAGGAAAAACAGGACGAGTTTTATCTTTTGCAATACTCACAATAATAAGTTTCTTATTTGATTTTTTATAATATAAATATATTCTATCTATCATAGCATTTAACGCAAGAAAAATACTATACAACTCAATATAATATAAATTATAAATAAATAGATGTAACATCATGTGCATAATATACATGCATAAAGTTACATCTTTAGTTATAATTTTACTTGCAAGACTAAAACAATAGATTACAGAATTAAATTATTGATACAAATCTGTACCTAAACGAATTGCTAAAACAGCGGATACTAAAGCAAATAGTAGTGCCACAAAAATTTGACTATCGCTAATCATAGTACTCCTTATATAAAAGACAAAATAACTAGTTTGAACAAGTCTAATATCGACTCATGTAATAATATTATAACTACAATATAGTTAATGTATTTAAAAGATTAACTATAAATTAATATTAAATTTGAATCAGCTAAGACGAATGAAATGAAATTACAAAAGACTGATCACAAATAAATAAATGTATTTTATAAATGATCGAACAAACTATATTTCACTCATTAGGAAATAACATTATGAATTATAAATTTATATTTTTAAGCAAGTCTTGCCTAACGGTTAAACATCTAATGATTTGATCATCAAATCTCATGGACTTCTGCAATAGCTTAACTATACTTCCATTCGCATCATAATTCATTTGTATATAAATACCATCATAGTAATTTGTAACATTATAAGATAAATGTCTTCTACCTTTATGTTGCACAAAAACATTCTGACCACCATTTTCTTTAACCAAAGATTTATATTTATTTGCTAACGTAAGATTCATATCTTCCGTAACATCAGGTTTTAAAATATAAATTGTTTCGTAATTATTTAACATCGTAAATTAACTTGCTATGTGTGATTATTATCTATTTGTATTCTCACAGCTTGAGAAATGACAGGTATTTTTGCATACTTACCTTGAATAGATTTTACTATAGAATAAATAATTGTGGACAATACAAACCAAAATAGTGTATTACACAACATTAAACCGTATAAACTCATTCTAAATTCAATAGGTAAGGCCCTAAAAGTAGCACCAAGTAAAGAATTAATCAAGAATAATAATATTGACTGTAAAACATTAAACCGAATAAAAGGTCTATCCGGAACAGGACTTTTAACTCTAACAAATAAATAGTATAAAACAAAAAATATAATGAATGCTAACTCTGGATGTGTAACATAAAAAATCACAAAAGGCATTAAAGTTTTTTTATAAAGACTCATTAAACTAAATGGATAATCTGGTAAAATTTGTTGTCCAAAATTTTGCAATCCTTCTAATAGTGGGAGACCATAAGGCAATATGGATCCAAAACGGTCTATAACTGTAATACTTTTTTTATCATATTCTTTTTCTTTTAAGGACTTAACTAAAAATTGATATATACTATATATTAACAAACCTGTCAGACCTACTATCAAGGTACTGATGATTGTAATTATCCATACAGGCAATCGATTAGGCATAATAATAAATATATAATTAAATTTAAGAAACCAAATATGCTTTCGTTTTTATGATTTCATAGATTTACTTTGAAAGTAAATTAATTACGATACTTGCATTACAAAAAAATCTTGTTATACAATTCATATTGATTCTACAATAGAATTATCATATTTTTCAAATTCAGTTCTGTTTTAACTAAATACGTGAATATGATATAATATCAACAACTAAACCTAATGACAGATCTCGAAAAGCAATCGTTAACTATTAACAAAATAACATTTCCTTCTCGCCTAATGCTTGGAACAGGGAAATATAAAAATTTAAATGAAGCAAAAAATAGTATAGAAATAAGCCAAGCTTCTATTATAACAGTAGCTATACGTAGGATACAAAATGCTAAAACTTTTGGCAAAAGTAATTTGATCGATGGCCTAAATTGGCAAAAATTATGGCTTTTACCTAATACTGCTGGATGTGAGACTGTGGAAGAAGCTATTAGAATAGCTTCTTTAGGAAGAGAAATGGCAAAAAAACTAGGCCAAACTGATAATAATTTTATAAAACTTGAAGTCATTCCAGATCCTAAATATTTACTACCAGATCCAATAGGAACCTTAAAAGCTGCAGAATACTTAATCAAGAAGAACTTCACTGTTTTACCTTATATTAGTCCAGATCCTATACTAGCTAAACAATTAGAAGAAATTGGCTGCGCTACTGTCATGCCTTTAGGATCTCCAATAGGATCTGGGCAGGGACTACAAAATATTTCAAACCTAGAAATTATAATTAATAATGCAAAAATACCCGTAATCATTGACGCAGGAATTGGAACTGCAAGCGAAGCAGGTAAAGCTATGGAATTAGGCGCATCAGCTGTTTTATTAAATACAGCCATTGCAAAATCACTAAAACCAGAATATATGGCTGAAGCAATGAAATTCAGCGTTATATCTGGTAGAATGGCATACTTAGCTGGAAGAATGAAAAAAAGGTCACAAGCTCAAGCGAGTTCACCAACAGAAGGTATACTAGAAAAATAAAATATAAAATAAAAACCACATTAAGAAAATGATTTTAATAATAGATAATTACGATAGCTTTACACAAAATTTAGTTCAATATGTTGGAGAACTAGGATTCGATATTCAAGTAGTAAGAAATGATCAAATATCTTTAGACGATATAGATATTATGAAGCCTACACATGTAATAATATCACCTGGTCCAGGAGATCCACAAAAGACAGGTATAACATTAGAATTAATTAAACAGTATGCTAATCGGATACCAATATTAGGGGTTTGTCTTGGACATCAAAGCATTGGATATATATACGGAGGAAAAGTCGTACAGCTTAAATATCCTATGCATGGCAAAATCAGTAAAATTCAGCACCATGGAACAGATTTATTCACAAATATACCCAACCCTTTTTCAGCAACACGTTATCATAGTCTAGTAATCGATCAGCAAAGTGTACCTCAAGAATTAGAGATAACCGCCTGGACAGAAGATGGAATGATCATGGGTTGTCGTCATAAAAAACACAAACTTCTACGAGGAATACAATTTCATCCTGAAAGTCTATGGACAGATAAAGGTAAAATCATTATTTATAATTTTTTAAATTCTGATAGAAAACTAAATCATTGAAAAGTGTAATAAAAATATACTTTCTGGATAACAATAAAATCCTCCTCAAATGCTAAAGCAGCCCTATTAGTAAAACCTGCTAAATTGATGTTATTGACTGTACTTTTAACCCAAATTTGTGAATAAGATAAATAACTAGTAATAACACTAATAATTAATATAAAAAAACCAAGATAAACTACACGTATTCCTGGATCTACTTTGATTTGCAAACCTGTACTTGCCATAATTTCCTTAACTATAAATGATGTATTATATATTTCAACAGGTTGATTTACATTACATGCTTTAATTAACCTGCCATCTGCATCATATAAAAAGAAGTCACCTTTTAAACCTGTAATCACTATATTAACTCTTTCTTTAAAACTTACAGGTATACTACAAAACCATACTTTTTTGTTATCAATTGTTACATTATTCAAGTTTTTTTGCATCACTGGTGCTTGGCCCAATTGGAACCTCAGAGCATTGATCCGCCAATCTGTCTGGTAAAATGTCGTACCTTTAAATATTAAAGGTGAATTAACAGAAATTTGCTTTGTAATTAAAGGTTGCCCTTCATAATTCATGATAGATACAGAAGACAAGAATTGCTTAATAGAACCGTTTGGATTATATTGTATGGAAAAATCATTTATACGACCTAATAAATCATATGGCAATCTACTTTGAACACCTGACTTAATAACATTATTTATATGAAAAGTTTCACCATTAGGTACCATTTTTTGAACTATAAAACCACCAAATAGACCCATAATTGCGCCAATCAATGTTAAGATAATACTAAAATGAACGAAAATAGGAGCAATACGACCTAACAGACCTTTATATGCATATACACTATAACCTCTATGAAATACGTAATAATTACAATTATTAAGTGAATAAATCATATTAGATATAGATGCCAGATAAAAAGATTTAAAAACTTTGAATTTTTTCATATTTTTTGTTTGCTGTAGAAATTTCCAATTTCTTGCATTTTTAAGGACAGGTAACTGTCGTGACAAAGTACATACTATAAGACTCACAAAGAATAAGAATACTATTAACAGAAACCACCAATTGCTATACAAATGATCTAATCCAAATAACATAATAGTATACCAATTAATGATAAAAAGTTTATTATCTGCCATAGGATAACTTGTTTGATAATACAAAAGATTTTGATCTTGTTCTATTACAGTCCCTAAAATACTAATCAAAGCTATAAGTAAAAGCAATATAATGGAAAAATTTAAGCTGCTTATTGTCTTAAGAATATTCCATGAAATATTCTTATAACTTAATATCTTCATATAATTATCCTCTATCACAAATATAAATTTATAAATTTTCCGTGCATGTAAGACTACATAAGTATTTTCTGTAAAAACGAAAATATACCCAATCCCAAAACACAAGAGCCGCTAATAGGAACTAAATAATTCCAACTTTTGACTATTTTCAAGAGTTGATTATAATTAAAAACAAAATTAATAACTACAACAAGAGGAAGAATATATCCTAAGCAATAGATTAATAAATATATACATCCCAAGAACCAGTATTTAACATTTAGCAACCATACTAGTATAATCAATATTATAGGAGTACTACAAGGTGTAGAACTTAATCCCAATACTAATCCTGTAATATAATTTTGCAATAATTGTTTATTTAGTGACGAACTAAAAATATCAAAGTTGGGTATAAAATCATTTATATTAATGACTTGCAATAAACTTAAGCCTATAAAAATAGTAAATACAGATGAAGATATCGGTATTACGTTAATTAAATTGGCATACTGCTGACTAACTATAGAAGTCACTAAAACCATAGCTATAAAACTACTAGTAATTCCTGCTATGAAAACTATTTTACTGACCGATTTAATTCGAGCACTACTACCATATAAATAGGAAATGCTCAAAGGCAATACTGATAATAAACAAGGATTCATGCTAGTAATCAGTCCAGCCATTAGTAAAATGATAAAAGTTAAAGGGGTGACACTACCTAATTCTAGAGAGATCAAAATAGACAATTGCTGTTGCCAATAATATAATTGTATATCTAAAATATTAAGGATATAGTTGATCATATTCGCACCTCATGTTAATCAGAATAATAGATTTTACAATAAGACTCCCCAGGAAGGATTTGAACCTACGACCAATCGGTTAACAGCCGATCGCTCTACCACTGAGCTACTGAGGAAAAGAAGATATGAAAAATTATATCAAAATAGTAAATATATAACAAGGTGTTTAGCAATTGGCTATGATGGATTGTAATTTCAAATTTTTATTTAGCTGTAAGAAGACTTGTTTTAAAATATAGTTTTTGATATGCTCATTGTATAGTAATGATTTGGTATAAAATCATATGCGGACGTGGTGGAATTGGTAGACACGCTAGATTTAGGTTCTAGTGAGGAAATCTCATGAGAGTTCAAGTCTCTCCGTCCGCACTGAATTAATTAATGAATATCATTAATCGCAAAACATTTGATTATTAATACCATCTCTGAATGACTAGCTTAATAGAGCCATCACGCGCAACTTCTTGCCCTACTTGATTGAATCCTTCGTTAACACTTTCCTGTAATACAGAATTTAAGGCATATGTTTGTTTAACCTTATCCACGAACCTTTCAACTGACATACTTTGATTCCAAAAATGGAGATCAGCTACTAAGTTATATTCACTACCATCCCATGCAAATCCTAGGATATTTTCACTTTCACTTCTAACAAGAAGATCAACATTCTGTAAATTACCATAACTATCTTCAACAGAACATTGCTTCGATAAACATTCAAAACCTAAATCTTCCAATGTTTTATGCAAAATAGTAAGTTCAGATATACTTGTTTTAATTCTACTAAAATGTGACATTTACTTTATTGACCCATTGAGTTTTACTCACTACTTACGATCTAGATAAATATAGTGATTTATATTCTTAACTAAATTTTTATCTTAATCTTAAGTTGCATTATAATATAGTCTTATTTATTATAGGCAAAAGGTCAAGTTTTGATTAAAAAAATAAGCTTACTGAACTTGAACTGAATATTATCGAACAAGGCTTTACAATAATAAACTGTAACTGTAATAATGTATGCAACAAGATTAAGTAAAACTTGGGAAGTATCCTTATTCATCCTAAACAAACTATACTAATTATGACTGCTACTTTAGAAAGACGCGAGAGCGCAAGCCTGTGGGAACGTTTTTGTACTTGGATTACTAGTACTGAAAACCGTCTATATATCGGATGGTTCGGAGTATTAATGATTCCAACACTATTAACAGCTACATCTGTATTCATCATTGCATTCGTTGCTGCACCTCCAGTTGATATCGATGGTATCCGCGAGCCAGTTGCAGGTTCTCTACTTTATGGAAATAACATCATTTCTGGTGCTATCATTCCTAGTTCTGCAGCTATCGGTATCCACTTCTACCCAATCTGGGAAGCTGCATCTTTAGATGAGTGGCTATACAATGGTGGTCCTTACCAACTAATTGTTCTACACTTTTTACTAGGTGTATGTTGCTACATCGGTCGTGAGTGGGAACTAAGCTACCGCCTAGGTATGCGTCCTTGGATCTCAGTTGCCTTCACAGCACCTGTAGCTGCAGCTGCAGCAGTATTCCTTGTTTACCCAATTGGTCAAGGAAGCTTCTCTGATGGTATGCCTCTAGGTATCTCTGGTACATTTAACTTTATGCTTGTATTCCAAGCTGAGCATAATATCCTAATGCATCCTTTCCACCAATTAGGTGTAGCTGGTGTATTCGGAGGATCTCTATTCAGTGCTATGCACGGTTCTCTAGTAACTTCTAGTTTAATTCGTGAAACAACTGAAAACGAATCTGCTAACAATGGTTACAAATTTGGCCAAGAAGAAGAAACTTACAACATCGTTGCAGCTCATGGCTACTTCGGTCGACTAATTTTTCAGTATGCAAGTTTTAATAATTCTCGTGCATTACATTTCTTCTTAGGTTTATGGCCTGTAGTAGGTATTTGGTTTACAGCAATGTCTGTAAGTACAATGGCTTTCAACCTAAATGGATTTAACTTTAATCAATCAGTTGTTGATAGCCAAGGTCGTGTAATTAACACTTGGGCAGATATCTTAAATAGAGCTAACTTAGGAATGGAAGTAATGCATGAAAGAAATGCACATAACTTCCCTCTAGATTTAGCTTCTAGCGAAGCTCTACCAGTTGCTCTAATTGCTCCAGCTGTTAACGGCTAATCTAAAACAATACAATCAGGTCTTTTAAGATTTTCAAGATAAAGTCAGAATAAAAGCAAAAGTTTCTGTTCGCTTAAGCGAGCAGAAACTTTTATTTAATTTAATGAATATATATTTTAAACGACTTGATCCTAATTTATTTATGTCTATGACCAATCAATTTAGAATACAGCAAAAGAGGAACAATACAGTTTGCTTTAGGTTTAAATAAATTAATTGTATTAACTCTATCAAAATACAAAAAGTACTTACAGGCAAAACTCTGTTTAGGTTGAAATTGCTTACATTCTAAAGTAAGATTCTTTTTGAATTTCTTTTTAAAGAAAAGTTTGTTAATATTTTTGTAAAATAAAAAATTGTTAGACTGATTAGGATCTCTGATTACATTATCTACAGGCTTAAGACTAAAGTTTTGCCGCAAATAATAATTAGACTGATTCTGACTTTGGAATAACTCTTGTAAACTTTGTCCTCTACGCCTACGTGTCAATTCAACTAAACCTAATTCTGATAACTGAACAATTTGTGGTTTTGCATTATCTAAATATAAGCATCTACTAAAATGGTCTAATAGTTGTAATTGATCTCGGTGTGATTGCATATCTATGAAATCTACAACTATTAGACCATTAATATTGCGAATTTTTAGCTGATAAGCTATTTCAATAGCTGCAGAAAAATTGGTCCTCAAAATAGCTTCTTTTGAATTGTCAGATTTATTAAAAGAACCTGAATTAACATCAATAACTGTTAAAGCTTCATTGCTTTCAATGATAATGTGTCCGCCTGAGGCTAGTTTCACTTTGGGTTTTAAAGCCTTTACAATAGTCTGCTTAATATCAAATTGTTCTAATATACATTCAGGCTTACTATAAAATTGTAATTTTGTATTTATTATAGAAGATTCACTATGCCATTGACGCAGATGGTAATTCAACTGATTCAAACCGTTTTCAGAATCAATAATAATCTTTCTAATATTGTCTTCATAAAAATCCCTAACTATTTTTTTTATTAAGTCTTCATCCTTATAAAGTAACTTAGGATAAGAGCTAGAGATCATAGCCTTTTCAATAAAACTCCACTGTTTTTTTAAATGCTCTAAATCTTCTATAATAGCATCTTCTTTTGTACCTTCTGCTGATGGTCTAACTAATAACCCCATTGTTACAGGCTTCAACAAAAGCGCTAAAGAATATAAATAATTGCGCTCATTCTGATCATAGATTTTATGAGAGATACATATTGTATTACAAAAAGGCATCAAAATTGCATACTTACCAACTAAATTAATATTAGCTGTTAATCTAGGGCCTTTATTAATTGTCGGTTCTTTAATGACTTGCACTAAAACAACTTGGTTAATTGATAGTACTTCTGTAATATTATTTGTTTTTCTTCCTTTTTTCAAAGGCTTTATATCACTAACATGAATAAATCCACTTTTGCCATATTTCCCTAATTTTACAAAAGCGGCATTTATACTAGAGAAAATTTTCTGGACTATACCTATATAAATATCATTTACTTGATATGTATCATTAATCAGAATTATCTCTTGAGTCTTATTATTTTGTAAAATTGCCGCTATATTATTAAAATGAGAAATTACAATTTTTTTTACCATTCTGAAAACATAGCTAAATTAAAAATAATTAATATGAATTGAAACTAAAAACTAATAATAATCGGCCATAATATGGGAGCATTTATACAGAATATAAAAATGAATAATTTATATAGGATAAACACTGACTTTACGGTTCTTCTTATTAAATAGTTCAAATTGGACACGACCATGAATTAATGAAAATAGAGTATCATCCTTCCCTATTTTAACATTATTACCTGGCTTAAACTTACTACCTCTTTGGCGAATAATAATACTACCTGCTTTAACCACTTCACCACCGTACTTTTTAACTCCTAATCTTTTAGAATTAGAGTCACGGCCATTTTTTGTACTACCACTACCTTTTTTATGTGCCATAAATTACTATTCTCCATCAAGACTAGATATTCAAATTAACCAACTATCTCTTGTACCAAAAGCCTTGTTAGCTTCTGCCTATAACCTTTTTTAGATCTTGTATTTTTTTTTGGTTTCATTTTAAAAACAGTTACTTTGCTACCTAATAAATGTTTTAAAACTGTTGCTTTAATATATGTTGATGCTAGACAAGGATTACCAAGAGAAATTTTTCCCTTATTATTTATTAATAACACTCGATTAAATCTAATCGTATCACCAGGATTAGCATCAATATAATGTAAATCATAAAATTTTCCTGGCTGAACCCAGACTTGCTTACCATTAGCTTCAATAATTGCGTACATCATGAACAATTGTTTTTCATTTAAATAAAAAATTTATATATCTTTACCATATGGTTATTTTATTTAAAAATAATTAATGATAAAGTTTTAACTCACTTAACAATAGACTAACTAATAAAAATTAGTAACATAAAGAATATATCATATTAGAAAGAGAACTAATTTCAAGAGATTGTCTATTAATATAAAAATGGCTAAGAAAAGCAATTTTAATACCTACATATCGATCAAATACAAAATTTGTACCATCAATAACAAATCCATCAGGCAATAAAAATACTATACCTTGTTTTAGTTTACCATATAGTGGACCTTCTATTAAATGGAATAATTGAGCTTTACTTAATTGAAACATTTTATTTCTTTCTCTGTTAAGAAAGACAAATCCTATATTTTTTTTCACAAAAGCATATATCTGATAAGTATCAAATGCTATTACTAACCTATTTTGAAAAATATGTAAATACAATCTATAACAGAAGTTAGTTTTAGCATATTTTTTCATCAATTCAATATATTGGGCCAAATTAGGAGGACCATAAATATGCAATACTTTTTTTCTATTGACAAGACTTAAGCTAGACAATAGACCTAACAAACCAGCAAGACTATCTGCACTTAAATCCGTTATAATAATTCCGGAAATTTGGCCGATTTTAATATTTTTTTTGATTAAGTCATGTTGACATCCTTCACAACAATTCACAAGCCATATATTTTTTGCTTGCCCTAATTTCAAAGCAAAACTTTGAACTCTATGACCTGAGACAAAAATATCATGAGTCAAATTAATAATATCCATGCATATTACTATATAGCATAATCAAACAATATAGTATATATAAATGTCAAAAGAACTAATATACAGTATTCCATTTCATAGAATTACTCGATATAACTATATGCAAATATGAAATCAAAATCATCCTAAATATATCACTTAATTATCATTTTTAAGTTTATCATCAGCTAACTCAAGATATACAAAACTATTGGATTTGCCTGTCAAAAGAGATTTAGCTAAAGATAAAGATTTCTTAGAACTAAAATAAGCTTTGCGCTTCCAATTAGCTTTTCTAAGCTTAGATTTAGATCTAGAAGTACGTTTTTTGGGAACAGCCATAATTAAATTTATATAGTAATTTTATAATTAGTATTAATTATAAAATTAATTGCTCAATATTAAAAGAGAAAATCAGTCATCAGACATAATTATTATGAGTAGGAAATATATAAGACAATCTCCTACTGTTATTTAGTACCTATAGATGAATTATAAGACTAAAATAAGTACTTCTCATTTAACTTACATACTACGTAATTGTTGTAAAGCTACCCTCCCTATATTATATAAAGCCCAAGAACCAGCTGCTAAAACAGGTGTCAATACAATCAAGAGTCTCATATCCATAATTTTTATCCTCGCAATTCCTAAACATTTAAATTATATTTTAATTTTAATTAAACGAAATCAGTATAGACTTTCTTTATAATATTTTATCAAAAATATAGTATTATATAAGTAATATGTGATAAAAATTTGAAAGCCTACTATTTAAAACGTATTGTATACTAGAATAGATAATATATATAAACCTTTTATTAATAGTAACAATTAGTTTTCGCTTAATGTAAGACAAAATGAGAGATTTACCTTTTACTCTAGATCAATTAAGAATTTTAAAAGCTATTATAAAAGAGGGTAGTTTTAAACGTGCTGCTGATAGTTTATATGTATCACAACCTGCAATTAGTCTACAAATTCAAAACTTAGAAAAGCAATTGAATATTGCCTTATTCGAAAGAACCAATAAAAAAGCAACTTTAACTGAAGCAGGAAGTTTACTCTTAAGATATGGTGGACGCATTCTCGCATTATGCGAAGAAACATGTAGAGCATTAGAAGATATACAAACTTTACAGGGAGGTACATTAGTAATAGGTGCGAGTCAAACAACAGGAACTTATTTGATGCCAAGACTTATAGGCCTATTCCGTCAACGATACCCGCAAGTAAATGTCCAATTACAAGTACACTCTACACGTCTCATTTCATGGAGTGTAGCTAATGGACAAGTTGATTTGGCCGTTATAGGTGGAGAAGTACCCAATGAATTAAAAGATACTTTGCAAATAACTTCATACGCAGAAGATGAATTAGCACTTATTTTACCTACATCTCATATATTTTCAAAGTCATCAGATATTCAAAAGGAAGATTTATATAGACTACGCTTTATAGCATTAGATACACAATCAACCATTAGAAAAGTAATTGATAAAGTATTAAATCAACATGATATAGATAGCAGTAGATTTAAAATTGAAATGGAACTTAATTCAATAGAAGCAATAAAAAATGCTGTTCAATCAGGATTAGGTGCAGCTTTTGTATCCGTATCTGCTATTGCAAAAGAACTAGAGCTTGGCATACTACATTGGGCTAGGATTAAAAATGTAACAATTAAAAGAATGCTTTCAATCATAGTTAATCCTAATCGATATAAATCTAAAGCAGCTGAAACTTTTAGCCGAGAAATATTAACTTTATTCGTAACACCAGCCCAAGACAAAACGTTTATTGAGAACTAAGATAAAGAAATAAATAATGATTAATCATTTTCTATTTTTAATAAATATTTTGATTGAAAATTACCAGTGAGAACAAAACTTATTCTTAATTTTAACCATTGAATAAATTTTTTATCAAAAGATACAATTGCTGCAGATTCATTTGCAATTTGCTTCTTTATTGCATATAATTCAGGCTTATTGATAAAAGATGGATTTAGAACTAACCAAAAATCTATATCTTTATTTGTACTCTTATAATAACTAGTTCTTTCTCTCAAGATTTCTTCTAAAGGCTCTTCTTTAATCAAAAAATTTTGACTTGCTATTGCAAAATAATAGTTATACATATTTATCTAATATCCTCATTATACTTCTAAAAACAGTTTGTATAGTTAATCACATTAACAATATAATTATATTAATAACCTAAGTTAACCGTGATAATCAAGCGAACAAATTAAGAAACTCTGTGTTCGCAACAATAATATATATTGCAAAAATATTATTTTTTACAACATTATACTTTTGATAAAAATCAAATAATAACGTAGATTCTTATGGTAGAATATTGGCCAAACAAACAAGGTATTCAACTAAACAATGAAGTTGCACGTTTATTTTTAACGACAAAACAAAAATTCAACCATAACTTGGTAAATACAACTCATACACAACTTTATATAGATATACTCGATAATTCAAGTAGGCATAAATTATTTTCTAGTATTCTCACACAACTAGAACTAATTATTTTAGATATCATAGAACTAGATTTAAGTACAAATCATATTAAGTTATTAAATTATAGAATTTTATGTGATCTTAATCAAAAATCACTCAACAATTTCATAAAAATATTAAAATTCAAGAATAGTTCTATAAAATTCACTGACCAGCCCGAATATTTTTATTCACGAAAACTTTTATTAGAACACAGATTAATATTAGAACATTTATTAATTTACTTAACATTTGGCTCATCTTACGTTTCATGCCAAAGCTTTGCTTTTAATAGCCAGAAGACTCCTAAAAAACATGTTGCCATACTACTAGAAAATCTTATAATTCAGGTCAGTAATTCTGTCATATTCATGCTTTTTGAAAGCCTTAAATCATTATCTAATATACTAAATTTTTTAATTGATAATAAACTTTGTAACTCAATTTTCATGTCAACTAGATCACTTGCTTTATTTCGCAATAATCTAATTTGGCAAAATATAATATATTTTTATATCATACAGCCTAGGATAATATATAATGGACGATACCAAATCTGGTTAATTAATTCAAGTGGCATACATACCAAATATATTCATATATCTAGACTCAATGATTTGCCTAAATTATCAACAATAAAGCTTTTTTCCATTTTTTTAATCGAAATACAAGACCTAATTTTACCAAAAATAGAAAAATTTCTACTTATTTTTAGTAGAATTATATTCTATATTGTAATTCATATCTTAGGCAATAGCGCAATTTTCATAATTCGTATAGTTACATCAAGTCTGTATAGAACTAATAAGTAAGAATACTGAATGATTGTTTGCATAAAGAAAAAACAGTATAATTAACATATTTCACATTTTATTTTACTCATGACTAAGCCAGCAAAAATCAATTTCACAACAATAGATAAAATAGTTAAGTTAGAGAATTGCGTATCAACGAAAGAACAAATACAAATAACCAAAGAGATTGTAAAAGAAGGCAAGGTTGGTCAACAAGCTTTATTAAAATTACTAATTTATAGACGAATAGAACAAAAAATAAAAATTAGCTACCTTGATGGAATTATATTTGAAGCACTACAATCAACAAACATTTTATCAATCAAAGAGCAACTAGATAAATTTTTTGACCAAGGATTAATCATACTAGGCACGGACTTAAAATATAACTATCAACCACTACAACAATTACTCATATCCCAGAAATTCCAAGAAGCAGATAGACTAACTCAAGCTATGCTCTGTAAACTTGCCGGATTAAATGAAAATAATAAACGTAATTGGCTATATTTTACAGATATATCATTAATACCTTGCAAAGATTTATATACCATTGATATACTTTGGAAAATATATTCTCAAGGTAAGTTTGGATTCTCTATCCAAAGACAAATATGGTTAGCAAATAATTGTGACTGGGAGAAATTATGGCATAAAATAGGCTGGAAAAACAAAGAAACTCCTTGCAGATACCCTAACGAGTTTATATGGAACATAAGCGCACCAAATGGGCACTTGCCTTTGTTTAATCAACTTAGAGGCGTACAGGTATTATCAGCCCTATTTCAGCACATTGTTTGGGATCAATCTGCATAAATCTATCTTTATATTATATTATTTATGATTTTTCTTTTATCAAATGAACTAATTTCACAAAAGCTCCAAATAAATAATCTGAATCATGAGGTCCAGGACTTGCTTCAGGATGATATTGTACAGAAAATACTGGTTTATGAACATGCAATATACCAGCTATTGTTAAATCATTTAAATTGAAGTGTGTCACTTGAGCTAAATCATAAGTAAAATCAACTGCAAAACCATGATTTTGACTTGTTATTTCTGCTTTCTGATTAATACCTGCGGGATGGTTTAAACCCCTATGCCCAAAACGCAACTTAAATGTGTTAGCTCCTAAAGCTAAACTCAAAATCTGATGTCCCATACATATACCAAAAATAGGAATATTTGTTACATGGATTAAATCTCGAACCAGACAAACCCCATATGAAACTACACATGGATCTCCTGGACCATTAGACAACAAAATACCATCAGGCTCAGCAGCTAAGATAGTATTGATGTTACTATTGGCGGGCATAATTTGAATATTACAACCCCTCTTTGAGAGTCTTGATAAAATATTATATTTAACTCCAAAGTCAATAACTACAATATTAACCGAAAATACATTCGAAGGAGACAAATTTAATTTATAATCTAAATGAGAGACATTAAATCTTGGGACAATATTAGAATTCCATGCATAAGAATTCTTAGTAGTAACTTTTTTAACTAAATCTAAGCCTATCATCGTTGGACTTACTAAAATTAAATTTTGAAGAGTACTAAAATCAAAAATTTTTGTTGAAATACAACCATTCATCACTCCGTGATTACGTAAATGCTGAGTTAACGATCTGGTATCTATACCAAAAATATGAGGTATTTTATATTTCAGTACATAATCCATAAAAGATATTTGACTCCTCCAATTACTAGGATATCGACAAAAATTTTTTAATATTATCCCTACAGCATGTATATTAGAAGATTCATTGTCTTCATCATTTAAACCCGTATTTCCTATCTCTGGATAAGTAAAATTAATTATTTGTCCTGAATAACTAGGATCTGTTATGATCTCCTGATATCCTGTCATACCTGTATTAAAAACTACTTCTCCTAAACAATTTATAGAATTTATCAAAGACCAACCCTTAAAGTGTGTTCCATCTTCCAAATATAGAATAGCTGGATAAAAAGAATCATTCATTATTTATAAATAGTAAAATAAGTGAAATCAATATTACTCTGATCTTTAAAATCAGATTTATATAGATAGTTCTTAATTGAACTATCTATTCATAAATTAAAAACTCAAAATACATCCTAATTAAATTCGAAATATCAGGAATAATAAAATATTTACCAACCTTGTTCAGATTGACTTAAAACATAGTTAGCTACATTATCAATATCTTCATCAGCTAAGCGTCCACCAAAAGCAGGCATTGCATTTTTACCATTTTTTACTTGATTAGTTATTGCTAAAATACTATCCATGCCATTGTCTTTCAAAGCATCACTTTTTAAAGTTTTTTCTGGCATTATTGCATTGTTACCACCTGCATGGCATGCTGAACAATTAGCATTAAAAATTTGTGCACCTGCTTCTAAATCAGCTGCATAACCCTGAGCTATACTATTTGTGAATAGTATACTAAACGCAGCTAAAAATGTAAGTAATCTTCTCATAAAATAATGGTCCTTGTAGCTTAATATACAGTTTATATATATTATATTCGATTTTTATTCATCTCAGTTGTTATTTATTTAAAATCACACTATTTTCTTATTAATTATAATTAATAGAGTATAAATAAACTAATAATAAATTTTGCCTCCACCCCACTTTTCTGCAGCCACTTTTGGCTGTATTAAAATATGTCCTGCAATAGCGAATAAATCTTCATCTGTCAAATTACGCATCTTAGGAAAAATTTCTGCACTTTTAATGCTTGGATGCAGCTCTGCGATAGAGTTAGCACCATCATAACTTGTCGGATCTTTCATATAGTCAATTAAACTTAGAACATTATCTCTTGCAGGTGTTGCTAAACTTAATGACTCAGGTTCTAACCCAATATTGGGATTTGTTTTAGTGATTCCACCATTGTGACATTGAGCACAAGAATTATTAAAAAGACGTTTACCTCTTTTTACCTGTTCCGGTGTTAAAACAATTGTTTTACCTGATTCTTCTAACTGGACTGTTCTTGTTGCTTCATCTAATTCTATAGCATGCACGGAACTTATAAAAGGTACTAATAGTAAAATTATATAATTTAAAGTCGATGATAGCCAAAGATGTTTTTTTAGCATAATTAAACATAAATGTTTCATAATTGAATAAAAAACTATTGAGATATTAAATACTATATATATTATGATGAGTCAAAGTAACATATAGGCTAAGGTTTTTATAATAATTTAACTCCAACCAATCATTTGGTACTTCATCTTTATTGTATTGTAAGTTTATATTCAAACATCTTTATTAAAATTTTCTTAATATAATATATTTTTTATCACTATTTTGATTTATTATAAAAACTTAAAATTTGTTTAAGCCTATTTTTCAATTCTATTCTAGAAACAATTAAGTCTATAAATCCATGCTTGAATAGATATTCAGAAGTCTGAAAATTATCAGGTAGATCTTCTCTGATTGTTTGTTCTATAACTCTTCTCCCAGCAAATGCAATTAAAGCATTAGGTTCTGCAATGATTATATCACCTAACATTGCAAAACTAGCTGTAACACCACCGGTCGTTGGAGATGTTAAAACAGTAATATATAGTAAACCTTTTTCCTTATGCTTGTATAAAGCAGATGAAACTTTAGCCATCTGCATTAAGCTTAGAATCCCTTCTTGCATTCTAGCACCACCTGAAGCACACAAAATAATAACTGGCAATTTACGCTCAGTAGCTACCTCTATCAGTCTGGTCAACTTTTCTCCAACAACCGAACCCATGCTACCACCCATAAATCGAAAGTCCATAATACCAATAGCAACAGAGATTGTATTAATTGCACCCAATCCCGTTTGCACAGCATCAGAAAGACCTGTTTTATTTTGCATATCACGCAATCTCACAACATAAACTTTTCTATCAGAAAAACCTAAAGGATCTGTAGATGCTAGATTATTATTTATAGGCTTCCATGTGTTTTTATCTAATATTTGAAAAATTCTATCTTGACTGGAACTAGGAAAATGGTGTTCACATTGTGGACAAACTTTTAAATTTTTATTTAAAACTTTATAATACATTAAAAAACCACACTTATGACATTTTATCCACAGTCCTTCTGGCACCGATAAGTTTAATAAATTGATATTTCTTTTTAAAGCTACGTTACGTTTGCTAATTAACCATTCAGATAAAGACATCTTGATTTAATATTCTGATATAACATTTCATTAATAAACTTTTTAGTTCGCAATTATTGATCAACAGAAGATATTTTAAACCCCATCATAGAAGATTGCATAGAATTTGAATATATATTACTAAATCAATCTACTCTTCTATGTTTGGGTTTAACTAAAAAACAATTAATTTCTTAGAGTTTTATCTTTCTGACTAACAAATAGTAAAGCTAATGTAATTGGTACAACAACAATTAGAGCTCCTAAGATTAAACTATTTAAAAAACTAGATAAGGATGCTGTCATTCTTGATTTTCCTTGATGATTGATTTGCAAAAGATTAACACGCAAAATAAATAAGCAGATTAAATAAAATAAGTAATCTACATTTAACTTGCTGTCATATATTTCTATTATATTGTAATATATATCATCATATTATCGAGCTTTTCTTGTTTTCTATTAATATTTAACATTTCCATTGAATTACAACTGTACCCCATGTAAGGCCTGCACCAAACCCTGAAATAACAATTAAATCATTATACTTAATTTTGTTACTAGATAATGCTTCATCTAACGCTAATGGAATTGATGCAGCAGATGTATTACCATACTTATGTAAATTTGAAATAAGCTTAGAAGAATGAATTGATAATCTTTCTGCAACAGCATGTATTATTCGTTCATTTGCTTGATGTAATAAAAGCCAGCTAACATCTTCAGTAGAAATACATAAAGACTGAAGGCATTTGAATATACTTAAAGGTACTTTAGATACAGCAAATTTATATACTTCTCGACCATTCATTTGAATAAAATCAAATTCACCTTGACAAATAGAGATCGTTTTATTTTTTGCTTTATTTCTATATGGAATTGACAATTGATCAGACTTTTCCCCATCAGTATTTAACTGAAAACCTAAGATACCATTATCATCTTTAGAACAAGCTTGAATAATAACTGCACCAGCACCATCTCCAAATAAAATACAGGTACTACGATCTAACCAATTAGTCCATTTAGATAAAACATCTGCACCAATTACAAGTACATTTTTATAACTTCCATTTTCTATAAATTGAGCTGCAGTAACCACAGCTAGCACAAAACCAGAACAAGCTGCAGTTAAATCAAATGCAACTGCCTTATTCGCACCAATCTGAGCTTGTACCTGACTAGCACTACCAAAAAGATCATTAGGACTTGAAGTAGCTAAAATTATTAGATCAATATCTAATGGACTCATAGACACTTTATCTAATGCCTTAATTGAAGCTAAACAAGCTAGATCAACTACTGATTTGTCAATTCCTGTTAATACTCTTCTTTCTTTAATTCCTGTACGAGTTACTATCCAGTCATCTGACGTTTCAACCATTTCACTTATCTTGAAATTGTTTACACATAACTCAGGAACAGCAGAGCCTGTAGCAAGAATACGAGCCCCTTGCATATTTAATGATTTCATGTGACTTTCAAAGTTCAGTTGAATTATAAAAATTAATATTACTGATTACATATTTCAAGTATATATTTAGTTTGCTTATATAAATTTAACTAACTAATTGTAAATAAATTTTATTTTTTATTTGAAATTCATTTATACAAAACAACAAAACCCGGAAAAATACCTATGTAATTTAGCTATATTGCTGCTACTTTCCAGTCCTGGCAAGTTTGAGCTATTACTGTGTAGTTTTCCGAGCATACCCAGATTATATCACTAGATAACTTATCAAGCAACTATAAATAATTCAAGACATACCTTGTATAATAAAATCAAAATATGGAGAAACAATGATTGAATCTTCTTGTTTCAATATTTTCAGAGTAGCTTGCTTTAAACAGTCTATTGCATCTATCATACCCAAAATTGGCACGCCCAAAGAATTATACATTTCTCGGACACCTATAATACCTATTTTTTCAATAGACTCTTTATCGCCTGCTAATATTCCATAGGTAATTAAACGTAGATACCATCCATAGTCGCGTAAGCATAAAGATCTTTTTCTAGCACCTTCTGCATTACCTCCTGGAGCTATATATTCTGGATGAATTTGAAAAATTGCTTTACTTGCTTCTTGTATAATATCTTGCTCTTTATCTCTTAAAATACAACTAATTTTTATACGCTGCTCACCTGTTTTTAGATAGCTTTGTATAGATTGCAACTCACCAATACTTGGGTATCTTAGTTCATTATCTGCGCTAACAATAATTTGACTCACTAAACTCATAATATCTTTTGAATAAAAAATTATATTTACACTGTAATAAATAATATGTTAGTACAATTATACAAATAAAATAAAAAAACAAGCTTATAGTATATAAAGCTTGCTATAATTTATATATTAAACAACTAAACTATCCTATTAGGATGTAAATTTAAAAAGAGAAGAATAATATATCTGGAAAAAAACGATTTAGCTCAATGACAAAGCCTGCTGTAAAGGTAATCCAAATTGCACCGACAACAGGTATAGTAGATAAATATTTCATTAAACTTTCATCCATAGCGTTTACTCCTTGATTTATGATTTATATAAATTAACGTGGTGATACAGTGATATCTTCATCAGCAGCCAATAATCTACCGCTAGTAAATTCTTGTAAAGCAGCTAAAGGCCATGTAAATCCTGAAACAGAAAATTTGAGAGCTAATGGAACATCAATAATAATTTCTTTTTCTATAGGCTTGCTATCATTAGAGACAGCCTGCAAGTAACCTCTACCTACCCATCCAATCCATCCTGTAATGTAAAGAAATAAAAGTCCTGGAAACATAAATTCACCTGCATGATTCCATCTGCCATCTGTAATCAAGTGAGGCAAACCATCTTGACCACATAATACACCTGAATTTCCATATTTATCAAATCGTACTTTAGTTTTTTCAATCTGGGATTGAAGAGCTAAAGCCGGTGGAGTGGATGCATCATATTTAGATAAACGTGATTCCAGTTTATTGACACTATTCTTTAGCCTTTTAGCAAATGCACTAGAATCTTTACAAGGAATTAAGCCAGCGATATCTGCACTTACATCTACTGGGCTAGTTGATATACAAAAACAAACTATAAAGAGGGTAGTAAGTAATTTCGTCATAATGTAGTAAAGTCTCCTTAAAAAATATAACGATGCGGAATATAACAAAAGGTTACAAGCTAACTAAAATAAAAAAATTAGTTATACTATAATATGATAATCGATAATATAAGTTTTGTGTTTATATAGTAACATTTATTGAAAATCAAACAATAGAATATCTAATAAATTTTGATTTACTTAAAGAGTTGCATAAATTAAATTTTATAATCATATTTAATTAAATAAATCACCGAATGGCTTTTTGGAAATTTTTCTTTAAAAATAAAAACTTAGTTGATTGGCCTAATCAAATGGAGAAAGCAAATTCAATCAAAAATGTTCTGTTAATAGAGCACTTAGAAAATGAAGGTCAAGAAGCAAATATCTATATGAGTATTGATACTGATATCAACCTCTATGATCTAGAAGAGTTATGTGATGCAGTAGGATGGGTACGTAGGCCATTAAAAAAAGTAAAAATGGCTATAGATCATAGCTTTTTAACAGTATCTCTTTTCTGTGAATATAATAAAAAAAGAAAATTAATTGGATTTGCCAGAGCTACATCTGATAGTGCGTTTAACGCAACTATTTGGGATGTAGTTATTCATCCTGATTTTCAAGGTAAAGGACTAGGAAAAACATTAATGGATCAGACTATAAAACAGCTTAGATCTTGCGATATTAGTACTATTACTCTATTTGCAGACCCACACGTAGTTAGCTTTTATAGAAATTTAGGCTTTATTACAGATCCAGACGGTGTTAAAGGAATGTTCTGGTATCCACTATAATTATCAAAAAATTTCATAAGTAGACATTACTTTAATATTTTAGTATAATTTATTTTGACTTACGGGATATAGCGCAGTTTGGTAGCGCGCCTGCTTTGGGAGCAGGATGTCGCAGGTTCAAATCCTGCTATCCCGATTATTAATTAAATCATTTTTCTAATTTTTTAATTAACATATTAATATTCTCAAGAGCTATATGATTTTGAGAATCGAATTCTAAAATTTGCTTATAAGTACTTAAAGAAGCTTGCGGATCATTACAAATCAAATAAGCATTTGCTAAATTTTTCAAGAACAAAATATTTGATGGAGAGATTTTTTTTGCTTGACTATAATAATATTTTGCTAAACGATTTAAATTCATTAATTGATAACAAAAACCAATAGAATTACAATATTCTCCTGAATTAGGCTTATCTATTTTACTATAGAATTCAAGCATTAAAATACAAGATAACCATTGTTTTTTATTAATATATATTTTAGCTAAAAATAAAACTTGTTCTTTAGTCAATCTCTGATTTCTATCAAGAGGGATTAAAGATTTAAATAAATGATTTTCAACTAATAACTTAACTAGTTGACTTCCTGCTAAATAGCAAATAGGAGTTAAGAATAAAATAATAAATACTAGATATAATTGAAACATAAATACTGAATTTTGATTAAACATAAAAACTATCTATACAAAAGATAAGTCATACATATATAATTATAGAGGTTTTAATATTATCATACTTTTATTAAAAATAAACCCTATATTACTTTTTCATGAAAAGATATAATGAGCAAAAGAACTTTACAAGGGACTAATATAAAAAGAAAAAGAAAATCAGGATTCAGAGCTAGAATGAAAACCACGAGTGGTAGAAGAATCATCAATTCTAGACGCAATAAAAATAGAAAAAATATTGGGATACAATAATTTAATAGTGCCTATATCTTATATTTTATAAAGTAAAATATGATGTAGGTATAATTTAAATCTAAAAACGACTATTATCTTATCCATAGAACAATGTTATGCATTTCGAAAACGAGTTCAAAATTCTATTATCATCACAACATTCGTTAATATATATCGTTAATGATGAAGAAGAACGCTTAGAATATACAATTAGTCAAATATTTAATCAAGAATTTAATAATTCTATTTACTCATGGGACTTTATTGACGGATACCACAACAATCCTAATTACATAAATAAGGCTAAGAGAAACCCTATCGAAGCTTTAGAATTTATAGAAACTCTAACATCTAATACTCCAAAGATTTTCATCTTAAAAGATTTTCATGTATTCATGAATGATATTGCTATTATCAGAAAAATAAAAAATATAAAAAAAATATTACAGAACACTAATTCATATATAATTGTATCGGCTCCAATTATACAAATTCCATCTTTACTTACCACAACCGTTACTGTTCTTGAATTTCCTTTACCTAATACTAAAGAAATTGAAACAGAATTAAAACGCCTATTTGAAATAATGTCTATGGATATTTCTATTAATAAAACGAATCTGACATTTGCTTATAAAGGATTCTCTATAGAAAGAATTAGGCGGTCTGTATCAAAACTAGTATATTCTCAGAAATCTGTACAAGAAGTTTTAAACAGTATATTAGAAGAAAAGAAACAATTAATTCAACAGACTGATATATTAGAGTTTTATTATAGTACACACAATTTGGAAGATATAGGTGGTTTAATTAATCTAAAAGAATGGCTAAAAAAACGCTCCAATTCATTTTCAGTACAAGCTAAGAACTATGGTTTGCCCTATCCAAAAGGAATATTATTAGTCGGAATTCAAGGAACTGGAAAATCTTTGAGTGCAAAAGCGATATCAAAACAATGGAATATACCACTACTTAGATTAGACATAGGAAAAATTTTCACAGGAATTGTTGGCGAATCGGAAAAAAGGATGCGGAATATGATAAAAATCTCAGAACAATCAGAACCATGCATACTATGGGTAGATGAAATTGATAAAGCATTTACAAGGTCAATCAATAATACAGATAGTGGTACTACAAATCGAGTTCTAAGTTCCTTTCTCACATGGTTATCTGAAAAAGAAACACAGGTATTTGTTGTCGCAACAGCAAATAATATCTTATCATTACCTTCAGAACTTTTGAGAAAGGGTCGATTTGATGAAATATTTTTTCTAGATTTACCAAATCATAAAGAGAGATTAAAAATTTTTCAAATACACTTAATGAAAGTGCGACCTCTAACCTGGAAAAATTATGACATTAACGAATTAAGTAAGTTAACGGATAAGTTTTCAGGTGCGGAGATTAAACAATTAATAATAGAGGCTATGCATAACGCTTTTTATGAAAAGCGAGAATTTAATACAGAAGATATTATTGCAGTGATTAAGAGTTTTGTACCTCTATCATTTACTGATCAGGGATCTATATCTGCATTACAAGATTGGGCGAAGTTAGGCAAAGTTAGATTAGCTTCTGAAGTAAGTGAGTAGTTTATAAAAAATATTATATCTTTATAATATTTTTATAGTTTAGAGTCCTGATACTGAGCTACTTTCCCAAAAAGCTTCCTCTTCAGTATCATTGCCGCTGTAGTGTTTAACAACCAAGTTCGGGATGGGTTGGAGTGGGTCCACTACGCTATGAGTATCAAGACATAAATTATACTAATATATTCTAATAATAATTAAGTATTAAGCATTCGATCTGTTAGTACGTTTCAGCTGAATATATTGCTACACTTACACTTAACGCCTATCAAACGGTTAATCTTACCGTGATCTTATCCTAAAAGGTAAGAGTACTCATCTTGAGGTAGGCTTCCCACTTAGATGCTTTCAGCGGTTATCCTTTCCATACTTGGCTACCCAGCGTTTACTGTTGGCACAATAACTGGTACACCAGAGGTATGTCTCTCCTGGTCCTCTCGTACTAGGGAGAAATCCTCTCAATACTCTAACGCCTGCACCGGATATGGACCGAACTGTCTCACGACGTTCTGAACCCAGCTCGCGTACCGCTTTCATGGGCGAACAGCCCAACCCTTGGGACGTGCTACCGCCCCAGGATGCGATGAGCCGACATCGAGGTGCCAAACCTCCCCGTCGATGTGAACTCTTGGGGGAGATCAGCCTGTTATCCCTAGAGTAACTTTTATCCGTTGAGCGACAGCCTTTCTACTCAGTACTGTCGGATCACTAAGGCCGACTTTCGTCTCTGCTCGACTTGTAGGTCTCGCAGTCAAGCTTCCTTATACCTTTACACTCTACGACTGATTTCTGACCAGCCTGAGGAAACCTTTGCACGCCTCCGTTACTTTTTAGGAGGCGACCGCCCCAGTCAAACTGCCCACCTGAAACTGTTCTTTGGCCGGTTAACGGCTATCAAAGTTAGAATTCTAGTCTAATTAGAGTGGTATCTCACTGATGGCTCCTATATACCCGCAAGTACATATTCTTAGCCTCCCACCTATACTGCGCAAAATAGACTCAAACTCAATTTCAAGCTACAGTAAAGCTTCATAGGGTCTTTCTGTCCAGGTGCAGGTAGTCCGCATCTTCACAGACAATTCTATTTCGCCGAGTCTCTCTCCGAGACAGTGTCCAAATCGTTACTCCTTTCGTGCGGGTCGGAACTTACCCGACAAGGAATTTCGCTACCTTAGGACCGTTATAGTTACGGCCGCCGTTCACCGGGGCTTCAGTCGTTAGCTTCATCTTAAAGATTAACCAACTTCTTTAACCTTCCGGCACTGGGCAGGAGTCAGCCCCCATACATTGTCTTACGACTTCGCGGAGACCTATGTTTTTGATAAACAGTCGCTTGGACCTGGTTATTGCAACCCTACAAGGGTACCCCTTCTCCCGAAGTTACGGGGCTATTTTGCCGAGTTCCTTAGAGAGAGTTATCTCGCGCCCCTTAGTATACTCTACTTACCTACCTGTGTCGGTTTAGGGTACAGGTATTTATTACTTGAGATATTTCGAGCTTTTCTAGAAAGTGTGACATCAATTACTTCAACACCTTAGTGTTTTGTACTCACTGCTTAGCTCTAGATGTTTTCTCCATCTTTCATCACCTTAACAGTTTAAACCGGTAACCAACATCCGGCTAATTTAGCCTTCTTTGTCCCTCGATACCAATAATAAATAGTACAGGAATATTAACCTGTTATCCATCGACTACGTTTTTCAACCTCGCCTTAGGACCTGACTCACCCTTCGCGGACGAACCTTCCGAAGGAATCCTTAGGTTTTCGGGGCATTGGATTCTCACCAATGTTTTCGCTACTTAAGCCGACATTCTCACTTCTGCTTTGTCCACATCCACTCACGTTAATGCTTCTGCCTACTACAGAACGCTCCCCTACCGATGTAAAACATCCCACAGCTTCGGCAAATTGCTTAGTCCCATTCATTTTCGGCGCAGGATCACTAGACCAGTGAGCTATTACGCACTCTTTAAAGGATTGCTGCTTCTAAGCAAACCTCCTGGTTGTCTATGCATTCCCACCTCCTTTACCACTTAGCAATTATTTAGGGGCCTTAGCTGGTGGTCTGGGCTGTTTCCCTTTTGACAATGAAGCTTATCCCCCACTGTCTCACTGGTTGACTACACACTTAGTATTCAGAGTTTGCCTCGATTTGGTACCGCTCTCGCAGCCCGCACCGAAACAGTGCTTTACCCCTAAGTTTAAGCATCAACCGCTGCGCCAAAACGCATTTCGGGGAGAACCAGCTAGCTCCGGATTCGATTGGCATTTCACCCCTAGCCACAGCTCGTCCGTTGATTTTTCAACATCAGTCGGTTCGGACCTCCACTTAGTATTACCTAAGCTTCACCCTGGCCATGGCTAGATCATCCGGGTTCGGGTCTGTAAATAGTGACTCATGCTCTATTAAAGCTCGCTTTCACTATGGCTTTGATATTCTCTATCTTAACCTGCCACTACCTACAAGTCGCCGGCTCATTCTTCAACATGCACGCAGTCAGACGTTAAGTCGTCCTCCTACTGCTTGTAAGCTTACGGTTTCATGTTCTATTTCACTCCCCTCCCGGGGTTCTTTTCACCTTTCCCTCACGGTACTGGTTCACTATCGGTCATTTAGTAATATTTAGCCTTACGAGGTAGTCCTCGCTGATTCACACAAGATTCCACGTGCCTCATGCTACTCGGGATACAGTATAAATAGAGACTTGTTTTAAGTTACAGGATTATCACCTTCTATGATACAATATTCCAATTGTTTCACCTAACTCGTTTCTATTTTTTTAACTGTCCCACAACCCCACTAGAACGTGTTCAAGTGGTTTAGGCTATTCCCATTTCGCTCACCGCTACTAGGGGAATCGCTTTTGCTTTCTTTTCCTTTAGCTACTAAGATGTTTCAGTTCGCTAAGTTAGCTCTTACCTATCTATGAATTCAATAGGCAGTATTAAAGAGTTGCCTCATTCGGGAACCTCCGGATTATAGCTTACTTCCAGCTCCCCGAAGCATTTCGTTGGTAGTCACGCCCTTCATCGCTTCTAAATGCCAAGGAATCCACCGTAAGCCTTTAAATTGCTTAATACTTGTACTTTGTATATACTAGTACAGATTTTTCAAGCTTGCATTGCTTAAAAACTTGAGTTATTTTTTTGGAGATAAGCGGACTCGAACCGCTGACATCTGCCTTGCAAAGGCAGCGCTCTACCAACTGAGCTATATCCCCGCTAATTTGAGCTGGGCTATCCTGGATTTGAACCAGGGACCTCACCCTTATCAGGGGTGCGCTCTAACCAACTGAGCTAATAGCCCTTAATTGCTCAACTTTTCCAAGAATACTTAAATTAAGTATTCTTATATCTTCGATCTAGTATGTAAAGTTATTAAATTCACTTTGCAGACCCTAAATAAGGAGGTGATCCAGCCACACCTTCCAGTACGGCTACCTTGTTACGACTTCACCCCAGTCACTAGCCCTGCCTTAGGTGCCCTCCTCCATAAAGGTTAGAGTAACAACTTCGGGCGTGGCCAGCTCCCATGGTGTGACGGGCGGTGTGTACAAGGCCCGGGAACGGATTCACCGCCGTATAGCTGACCGGCGATTACTAGCGATTCCACCTTCATGCAGGCGAGTTTCAGCCTACAATCCGAACTGAGGCCGCGTTTATGAGATTAGCTTACTTTCACAAGTTTGCGACTCTTTGTCACGACCATTGTAGCACGTGTGTAGCCCAGAATATAAGGGGCATGCTGACTTGACGTCATCCTTACCTTCCTCCGGTTTGTCACCGGCAGTCTCTTTAAAGTACCCAACTTAATGATGGCAACTAAAGACAAGGGTTGCGCTCGTTGCGGGACTTAACCCAACATCTCACGACACGAGCTGACGACAGCCATGCACCACCTGTGTCCACGTTCCCTAAGGCACTTTTTACTTTCATAAAAATTCATGGCATGTCAAATTCTGGTAAGGTTCTTCGTGTTGCATCGAATTAAACCACATGCTCCACCGCTTGTGCGGGCCCCCGTCAATTCCTTTGAGTTTCACCCTTGCGAGCATACTTCCCAGGCGGGATACTTAACGCGTTAGCTACGATACTGCACGGATCGATACGCGCAACATCTAGTATCCATCGTTTACGGCTAGGACTACTGGGGTATCTAATCCCATTCGCTCCCCTAGCTTTCGTCTCTGAGTGTCAGCAATGGCCCAGTAGAGCGCTTTCGCTTCTGGTGTTCTTCCCAATATCTACGCATTTCACCGCTACACTGAGAATTCCCTCTACCTATACCATACTCTAGTCTAGTAGTTTCCACTGCTTGCTTAGGGTTAAGCCCTAATATTTAACAACAGACTTAATAAACCACCTACAGACGCTTTACGCCCAGTGATTCCGGATAACGCTTGCATCCCCCGTATTACCGCGGCTGCTGGCACGGAGTTAGCCGATGCTTATTCATTAGGTACCGTCATATTTCTTCCCTAATAAAAGAGGTTTACAACCCACAGGCATTCTTCCCTCACGCGGTATTGCTCCGTCAGGCTTTCGCCCATTGCGGAAAATTCCCCACTGCTGCCTTCCGTAAAAGTCTGGACCGTGTCTCAGTTCCAGTGTGGCTGATCATCCTCTAAAACCAGCTACTGATCGTGGCCTTGGTAGGCTTTTACTCTACCAACTAGCTAATCAGGCGCGAGCTCATCCTCGGGCAGATTACTCTTTTTCACTCTAAAGCATATGGGGCATTAGCAATCGTTTCCAATTGTTATTCCCCTCCCAAGGGTAGATTCTCACGTGTTACTCACCCGTCCGCTACTAAAGCATAAGCTTCCGTTCAACTTGCATGTGTTAAGCATACCGCCAGCGTTCATCCTGAGCCAGGATCAAACTCTCCGTAGTATCCAGAATATTTAGCATTCAAAAACATAAAATTTTTCGAATGCTATTAGTAACCTAAACTGTTGATTTGAGTTGCAAGATTTAAAGCTTTCTTGTATTCAAAACTTAGACTGCAACTGTATGTAGACAAGCATACTGCTTCTAATAGTATATTGTCAACCCCTTGACATTAACATTTCCATGAAATTGAATTCAATGCGTATACGGCTAGAATCTAATTAAAGAACTATGAAATAAAACTACTTAAAAACGCTTTTTTTTATCAAATGGAATAATTATGTTGACACCTCTTTAATATAAAAATTAATCTGTAATACAATTATGATAGAAAAAATCAAAAACTCATTATATACTTTATAAACAAATAAAGAAATTTCTATACAAGCAAGCATAGTGTAACTAATTCATATTCAGTCCAAAAATTCATTGATCTTTGAAAATTAATTAAAATTTTCATGCTATTACCTTTATTTAATATGCCATTGGTTGTTTATACACTACTTAATACATAATTGAATTATGTAAGTTTAATCAGCATCAGACTTTAATTAAAATATGTCAATCTTTTTATTTTGTTTTTAAAATTACTTTTTCTACCTCTGTTCCTCAAAATTCATTAAGAATGAATTTTTATTTTAATTGCCACACACACGTTAAACTTATAATACTAAAAAATCAGTCTCAAATATTTTCACTCCCATTATTACATAATTGTATATATTCTGCTATGGTAAAGATTCATAGTCAAAGCAAGTACTAAACATTTTAGAGTGATTACCTAAAAGCTTATATATAAATAGCAAATATTGAAACAATTAAAGAATAAAACCAGCAAGAATAGTTTTTTATGTAAATGTTATAAAAGGCCATAATTTACCTAAGTAAATCTCAATTGTACTTTTTGACTATTTGACTGGACAAATTGTAAGGCCAAGAACTCTAAAAAAGTATATGTCATGCTGATATAGTTGGCCTTACCTCTATACATGTGTATGGAAAAAATTTAAGTAGATGTTAAATTTTATCATTCATATTGTGTACATCTAAATTGTCTAAATCAATGCAAAAATACTTATTTTTATTTAACAGTATAATTAGACCAACATTTTTCATCTTCAAGTTTTATGTAGTTTAACTATTTAAGATTTAGCCTATGTTGAGGATTTTTTGAATTTAGTTAAATGAAATTAAATGAATGCATAGCATATGGCATTTGGTTTCTTGCTTGTTTATTTTTTTTTATATCACCAAATTGCCATAGACCCTATTCGTACATCCTCTATAGTCAATTAGGATATACAAATCTCAAACCAATCTAAGTCAACTTTTTTACTAAATAGAAATCAAAGAATAGATAAATCGCCGAATGCTTTAGCTAACATGAGTCTGGACAATTCAAGAATCAATGTAAAGGGTGATACAAATAGAGCATATGGCTTGCAAAAGTTTGCTTATATTATTTTATCTAAATCTATCTGTAAGTTATTTATTAATAATGATTTTGCTATCTCAATAAGTATTTAATATTATCAAACTTTGAATTTCTAAGGATTTTAAATGAAACTTTTATACAGGTTTTTGCTTTATTGTTTTTTTTGTAGCTTTCATTTTATATCTAAGTTATTATTGTACGTTATTCACGATATCATTTTTGCCTTTTAGTACCCTCTTAATACACTTAACATAAACTGCGACAATTAATAAAAACCTTTTTCGTCATTTGTTGTTTACTAATTTAATTAGCGCAAGAACATCAACATTTAGATTTTTAAATCTATCTATCTTTTTGCCTATAATTGTAGCGCGCAAAGTTATTTCTTCTTTTGACAAGTTATGTCATAGAATAGTTAATATTTTCAATTTATCAGAAAAAAAATAGTCTTAATCGTTCCATAGATTTGCAATTAAATTAAATGAAAATAATTTGGCAACTATAAAATCACCTTCTTTTGCAGAAATTGAACAAAAGTCACAACAATGGTCTTTAGATAGTAAAAATCCTAGCTTTAAGAATCATAAAGATATCTTATACGCATTTTGAATTTTATCGGCTGTCTTATTTTTATTCTTATATCTGTAATCTATTTATTTATATTCTCATCACTTTTTGTCTTTTTTTTGAATCGCATTATACAATCTATAGACAATATAACAGTAGCTTTTAAGAAAATGAATCCAAGTTTAATCAAATCTAATACAAGTAAAGAGTTGCTTGCCATGAAAACAAAAGAAGATACGAAGAATAGTAAGCTTAATCGTAGTGCTTCAAAAACATATAATGTCGATTTTATAGAATATGAAAATGAGCATAAAAAGAGTATTAAATAATTCAATAAATTTAGACAAAAATAGTATTATTAAAGTTCAGTTAGAATATGAACTACTAAGCACATCTAAGCTTTCAGTTCTAGATGATTCATCAATAGAACGTCACGCTGTTGATTTTTTTTTAAAAACTTAAAGGTGAATCGGCTATTTCACCTTTAAATAATTTATAGTATTTAGTAGAAGGTAATATTAAAAAAATACATAAGTCCTATTCAGATGAAATGTGTTGATTAGAGATTGATGATGCTTACTAGTGGTATAAATAATGACTTTCTTATACTTTTACCATTAATTGATTTGAGTGAAGATGATAATATTGGTAGTTATTTTAAATTTGTCAAGAGAATAATCAAGAACAATTCTTCAAAATATGGGAATTCATGTTTTAAGGAAATAGAAGCTGCTTATTCATGAGGATTTAAGGTTATTCAAAAACGTAAAAAAACAAATAATAAAACAAAAAGACGTCACAAGAGCAAAAGATGATTAAGTTTTGATTATGCTGCATTTTATCATATATTGTTAGTAGAATTTGTGTATACAAATTAAATGCTTCATTTATAAAGCATAAAAACATATAAAATACTGAAAATTACTGAAGTAAAAGATTGATACAGCGGAATATTTGGATGCATTAAGAACATAACAAAAAATATATAGCATCTATAGATAAAAAGATCAAGGTTATATAGAGTTGAAAGTTTAGTTATTACATGATGAATCTATAATGTATAGACTTAAGAAAGTTTTGAAAAGGCTTTCTGAGCATGAAATAGAGCAGATTTTAAATCAATATAAAAAAATAAAAGCTCAAGATCAGGCTAGAAAACAAAGATTTATCCAAAGAAAAAGGACTAAGAGACAATCATATTAGCTCTTTACAGGTACACTTAGGTAACACATGCATAGAAATCTTTAAGGAAAAATCAAGAACGCTTTTACAGAAGAATTACTATCTAGTGTACATGTTATACAAAATAATCTAACCAATTACAATAAGAAAGATATAGAATGGTCAACCAAAAATTCACTAAACAATGAACTCAACATAAGTCTGATGAACATGCGCATTATATTAAATCTACAAAAGTAAAAGATAAATAAAAAAGAATATTTACACATGTATTCATTGTTAAATGGTTAGCCTATACTATTCCGGATGACAAAAGTACTTGAGTAATAGTATTACTAGAATTATATGCAAAAATTATTTCCACAAAATTTTTTGTAACCAGAAAACCCATTTTCATGATAAATATAAACTTATTTTCTGATGATGAATCGCTCAAATCCTTATAGATGCAAATAGAATATTAGAATAAGATAAAATAATTCAATTTAATTACTAAGTGTTGAAATAGCATGAGCGCAAGTTTTTTTAATATTTTCAAAAGAGACTTATTTATCGAAGTAAAATTTAGTATAAAAAAACATACAACAATTTCTAACTATTTTATTTTCACCTTTAATGAAAGAGATAATGCAAACATAAGTAAGAATGATAAAAAACTTTGCTCAAGAACGAGTCCACGAATACTTTCATGGCCTATAACTTTTATTCTAAAGATTTTGGTCATATACCACTATCACATGCAAGTAAGAATAAACTTGTTAGAATTTTCAGAATAAAACCCATATGTTTTTTAGGACATTTGTCATAGGTATTAGCAAAAAATCTAAATCTTTTAGATAGAATTACTTCTATTTGTAACTTATTTAAAAACATGACTACTTGATGTCATTCTAACAAACATATAAGTAAATTTAACTATTTTTTCTTAATATGTCAATTTCGAAAATTAGATACAAAATATATATAAAAATAAAACCATTTACTTACTATTTAATTAATAATTTCTAACTTATTCTTAATTTTGTATATTTTTAGCGAGTATGATTTATTTTATTTCACTAAAAAACTAAAACGAATCATAATGTATTAATAAAAATTCATTCCTATTGACTTAGAACATAATAAAGACTTTTGTGTTGCCCCAAACTCCAGTTCTGTATATAGCAAAAAATATATTGAAGTAGAAATTAGAAGAATAAAGAATAATATCAAATCCAAAACTATTTTTATTTAAAAGCAAAACTGAAAAATAAATCCAAAATCGCAATTATAACATATAATAAATCATATTTCACTCTCATATCTTATAATTGGTCTTTGTCATATTTTTCACTAGCAAATTTTGTCTTGCTTATCTTAACTCTATAATTATAGTGAACAAATAACTTATCATAATACATAGTAAATTAAGTTAATACCTTAAAAAAAATCTAAATTATGATTTAATTAATCAATATGCTTATAAAAAATGTGATAAGTATAAATATCAACTAAAGTAACCAAAATATATTGTACAAGCATTCAAACAATAGGTTTAGAGATTTAAAAACTTTTTGTTTTCATTGCAGAATAAAAAACAATAAAATTATACTAATTTTTCAGTTGTTTATTGAGTAACAATAGAAACCTAAAAAATACTCAAAACTCAGTTTAATCAATATAAGAATCTTAAATTACTGGTTGAATTAAATAATGATAATCATTTGCAACGTAGATCTATGTAGTTATTTATTACAAAAAATTTATTACTCAATTTCTTTTGTTTATTTATCCATAATCATGATTGAGTATAAAATTAAATATTATTTAATATAATTTATAGATGACATAATGTATGAGGTAATAGGAGCAATATACATTGGAAATACAAAGAGAAAAAATACTAGTAGTTGACGATGAAACCAGTATACGAAGAATTCTAGAAACTAGATTATCTATGATTGGATATGAAGTTGTAAGTGCATCAGATGGAGAAGAAGCACTAATAGTATTTCGACAAGAATATCCAAATTTAGTTGTATTAGATGTAATGATGCCAAAACTAGATGGATATGGTGTATGCCAAGAACTAAGAAAAGAATCCGATGTGCCAATTATTATGCTAACAGCTTTAGGTGACGTATCAGATAGAATTACAGGATTAGAATTAGGAGCAGATGATTATGTAGTGAAACCTTTTTCACCTAAAGAACTTGAAGCAAGGATTCGTTCAGTGTTAAGGAGAACAGATAAAATAACTATAAATCCTGGTATACCTAGCTCAGGAATCATAAATATTGGTTTTTTAAAAATTGATACCAACAAAAGACAAGTATATAAAAATAACGAAAGAGTTAGATTGACAGGAATGGAATTTAGTTTATTGGAACTACTAGTTAGTAAAGCTGGAGAAGCATTTTCACGAGCATCTATATTACAAGAAGTTTGGGGCTATACACCAGAAAGGCATGTTGATACTAGAGTTGTTGATGTTCATATTTCTAGATTAAGAGCAAAACTTGAAGACGATCCTAGTAACCCTGACTTAATTTTAACTGCACGCGGTACAGGCTATCTCTTTCAAAGAATTACTGATTTGACACAATAAAAAAAGCATATCTAATAACATATTAAAGTATGTAGAATTACTTACTCAATACAACTTTATTTGAATTGAATTTATACATAGAATCAACAAGTTAAGTGTATTAAGATAAAACAGAATTAACTTTACTATCTTATATTGCGACTGTATCAATATCAAATCGAAAGAATAAGTCACCTAATTGATTTAATTAAAGAAAGCGCTACTAGACTGAAGATAACATATTGATAATTGCTTAGCATTCAAAGATAGATTTTATCATAATTAGTTTAGTGATAATCTTTATAAATTCATTGTAAAATCAGACTGATTAAAAGAGGCTTCCAGATATTTCATCAAGTTTTATGGTTATTCGATCAAACTCTCAAATCCGAAAAAAGACTAAACATCAATTAAATATTAAAGTATATTCGAGCGTTTCTCATGTCTTTATTACACTAATAATTAATAATAAATAAATTATTAGCCAAGATAATATTTTAGGAAGAGATAGTATATAATAGTATGATTTTGAAGATGGCTACAGATTATATCTATTCATCTTCAATAATACTAATATAACTAATATACTAAGATTGAGTCTACTAATAAATTTATTTCAGATTTATTGATATAGTCTTTATATTAATAAGAGACTGTATAAGGACTGATAAACCATTTTACCTATATTAAATAGATAGCCGAATGTGAATTATGGATGCAGAAATTAAAAGACAGGTTCACCCATAAGCAATATTGATCAATCAAATATATCGATCTATTTCTGGATGAAAAACTTATTAAAGATTTACAATAACATAAATACTGTTCACCTTCTTAAAATCATAGTTAGTTCGACAAAAGCCTAGAATTTCAAAATTTAATATAAGTAGAAATAGTTCTATTGAATTCTATATGCACATCTAAATTCTACATCATCCATATATTTAATTAATGAATAATACATACTGTTTTAAAAATATTTTATATTTTGAGGATAGATTGAATCTTTAATGAAAAAGTGGTAAAAAATAAAATCATACAATCATATGAATTCATTTCAGAAGTAATATCTATAAATACAATGATATTTTCTTCCCAAGAATGCAGTTCTTAACCATATCATTACTAAATTATCATAAAAATTATATTCATTTAACTTGTTTGTCAAAAAATCGGATAACTGAATCAATAAGATTAAAGCAAATAAATAGATTTCATTAGTAAAAGAACTGAAATATCATAATCTATATACAGCTCTTATGCACAAATAAATATAGTTTATGTATTATATTCATTTAAATAATTCAGCCGTCAAATTGCTAACACAAAACTTAGAGGACTATAGTTATATAGTTTTTGAAAGTACATAAATTTTATGGATAATTACACTTATAATTATATCTAACCGTAAAGAAAAGTAAACTCATGCTAATAAAACTCATAAAATAAAAATGAGTTATGTAATCACCAAAATAATTGTACGTGATTAGTCATGATATATCTACTTAATTAATTTGCTCTGGAGACTTTATTTATGACCGTAGCAATTGGACAGGAAAAAAACCGCGGTCGTTTTGATCTAATAGATGACTGGGTAAAAAGAGATCGTTTCGTATTTGTTGGCTGGTCTGGATTATTATTATTTCCATGTGCTTATCTTGCACTAGGAGGATGGTTAACTGGAACTACTTTTGTAACATCTTGGTATACTCATGGGTTAGCAAGTTCTTATTTAGAGGGCTGCAACTTTTTAACATCAGCTGTATCAACACCTGCTAATAGTATGGGACATTCTTTATTACTATTATGGGGACCTGAAGCACAAGGTGATTTTACACGTTGGTGTCAAATTGGTGGACTATGGGCATTCATTGCCCTACATGGATCATTTGGCCTAATTGGTTTCTGCCTAAGACAATTTGAAATAGCTAGACTAGTTGGTATTAGACCTTATAATGCAATTGCATTTTCTGGACCAATAGCTGTATTTGTTTCTGTGTTTTTAATGTATCCTTTAGGACAAGCCAGCTGGTTTTTTGCTCCTAGTTTCGGTGTGGCAGCTATTTTCAGATTCTTATTATTTTTACAAGGTTTTCATAATTGGACTTTAAACCCCTTCCATATGATGGGAGTAGCTGGAATATTAGGTGGAGCACTTTTATGCGCTATTCATGGTGCCACTGTACAAAACACATTATTCGAAGATGGTGATGCGGCAGATACTTTCAGAGCATTCACTCCAACTCAATCAGAAGAAACTTACTCGATGGTAACAGCAAATCGCTTCTGGTCACAAATATTTGGTGTTGCTTTTTCTAACAAACGTTGGTTACACTTCTTCATGTTATTTGTTCCAGTAACAGGCATGTGGACTAGTGCATTCGGAATTGTAGGACTAGCTCTAAACTTAAGAGCATATGATTTTGTATCACAGGAGTTAAGAGCTGCTGAAGATCCAGAATTTGAAACATTTTATACTAAAAATATTTTACTAAACGAAGGTATTCGTGCATGGATGGCTGCTCAAGACCAACCTCATGAAAACTTCATATTCCCTGAGGAGGTTTTACCACGTGGAAACGCCCTTTAATAATAGTACTAGCGTAGGCGGAAGAGATATAGAATCTACAGGTTTTGCATGGTGGTCTGGGAATGCAAGACTTATAAACGTATCTGGCAAACTATTAGGTGCTCATGTAGCTCACGCAGGAATCATGGTATTCTGGACAGGAGCAATGACACTATTTGAAGTAGCACACTTTGTACCTGAAAAGCCACTATATGAACAAGGCTTTATCTTGATTCCCCATCTCGCAACATTGGGATGGGGCGTCGGACCAGGAGGAGAGATCAATAATATATACCCATACTTTGTTGTTGGTGTACTACACCTAATATCTTCAGCTGTTCTTGGATTCGGTGGCCTTTATCACTCTATAATTGGTCCAGATACTTTAGAAGAATCTTTTCCATTTTTTGGATATGATTGGAGAGATAAAAACAAAATGACAACTATACTTGGGATCCATTTAATTCTATTAGGAATAGGATCTTTCTTACTAGTTATCAAAGCTCTTTTTTTCGGCGGAGTATATGATACATGGGCACCAGGAGGAGGAGATGTTAGACTAATTAATAACCCTACTTTAAATCCATCTATAATCTTCGGATATGTATTAAAATCACCTTTTGGAGGTGATGGATGGGTCGTTAGTGTTAATAATATGGAAGACGTAATAGGAGGCCATGTTTGGATCGGTGTGATTTGTATTGCTGGTGGCATTTGGCATATTTTAACTAAGCCGTTTGCATGGGCACGACGAGCTTTTGTATGGTCTGGCGAAGCCTATTTATCATATAGCTTAGGAGCTTTGTCTATTATGGGTTTAACAGCATCTAACTTTGTTTGGTATAATAACACAGCTTATCCAAGCGAATTTTATGGACCTACTGGACCTGAAGCATCACAAGCACAAGCTTTTACTTTCTTAGTTAGAGACCAAAGACTAGGAGCCAATGTTGCATCTGCACAGGGTCCTACTGGCTTAGGTAAATACCTAATGAGATCTCCTAGTGGAGAAATCATATTCGGAGGGGAAACAATGAGATTCTGGGACCTAAGAGCTCCTTGGGTAGAACCATTAAGAGGTCCAAACGGCTTAGATCTAAATAAAATTAAAAACGATATACAACCTTGGCAAGAAAGAAGAGCTGCTGAATACATGACTCATGCACCACTAGGATCTTTAAATTCTGTTGGTGGTGTTGCAACAGAAATCAATTCGGTAAACTATGTGTCGCCTAGAAGTTGGTTAACAACATCTCACTTTTTCTTAGGTTTCTTCCTATTCATAGGACATTTATGGCATGCTGGTAGAGCTAGAGCTGCAGCTGCTGGTTTCGAAAAAGGAATCAATCGGGAAAATGAGGCTGTACTATCAATGAGGCCACTAGATTAAATTCTAATTAAAAATACACAATAAAAGATTGTGACTATTCTTCATCTTGTACTGAACAGTAAGATTGAGAATAGTTTTAAAAATTTTGAGCACCTATTCTATTCCAAGAAATCGAACTACAGAGAAAGAAAAAAAAATTCTAACAAAAAAATAAGCACAAAAGCTATCATAGCTAATCTACCATTCCAGCTTTCAGCCCCTTTTGAAAAGCCCCAAGTCCATCGATTGCGAGAAGTTTTATTTACCATATGATATTCCTAGAATACGTAAGATCATTATATATTATAAGTAAACAATTTGAATTACATAAAAAGTTAGAAAATATTATACCTAAAATATATGCGATTAAACATATACATTGTATCACATCCTATCATAAAACAATTATCAAGCCAAATAATGAATCCTACATTAATATCTCAAAATATGTATAATGAAAGCTGCAAACAATTAGGATCACTAATGATTTATGAAGTAATGAGAAGATGGATGACAATACAAAATATTTATATTAAACAAATTAATCACATCCAAACAATTTGCACTTTAAAAAAAGAAGAATCATATATTATACTAACTGATTTAGTAGACTCATATAATTTTGTAACAGATGCTCTGAATTTGATACCAGGAGTAGAATTACAACATATAAGCCTGAAACAAAAAGTGGATAATGATCATAATTTCATTATTAATACAAATTACAAAAAACAACAAAAAATTATTATCATAAATTTACATATTGATAACGATATTTTAATTAACTTTTTAGATTATTTAACAAAAGAAAAACATGTTAAAATTACTCAAATTAAAATAATTTGTGTAACTTGTAAACATCAGTTATTAGAAAAAATAGGAAACAAGTATGCAGATTTAAGCATTTACACAACTAAAATTTTATAATTATAGTTGTATACTCTAGTATCAATAATTAAATCAAGATACCAACAATGAACATAATAACAAACTCATCTAACTTAATTTTTACATCTATTGCTAATTTCTCTGAGATATATTTAATTCTAATACTTCTCAAATTGTCGTTAGCATGGTTCCCAACAGTTAATTGGTATAATGAACCTTTCTGTTCATTAAATAGATTAACTGATCCATATTTAAGATTATTTCGAGGAACAATACCTATGATTTTTGGTATGGATATGTCTCCAATGCTAGGAATTATATTTCTACAGTGTCTAACTGTTATCTTCAATAACATCAGAGTCGAATCAATAACATAAAATCATGACTATATATAACTTATATGAAAAAGTAGTTTATATATAATTGTATTCCATATTTCATGCTCATATATTATAATAGGATAAAAAATCATGTTAAAAATTAGATTAAAAAGATTTGGTAGAAAAAAACAACCTAGCTATCGTATTATTATAATTGACAGCAGAAAAAGACGAGACGGAAAAGCTCTAGAAGAAGTTGGATTTTATAATCCTATAACAAAACAAACAAAACTAAACATGATAAAAATTCAACAAAGGATACAGGAAGGTGCACAACCAACAAGAACCGTCAATGATTTAATGGCAAAAGCTATAGACAAAGAAATTAAAATTGATTTATAGAATCAGGAGAACTAAATTGTCCAAATTCACATTTAAAATATTATGGCTAGAAAATAATGTAGCAATTGCTGTTGATCATATGGTAGGTAAAAACTCCAGCCCACTTACCGCTTATTTTTTTTGGCCAAGGAATGATGCGTGGGAACAATTAAAAACTGAACTAGAAGCAAAACCTTGGATTTCAGGAAACGAAAAAGTTAAATTATTAAATCAAGCAACAGAAATCATCAATTTTTGGCAAGAAAAAGGAAAAAACAAATCTCTTTTACAAGCTCAAGAAAAATTTCCACATTTTACATTTGCTGGAAGTAACTAAAAAAACAAGATGATTAGTAAAGAATTAATATTATACTAATCATCCGAAATACAAGAATCTTATTTGTTTTTTTTACTAATTTAAGTGAGAAATATGAACCTAAAACCTAAAAATAGAAAACTAAATTTTAAAAAAAAATAGATTTATTATTAATTAGTTTAGAAGCAATAGATACATATAGCTTAGAAAGCATTTATAACAAGAATAGATTTATTAGATCAATAAAAAAAGATAATATCTTTCGTCTTAGATCTGGAAATTATACTAGACACCAAAGTAGTAACTCGCCATGCGAATTTGAAGATAGCATTAAAGTTATTTATATTCTTCAGTATGTGTTTAATAATTTATTTGTACAAAATATGACATTTAAGATATTGAATAATTATCACCAAGATCCTAACTCAATAATTAATCAACAATACATTAAAAGATTTACATATATATATAATAAAACGCAAAATTATTATTCTATCTATAGTTACCATACTAATATTAATATTGCAGAAATAGCTATGCTTAACTTGTATATCATTAGTCAACTCAAAACAAAGTATGGTCTTTACTTAATGCTCAAGTATTTATGCTCATTTTAGGTTTATATTATAAAATACCTATAGACTATTCATCTTCTTTTTCTGTAACTATACATTCTGTAGTTAAAACCATTGAAGCAATAGAAGAAGCATTCTGTAAAGCGGAACGTGTAACTTTAGATGGATCAATTATACCCTCTTTATACATATCAACTAAATTACCTTGGTTTGCATTATATCCTACTGAAAAATCGCTTTGCTTAACTTTTTCTACAATCACAGCACCATTGAAACCTGCATTCTCAACAATTCTAGTCAAAGGAGATAATAAAGCTTTCTCTACAATTAAAGCACCTACTAACTCTTCTCCTATCAAATTATTTTTTGACCATAAATTCAAATCTTTAGATAAATGTACAAGAGTAGAACCACCACCGGGCACTATTCCTTCTTCAATAGCTGCTCTAGTAGCATTAATTGCATCTTCTAAGCGTAATTTTTTATCTTTCATTTCCGTCTCAGTAGCGGCACCAACTTTAATAACAGCTACACCACCAGCCAACTTGGCTAATCTTTCCTGCAATTTTTCTTTTTCATAACTATTACTACTAACTTCTAATTGTCTTCTGATTTGGTCACATCTTGCTTTTATCTGAACATCATGCCCATCAGCAATAATAGTAGTAGAATCTTTCGTTACATAAATTCTTTTAGCAATCCCTAAACTATCCAAAGAAATATTGTCAAGTGTTAGCCCAATATCTTCAGTAATTACTTGGCCGCCAGTCAACACACCGATATCTTCAAGTAAAGCTTTTCTTCTATCTCCAAAACCTGGAGCTCTTACAGCAACAACATTAATAATACCTCTTAACTTATTGACAATAATTGTAGCCAAAGCTTCTTTTTCTATATCTTCTGCAATAATTAATAGAGGACGACCTGTTTTAGATACTTGTTCTAAAATAGGCAACAGCTCTTGTTGAATCAAAGTAATTTTCTTATCCGTCAATAAAATATAAGGATCCTCTTGAACTATTTCCATTTTAGATGCGTCTGTAACAAAATAAGGAGAAATGAAACCTTTATCAAATCTCATTCCTTCTTTTATATCTAACTGAGTAACTGTAGACTGACCTTCTTCCAAAGAAATCACTCCTTCTTTGCCTACTTTTTCTATAGCATTTGCTATCATTACACCTATATCATGATCATTACCTGCTGAAATAGCAGCTACTTGAGTTATATCTCTGACATTAGCTACTGGTCTAGAAAATTCAGCTATTTTAGAAACAACAAACTTGACAGCTTTCTCTAAACCTTTTTTCAATGCTATTGGATTAGCACCTGCAGCTACATTTTTCAGGCCTTGCTTGACAATAGCATGCGCTAATACTGTAGCAGTTGTAGTACCATCGCCAGCTACATCATTTGTTTTTGACGCTGCCTGTCTAATTAGAGCCACGCCGGTATTCTCAATCAAGTTTTTTAATTCTATTTCTTTTGCAATTGTTACACCATCATTAACAATCTGGGGAGCGCCAAATTTACGCTCTAGTACAACATTTCTTCCTTTAGGACCTAGAGTAACTGAAACAGCCTCTGTTAGAATATCCATTCCTTGTTCTAAAGCTTTACGAGCATTATCCTGATAAAGTATTGTTTTACCCATAAAATCATCTTAGTATTAAATATAAAGTGCAAAAAACTATTAAAAACTATGTTTTATAAAATCGATAAGAAATCCAAAGAAATAACAAATTAAAATTTCAAAAATACATGAGAATATTACAGCTAAATTGAAGAAAAAACAAGTTATATAAAAAAATGATATAATTTCTTCTAGTAAGGGCTTGTAGCTCAGTGGATTAGAGCACGTGGCTACGAACCACGGTGTCGGGGGTTCGAATCCCTCCTTGCCCGATCACAAAAATATATAGCAATAGTAAAAATAAAATATTTGAAACATACTACAAATTACATCATGCAACCCCTACGAGGAACCAGAGATATACTACCAGATGATATTATATTATGGCAGCATATATATAATAAAGCTAAAGAAATATTGGATTTATCAAACTATTCTGAAATTCGGACACCTATACTTGAGTCTACATCTTTATTCAATAGAAGTATAGGTAATGAGACAGACATAGTAAATAAAGAAATGTACACCTTTTTTGATCAAGGAAAAAGAGAAATAACACTTCGACCTGAAGGAACAGCCAGTATTGTTCGATCATTTGTAAGCAATAGATTATATCAAGAAAATAAAACGAATAGATTATGGTATTTAGGTCCAATGTTTAGATATGAAAGACCTCAACAAGGTAGGCAAAGACAATTTCATCAACTTGGCATAGAGTGTATTGGTAGTATAAATCCTATGGCAGATACAGAAGTCATTAGATTAGCCACTCAATTATTACAAGAACTTCAATGCCCTAACTACAAAATAGAAATCAATTCTATAGGTAATCTTCAAGAAAGAAACCTTTATAAAGAATCTCTCATAAAATATTTAATAAGCTATAAAGAAGATTTAGACACTGATTCACAAAAAAGATTAAAAACTAATCCTCTAAGGATTTTAGATAGTAAAAATAAAAAAACACAAGAGATACTAAAGCAAGCACCATCACTAAACAGATATTTAGGTTCTGAATCTAGAACTCATTTTGATTCAGTATGTCAGTACTTAAATGAATTGAATATTGAATACTATATCAATGATAAATTAGTCAGAGGTTTAGACTATTATAATTACACAGCTTTTGAAATAAAAGTTGACAAGCTGGGGAGTCAAGATACAATTTGTGGAGGAGGGAGATATGACTGCTTGATTGAGCAATTAGGAGGACCTTATACTCCTGCAGTAGGATGGGCAATTGGGATAGAAAGACTTCTATCTATCATAAAAAATAATTTAAATGTTAAAACGAAAAATCCAATTATATATATAGCTACTCAAGGAATAGAAGCACAAAGAAAAATTTGGAATATTATAAGAACTTTAGAGAAATGCAAAATAAATTTTGAGTTAGATTTATATAATAATAATTTGCAAAAGAAGATCAAAAGAGCTTATAAATCGAATGCATCTATATGCCTCATATTAGGAGATGATGAAATTGATAAAAAGGAAATAACGTTAAAATATTTAAATACAAATATTCAAAAACGTATATTCACCACTGAATTATCAAAAGAATTAAAAACTATTCTGAGAACTAACTAGAACTTGAAAAATGCTAAACCTTTTTGTTATAATATAAGCGTTGGGGTGTAGCCAAGCGGTAAGGCAGCGGACTTTGACTCCGCCATTCGCAGGTTCGAATCCTCCCACCCCAGTATAAAAAATATTGAAACAGTCATTAATACTATATCTAGAACTAAAGTATATAAAGCTAGATATATAAATCACAATTAATAAGTAATTAATAAAAATAAAAACCTAAGAGGACCGAACAATTCATCTTTGCGTAATCTTATAATTAACAACATATTCAACATGAAATATACTATAATTATAAATTGCAACAACAATTTCAAGATTAATTAGCTTATTATTAATATGAAATAAGTATTCAATATATTATATTACATAACAAAAATATCCAAAGTTTAAAGAAAAGGAAATAAAATAACCATGGCTGTTATTCAATTTATTAAAGGAATCAATGAAGATGTTGTCCCAGAAGTTAAATTAACTAGATCTAAAGATGGTAGCACAGGAACAGCAACTTTTAGATTCAACAATCCAACTATTTTACAATCAGTAATGGAAGATGAAGGAGAAATTACTGGCATGTATCTTCAAGATGATGAAGGAGAAATCATGACAAAGGACGTAAATGCAAAATTTATTAATGGAAAACCACATGCAATCGAATCAATTTATGTAATTAAAAGCCCATCAGATTGGGATAGATTTATGCGTTTTATGGAAAAATATGCTAAAGACAATGAGTTATCTTTCAAAAAAGCTAAATAAATGAACTAATATTTTCAACTTTATCCAAATCACTACAAAAGTTAATAAACTATCCTCTTAATATACAAAATTGTATTAAACAATCAAAATGAAAATATCATGGAAATGGCTTGGTCAAATAATTGAATTGAAAAATATACAGTTTGATGAACTTGCTGACAAACTAACAATGGCCGGATTTGAGATAGAGGCAACATATGAATTACCAGAAATTCAAGACAAAATAATTGAATTAAAACTAACAGCGAATAGACAAGATACTTCATTTTTAATCGGACTTGCAAGAGAAATCAGTACCTTACTGAATAAACCACTAAAAAACTATTATTATCATATAAGATCGAATGATATAAATGAAACAGACAAGAAGATATCATATCACTCATTACAAGATCTCAAGCTTAATACAATTATAAATATAAAAAATAGAAATTCCCCTACATGGATACAAAATCATTTAAAAAGCTATAATATAGAAGCAACTAATTTGCTAAATGACATAATAGAGTATATCAATATTAAATGGGGTCAAGACATTGAAATTTTTGATTTAGAAAAAATAGGTGTCAAATCTATATCAAGTCACGAAATACAAATTTTTAATAAAGGCAATATTAGTCAAATAATAGATGAGAAAAGTAATTTAGATTATACTAATCCGGAAGTTCTTCAATATAAAAATACAATACTATCTATAATCGGCATCAAATCAAATCATAGGCTTAAATGTGATTTAAATACATCATCAATTATAGTATGTGGAACAATTTGCCAATCTAAATATATTAACTCAATCACCAAAAAATCAAGTATTAAAACAGAAAAATCTACAAAACATCAAAAAAAAATTCTACGATGCGACTTTTTGTATGCTTATGAAGAAACTATCAGATTAATATCTACATTTGCACAAGGAATTGTTGGAAAATCATACACATATCATAATCTACCATATAAACAAACAAATATACTAGTTAATAAAAAGAATATAAATAATATTTTAGGGCCTACTAAAAATTATTGCAATAATTTTTTATCAGTAAAAAAAATCTTAGATACATTAGATCAACTAAATTTTAGATCAACGTATAACGATATCAAACAAATATTTACAATCACTATCCCAGAATATAGACTCCATGATATTAAAAGACCTATAGACGTGATAGAAGAAATAGGACGAATATATGGCTTTGAAAAATTTTATGATACCCTGCCTAAAACAACAAATAAAGGCCTTATATCTAATGAAAGACAAATCATAAAGACCATACGTAGAGTCTTGAGAGATCTTGGAATACACGAAACAATTCACTACTCTCTGAAAAAAAAGAAGAAACCTTATCAAAACAACAAAAAATTCATAGAGTTATATAATCCTATAAACAAAGATCAAACCATACTACAAAGTAATATATTTACAAATCTTCTTGCCATACAACAATACAATATAAATCAAAAAAATTTCAGTATTGAAGCATTCGAGATAGGACGCATATTCATAAAAGATCTAATACATCAAGATTGCATCAATACTCAAAAAAATCAAGAAGATATACATTTAGCTTGTATTATGGGTAAACCAAATTTTTCGAGACCATCTTGGACAGATGATCCTAAAGAGCTTACCTGGTTTCATGCTAAAGGTATATTAGAAGAATTTTTTGAAAAATTACAGGCAAATGTTGGATGGAAAAAATTCACCAACTCATATAAAACAGAAATAAGTCAACAAGTAGCAGATTTATTTAATTTAAAGCGAACAAGCATAATATACAATCCAATAACAAAAGAACATATAGGTTTTTTTGGCCAATTAGATTATCTGAGTGAATATTATGTAGAAGACTATGCAACTTATATATTTGAAATACAACTATCAGCTTTAAAACGAACGATCAAACATGCAGACCACCTACACTATAAAATTAAGCCATACTCACTATATCCGAGTGTCACTCGCGACATTTCCATCAAGCTAAATAACGATCAAAATATTGAGATAATACGTCAAAGAATACTCCATCAGAATAATAACCTGCTTGAATCTATAGAGATATTTAATGAATATAAACATAATACTAGTAAAAGGAATATTAGTCTCAGAATTACTTACAGAGCACAAAATAGAACCTTAGATGATAAAGACCTTACTCAAATTAATGAAGAGATTAAATATGTGCTCAATCATGCTAAAGAATAATAAAATATTGTACAAGTAAGTCATAAGCCGGATTCTGTTCTTGCTTATATATATCAAATTAATAATTATGTACAATATAAAACAAGGGTAGTTATTAATCTCGAGTTTATATAAAAATAAACTTCTTGCAGTATTGAATCACAGTTATAAAATAAATACAATTGTAATGATTATAAGTACAATCAACAAATATACTGCTTACTTTGCTTTTTTACGGGGTTTACCTAGCAAATACCTTAATAGTATTTCTGGTATGCTCTTACCATACCTTTGCACCCTTACCTAATTAATTACAAAAATCAAAAGGCGGTTTATTTCTGTGGCACTTTCCTCGCAGTCACCTGCACTATTTATTAGATAGCTATACTGACTTAAATAAAGCCCGGACTTTCCTCAAATCTGTCAAAAATTTGCAACTACCTACGCTTACTTGATTACTTACATAATAAAATACAAAAAATAAAAAATCAAATACTAATTAATATTATTCTTTAATGGACACAACAATATATAATAAAAAAGGATTTTCTGAGAAAGATTTTGGATTAATGTTAGATAAGTATAGCTACAATTTACATCCAGGAGACATAGTAGCAGGAACTGTATTCAATAAAGAATCGGAAGGACTATTAGTAGACATAGGAGCTGATATTGCGGGATATTTACCCAAAGAAGAGATATCATTGATCACATATTCCGAAACAATCGAAGATAAAATACTATCCTTGATTAATGAAACAAGAGAATTTTTTATTGTAGCATACAATAAAAAATCACAACAACTTTTGCTATCCATAAAAAGATTAGAATACATTAGGGGATGGAAAAGAATTAAACAAATACAAACAGAAGATATTATCATAAAGGCAGTTGTAGTAAGCATTAACAAAGGTGGACTTCTAGTAACAATAGAAGGTCTAAAAAGTTTTATACCAAATTCACATATAACGACACAGAAAAAAAAGATCATTGATATTCATCAGATTATAGAATGCAAACTATTAGTTGCTGATGAAAGAAGAAACCAGTTAATATGTAGTAATAAATGTGCTTTACTAGCAAGATTTGCAGATGAATTCAAAATAGGACATATAGTAAGAGGTGAAATAACGGAAATAAAGAAATATGGTTTATTTATAACAATTCATGGTATTCCAGCTCTTTTACATATTTCAGAAATAGGCTACAAACATATAGATAATATTCACAAAACGTTTGTATTAGGTAATAAAATACAGGTGAAGATTATTCATATAGATACGAAGCAAGGAAGATTGTCTGTATCGACTAGAGATATTTAATAACAATTAGCCACCACCAACAATAGTAATTACTTCTATACTATCTTGAGGCTGCATAAATGTATTATGAAAACAAGAATTATCTAATATTTCACTATTATATTCCACAGCTATAAAATCAATATTGAAATCTAAATAAATTAATAAATCTTTTAAAGACATAAATTCATGACAATTAAATACTTGACCATTAACAAAAACTGCATTGTATTTCATATAGTTTTCCAAATGTGAAATTAAAAGTAGACGTAATAATAAAAAAATACTATACTAAAAGGAAAATCATGGCGGGTGTAGCCAAGAGGTTAAGGCAATGGATTGTGGCTCCATCATTCGCGGGTTCGAGTCCCGTCATTCGCCCTTGAGCTTAAAATTTAAAATATAAAAATTCACTATCTATAGTAATTAAGAATAAGGTAATAAAAACCATGTATAGCGAATCTGTTCATTGATTTTTTTTTATACTTGGTTAATATTTTGTGATAAGGTAAATTGCGCTAGTTCGGTACGGTTTCTAGTATTAGTCTTTTTCAATAAACGAGTAACATATTTTTCTACATTGCGTTGACTCATACTTAGACGTAAAGCTATTTCTTTATTCATTAACCCTCGGACTAATAAAAACAAAACTTCTTCTTCTTTATGTGTAAGACTTGACATATTAGCCGACTTAGATTTGATAACGAATGAAGATGATTGAGATCTACGTCTACTCAAAAGTAAATCTATATTAATGAATAGATTGTTTATAATAGCAAGCAGCTCTTTAGGATTAAATGGCTTAGTCAAATATGCATTACAACCTAAATCATATCCCATAATTCTATCATGCGTCATTCCTTTAGCAGTCAAAAAAATTATAGGTATATTAGATAAAAGTTGATCTGAACGCAAAATAGCTAATAAATCATAACCATCTAAATAAGGCATCATGATATCTGCTATTATAAGATCAGGTTTATGTAATCTGATGACCTGTAAAGCTGATTCAACACTATTAGTAGTGTCGACTAAAAAACCTGCTGAAACCAAATAAGATGATATGGAATTTCTCAGATATAAATCATCATCAACAATTAAAAGCTGTTTTTTCATTTTTACTTTCACGCTGCCAAGCTATATTATTATAACTATTAATTATGCAATGGGTACAAAAATTATCTATATTGAACATTCCTTTTTATATATATAAATTAAATAAACATGATTGTATTCTATATGAATCAAGCAAAAATTCACACAAATCATTAATTATATTACATGGAATCATGCATGTTCTAAAAGTTTTTACAAACAATGAAATATCATCTACTGCAATTTTGAGTGATGATCATATAATTAATATAAAAAGTACAACAAATCATCTAAAACATTATTACTACAAAGCTATCGCGTTTGAAACAACATATATCATTAGCTTTCAGTGGCAAGATATTGCTACACAAGACAAGGTATCAACACTCATATTAAGTCAAATCATTAAATCATATGAAAATACTCTATATAGATACGAACAAATGAGTCATATAATGACTCATAAATATATGAAAAACAGAATAGTTCAATTAATTTTCTTTTTATGTCAAGAATTTGGTGTAGTCAAAAAACAAGAAATAATAGTTCCTTTTGAAATTTCACAAATAAATATAGGAAATATCATTGGAAGTAACAAAGTAACAACTAATAAAATAATAAAAACTTTGTCTGATCAAAGTTTAATTAAATACTCTAAAAACAAAAAAATCATCCTTAAAGATCCATTGAGCTTAAACTATATAAAGTATAAAAAATATAAATAATAAAACACAAAGTATATTCTATATGTTATAATTTTATGTGTTTCAATACAGTTTGTCGTCTAAAAGCAAAATCATTTATGTAATAGAAGAATTTATAGTTATGGGTAAGGTATATGACTGGTTTGAAGAAAGGTTAGAAATTCAAGCCATCGCAGATGACATTTCAAGCAAGTATGTTCCTCCACATGTAAATATTTTCTACTGTATAGGAGGAATAGTATTTACGTCATTTTTGATCCAAGTAGCAAGTGGATTCGCAATGACATTTTACTATAGACCGACTGTTGCTGAAGCTTTCTCATCTGTAGAATATATTATGACAGATGTAAACTTCGGGTGGCTAATTCGATCAATTCACAGATGGTCAGCTAGTATGATGGTACTAATGTTAATACTACATGTATTCAGAGTTTATTTAACAGGTGGCTTTAAAAAACCACGCGAATTAACATGGGTAACTGGGGTAATACTAGCTGTACTAACAGTGTCTTTTGGTGTAACAGGTTATTCATTACCATGGGATCAAATTGGTTACTGGGCTGTAAAAATTGTAACAGGAGTACCAGAAGCTATACCAATAGTAGGAAGCAGTATAGTAGAACTACTAAGAGGCAGTGTAAGCGTTGGGCAAAGTACATTAACAAGATTTTATAGCCTGCATACATTTGTATTACCTTTATTAACAGCAGTATTTATGCTAATGCATTTCTTAATGATCCGTAAACAAGGAATATCAGGACCATTATAAATAATTTTTTTTGATCTATATAAACAAGGAGAAGTAGTAATGTCAATCATCAAAAAACCAGATTTAACTGACCCCAAATTACGTGCAAAACTAGCAAAAGGTATGGGACATCAATACTATGGAGAACCTGCCTGGCCTAACGACTTATTATATATATTTCCAGTAGTAATTTTGGCTACAATAGCATGTGATGTTGGGCTGTCAATTCTAGAACCATCAGTCATTGGTGAGGAAGCGAACCCTTTTGCAACTCCTTTAGAAATTTTACCTGAGTGGTATTTTTTCCCTACATTTAATTTACTAAGAGTCATTCCAAATAAACTGATTGGTGTTTTATCTATGGCTTCCGTACCTGCTGGATTAATTGCGGTACCATTTATTGAAAATGTAAATAAGTTCCAGAACCCTTTTCGTAGACCTATAGCTACAACTATATTTCTAATTGGTACGTTTATTAGTATTTGGCTAGGTATAGGAGCAACTATGCCATTAAACAAAGCTATAAGCCTGGGTGTATTTTAATCCATTAATTCAATAGATTGACCATATTAAAAATAGACAACTAAATATATTTACATTAGTTGTCTTAGTCAATTAATCATTAATTAATTGACACTTTAGCGCCCGCTTCTTCTAACTTAGATTTTATTTCTTCTGCATCTTCTTTTGAGGTTGCTTCTTTTAATGTTTTAGGCACAGATTCTACTAAAGTTTTTGCTTCTTTCAGCCCTAAAGAAGTAAGAGATCGAACAATCTTTAAAATAGATATCTTTTTTGATGCAGGAACTTCTTCTAAAACTATATTAAATTCTGTTTTTTCTTCGACACTAGGAGAAGATAAATTTTCCACAGATGTAGGCATTACAACCATACCGGTATTAGAAGCAGCTGAAGCATCTACCTCAAAAGTTTCTTCTATTTGCTTAACAAGTTCTGCTGCTTCTAGTAAAGTTAAAGACTTTAATTCTTTAATAATGTTATCAATTTTAGTGACCATAATCAAAACCAAAATATATAAAAATAACGAATAAATAAAATAAACAACATGTTATATTTCATGACATTAATAATAAGTATGAAATAATTTCTACCAATCTAATTATACAATAACTTCCCTCAAAATACTAATATCAATTGGAATAGATGGGCCCATTGTAGTAGATACATGAATAGACTTCCAATACTTACCTTTGGCTCCTGCAGGACGATTTTTATCTATAGATTCTTGTAATGCTTTTAAATTCAAGAATAAATCTTTCACAGAAAATGATACTTTACCAAAAGGTACATGCAAAATTCCTGCACGATCTAATCGATATTCAACTTTTCCTGATTTAAACTCATTAACAGCGCTTATTAAGTCTGTAGCCACAGTACCTGCTTTTGGTGAAGGCATCAGTCCTCTAGGTCCTAGAATTCTACCTAACTTAGCAATTGCAACCATTACATCTGGAGTGGCAATTAACTTGTCAAAATCTAAACGACCTTTTGCTATTTCATCTATTAAATCTTTAAATCCTACTATATCTGCTTCTGCCGATATAGCATCTGGAAATCTTTCTTCTGTGGTAACTACAGCAACTCTGATATTCTTACCAGTGCCTTTTGGCAAAACAACTGTAGATCTTAATTGCTGATCAGCATACTTAGGATCTAAACCTAAAACAATATGAGCTTCTAATGTTTCAATAAAATTAACATCAGATAAACTTGCTAATAATTGTAAAGCATCTAAAGGCGAATATAATTTACCTTTTTCAACTTTTTGTAGTACTTGTTGAAAACGGCGAGAATATTTACGCATTATATATTTTTCACTCCTAAAAACTAATCAATGACTTGAACGCCCATACTCCGTGCTGTTCCAGAGACAATTAACATTGCTTTATCAAGATCTTGCGTATTAAGATCTTGCAGCTTAGTTACTGCTATTTCTTCCAATTGCTTATGAGATATAGAACCTACTTTATTCGAGTTAGGCTGTCCTGAACCTTTCTGTATACCTGCTGCTTTGGCTAATAATACTGAAGCAGGAGGTGTTTTTAAAATGAAAGAGAAACTTCGATCTTCATAGATAGAAATTTCAACAGGAATAACTAGTCCTATTTTATCTGCCGTTCTAGCGTTATACTCTTTGCAAAACATAACAATATTAGCACCATGCTGTCCTAATGCAGGACCAACAGGTGGTGCGGGGGTTGCTTTACCAGCCATTAAAGCTAATTTGACTAAGCCAATCACTTTTTTAGACATATACTTATAAAGTTTTAATTCAAAATGATATAATTATATACACGAAATAACAAAAATTAATTTTTGTGATACTTAACATATTTACAAAATCATTATATAAATGATTTGTTTTTTTTCCAAGTATAATCAATTTATATTAATAGCCACATAAAATAATACTTCTATCTTTAGAGTGCATTTACATTAACCCAAAATGCATTAAACAGTTCATCATCCAAAATTCACTCATTCATATTGAAAAATATACTACTTAAATATTGTATATAAATAAGTTAACATCATATCAAGTTTTCCATTACATAAAATTCAAAGAATCAAGAATCTATTTTTTTGATTTAGCTCTGAACTGATATACTTTATATAAGAATATATATCTCATTAATTAGATGTAATAGAGGTAAATCATATAATTAAACAAATGAAATTACAATTTGTATATACAATATACAATAGAATAGCATTAATACAAGATAATATATTCTTTTTATTTTTTTACTAATGACTTACGAATCAATTTTTTTCAAAATACAGCATATTATCACAAATAATATACAATATTTGCGATAGCCATTTTATACTACTTAATTCATGTGATACTCTTAATTAAGAATAAGTATTTAACTTAAAGAATATTAAAAAAGGTGCAAGATTTTAATTGGACATTCAATACCTAATATATGCTCTAATCTTACTAAAAGAATTGTATAAATATGTACATAAAGCTATGCTCTCATTTCAGAAGAAAATATTCAATATTTTTTATTTATTACATCTGATTCAGAATAAGGCTTTAAAAATAAAATAATATGATACTATATCTTGCTATGACTCATTGAATTCTTAACATAAGGAAAAAGTATGATTCTTTTAGTCGATTTCAACCAAACTAATATGTGATTTTTTTCAGGAAAAGTTTTACTATTTCTGTTTTTTCAATATTTTTTGTATTTCTATAAATAAAATCTATTTTCTTATGATGATTTTGTTTAATTTTCATACATTTTACCTCCATTACGCTTTTTTATTTATTTTGTCTTGTTGATCAAAATATTTCTACGATGATCTCTTTTAAATTTATATAAAACACCTACAAATCATCTAAATCATTTACCTTTAAACTTTCAGGAATAGTGAATTTGATCTTACCATGCTTATCATTGCTATAATTTACAAATTTTTCACTCTTACTGTTCCTTCTGCCCATTTTACGAATGTTCATTTAATCGCAAATCTCCATTGTTTCTTCTAGATTTATCTTTATTTTTTCGTTCTAATCTTGCTTTATATAGTCATTCTCTGAGCATGATTTATTTGAGTAAACGTCGATTGTAGCTTTGTTATATATTTTGGCTATATTTTTTGACAAATTGCAAGGCCAAGAAACTTAAAAAATATATGCCTTTTTGATTGACTCGGTCTTAGCTCTTTATATATATCTTCAAACAGTTTAAATAAATATTGAAATTCATAATTTATATTACTTGTATCTACATTGTCTAAATCAATGCAGACATACTCAATTTTATTTAGTACTATACCTACTAATTACTTCATAAGCGTTAATTTAATTTAGATTAGTCATATCAATAACTTAGTCAAACTGAATATGATGGAAATATTTGAAAAATGATGAATAAAACAATGACTTATAGAAAAAAATATCAAAGCACCTAGAAACATTTTATTTTACGTATGCTAGCATAATTTAAAACACTAAAAGTATGTTCATCATGAATTTATTAAAACCTACAATAGTTGAGTCATTAAATAATGATTATTCAAAAGATAAAGTATAGCAAACAAAAATCAAAGATATATTTTGTAAGAGAAATACATTTGATATAAATTTCAAAAAGAGTATAATGAATTTTTACTCGAAAAAGTTGCTTAAAATAAATGACTGCTGTTGAAAAATGGTGAAATAATTCAATTAGATTTTATAATACAACTATATTATAAATAAGCCAGTAACTTATAATTTAATATAACTATATTAGTTAATACAATAATCTTTTATTAATATTTTCACTTTAAAGCAAATAGAATATGTACTCGAAAAATATGAAGATAGAGAATTCTAAAAACACGCCTTGAAGGATTTGAACCCTCGACATCAGGTTTTGGAAACCTGCGTTCTACCAACTGAACTAAAGGCGTATTATTCACTACAATACAATAATTTATTTATTTAAACAAATAAACTGTAAAGCATATATCAATAGACTTCAAAGCACAACATGTTAAATCCATTATTATATAATATAAATTTGTCAACAGAAGAATACAAACAATATGCTCGTCACCTAATATTGCATGATATAGGAATAAAAGGGCAAAAAAGACTAAAAAATGCAAGTTTACTATTCGTAGGTGCTGGTGGCTTAGCTTCTTCTGCAATCATGTATCTCGCTGGATCTGGAATAGGATGTATTGGTGTTGTTGACCACGATACTGTATCGATGTCTAACCTACATAGACAAATTTTGTATGATGCACGTAATATTGGTGAACTCAAAGTTAAAGCTACAAAATTCAAAATTAAGCAAATAAACTCTGGATGTAAAGTAATAACTTACCCTCATAAACTTCATGTAAATAATTCTATAGACTTAATCCAAAACTATGATTTAGTTATAGATACTTGTGATAATTTTGAAACCCGATATATAATTGATTCAGTCTGCTATAAATTACATAAAGTACATATTTATGGAGCTATTCAAAATTTTGAAGGACAGCTGAGTGTTTTTAATTATAAAGGTGGTCCTAGATACTCTAATTTATACCCTCCTCACTTAAGCTTAGAAAATAAAAACTGCAATAATATAGGTGTTCTAGGAATATTACCAGGAATAATTGGTCTTTTACAGGGAATAGAAGCAATAAAAATAATTTTAGGAACCGGTAAAATATTAAGCGGCCAGATGCTAATATATAATGCTCTTAATATGTCATTTAGGAAAACAAGAATTAATCCCTTAACTCAACGTAAATACATAAACAAAGTAAGTAAATCAAGAATAATTGGCATCCATACTGTTACATTTAAACAACTACAAAAAATCTTAATAAAAAATAGTACTATAGTTATAGATGTGCGACAAAATATAGAATTCATAGAATCGCATGTAAAAAATGCTCTAAATATCCCTTTGAATTTCATGAAAAATAAAAAAACTATCGAATTCATAAAAAATGCTTGTACTAATAAAATAACTATTATTTATTGCAGCTCTCATTCTCGTGCGATAATTGCTTCTACAATTTTATACAAAAATAGAATAAAACATTCTATACTAGAGAATGGCTTTGATCAAAATTTAAGTGATCTAAGGTATAAATAAAAAATCTATAATACAAAATATCAAAACTAATAATCAATATAAAGCTTCGTTTTAATTAAAACAGTAAAAATAGTATCATATATTTTATAAAGGCAATTTGATAAAAGACCAAACTATTGGAAAAATTTTCACTTTTAGAGAAAGAAGCAGAAAGAATAAGTATTTTATGATCTTCTCAAATTTCACTTTATTTATTAATAAAATAACTACATTTTTTTTGTAAGAAGCTTTGAATCTTTTAAATTTAAACAAGGGATAGTTAAAAAATTATATCAACTTTTGAAAAAGAATTTAATTGAACTACTCTTTCTAATAATATGGTAGATGATAAAACAATTTGTAGGCTACCATATTTCATCAATATTTTATATAATCTATTATTAATAAAACGATATGAGATTCTATCTTACAGACAAAAATATGAAAAAGAACATTCAAATCATTCTTAACAAAACAATGCCAAAACTAGGTCAAGCAGGCAAAATTGTCAATGTAGCACCTGGTTATGCATTCAATTATTTAATCCCAAATAGTATAGGTAGTTTAGCAACTAAGGGTAAATTAAAGCATGCAAATATGTTAGCTGAAATGCAAAATCAAAAAAAAGAAATAATTAAAATTAAAGCACAAGAACTACAAAAAAAACTTGAAAATGTTACTAAAATCAGTATAAAAAGGAAAACCGGAAATAAACAGTATATTTTTGGCAACATAAGTAGGAAAGAAATTGCTGAAGAAATATTCAAACATATAGATATAAAAATAGATAAAAAACAGGTAGAAATACCAGAAATTAAAAGAACAGGGATTTACTTAATAAACATTCATGTTTTAGATGATATTATTGCAAAAATAAAATTACAGGTTTTACCGGTAAGCATTTAAAACATATATAATATCTATTGCTTATATATTCTTAACAAGTGAATAGATATTTAATTATCTACAAATACGGTTTGCCGGTATTAGAAATTAAAGCATAGAATTTTTATAAGTATTTTAACTTCTAAAAAAACTCATCTAAATAAGTTGAATTTAATAAATCATTTCATAATGATTCAAACATCAAGAAAAATACAATGGAGACTAAATGCTGTGCACTTTTATCTTTTTCCACCCCAAAATTACTTAGCAGAAGAAATATTATTAGGTACTATACTAATTCATCCTAGTATTTTTCCACAAATTACTCCACTTATAAAAGAAGACTCTTTTTTTTTAGAATGCCATCAAATAATTTATAAAAACTTAATAACTATACATAAAAAAAATAAACTTGATATAATACAACTTCTTTATTGCTTATCTAATACCAAATCATTAAATACAATTGGAGGAATTAACAAGATCATTGAACTTATGAAACAAAGCCAGGTGTTTATGTCATCTAGAAATATAATTACATATACTAAAGAATTAGTAGAAATTATTAATAATGATTATATTAAAAGATTAATGATCCAATATGGTTACAATATTATTAGTCTTGCTTATATAAAAAAATTTCCTAGTCACCAACTTTATAATCAAGCAACAAATCAATTAAATACTACTGCAAGAAAAATACCGAAAGAAAATATACATAACTTTAAAACTCTTATTGGAGATTTTTTATTAAGCTTAGATAAAACAGACATAGATAATACACTTATAGAACAGACAAACAATGATAAATACTGTATTTTTTCGGGTTTTCAAGAACTGGATAAACTAACAAATGGATTGCCTAATGGAGATTTAATTGTTTTAGCTGGTAGACCATCAACAGGCAAGACTTCACTAGCTATCAATATAACTTACAATATTATAAAAGACATTAATATAGGGATTTGCATTTTCAGTCTTGAGATGTCTAAGATGCAAATTCTACAAAAACTAATATCAATTGCTTCTACAATACCAACTAAACAAATTCTATTAAATAGAATAACTAGTAAAGAATGGCAAAATATTAAAACAATATGCAAAAAATTTCTATCATCAAAAATATACTTAAGCGACACACCCAATATGTCGGTAGACTATATAGAATACACAACAAGACTACTCAAAAAAGAAACACAATATGTTGAACTAATAATTATTGACTATTTACAATTGATACAAACTGAAGGCATCTATTGTGAAAATAGATCACAAGAATTAAGCTATATCACTAGAAAATTAAAGCTTTTAGCTCAGAACTTAAATGTACCTATTATTATTTTATCTCAGTTAAATAGAAGTATAGAAACAAGAGTCAATAAGCAACCTTTACTATCTGACTTACGAGAAAGTGGGTGTTTAAATCTATCTACACTAATTAATCATAATTACATAAATCACCTACACCTTACAACCATTTTTTCAAATGATAAAATCAAACAATATATACAAATAATACAAACAAATCATATTCATCATAAGTATGATTTGTTAATAAGAAAACACAAACCAATAGCTTACCAAGTTGTACATATATTACTTCAATATATATTTAAAATTTATATAAATATTGATAATCATATAGAAATCACACAAAACCACAAGTTATATGCAAAACAAAAATGGACTAAACAAAACTGCATAATAGAAAAAGAAAAATTTTTAAAACAGTCTACTTGTTATAACAAAAATATCAACAATAGTATCTTAGAAAATTTTTATGCTATAAATGTATCATACATTAAATATTCAACTGTATATGATATAAAAGTTAATGATTATTCAAATTTCATAGCTCAAAATATCATCTTGCATAACTCTATTGAACAAGATGCTGATTTAGTAATGATCTTAAAAGAACAAAATAAACAAGAAAATCTAGCATTTAAGGTAATAGATATTTTTCTGTGTAAGAATCGTAACGGACCAACAGGATTTTGCCAAATATTATTTTCACTAGAGAATACAACTTTTACAAATTTCCAAAGTAAACAATTACTTAGTGTATTAGATGAGAAGGATTTCATATCATAAGTTGCAATACAGAAATATCTTTGTTATTATTTGAAAAGTAGCCGGGATAGCTCAGTTGGTAGAGCAGTGGACTGAAAATCCTCGTGTCACCAGTTCAAATCTGGTTCCTGGCATAGCATAAAAGAGAAAAAGTAAAATCTGTATTAATATCTAGCCCTTAATTAATTGATTATTAGCTAGATATTAATACAGATTTTACTTAGATTGTAGTACTTCTAACTTTTCACCTAATAACACTACTACATTACCATCATCAGCAACATCAACTACTGCACTATCGCCTGCTTTAATTTTACCAGCAAGAACCTCTTCTGCAAGACTATCTTCTAATAAACGCATAACCGCTCTACGCAAAGGTCGCGCACCATAACTAGGATTATAACCTTCATCTACTAAACGATTCTTAAATCTTTCTGTTACATCTAATTCTATTTCCTGTTGTTTAATACGATCAAAAACTTCTCTTAACATTATATCAGCTATTTCTCTAACTTCGTCTTTTGTTAATTGCCTAAATACAATAATTTCATCTAACCTATTTAAAAACTCTGGACGAAAATATTGTTTTAATTCTTCATTAACTAAAGATCGGATACGATTATATTGAGATTCTGTTTGAGATTCACCTAACTCAAAACCTAGACTGCCACCACCTTTTTCTATAACTTTAGAACCAATATTAGAAGTCATAATAAGAAGAGTATTCTTAAAATCAATAGTTCTACCTTTTGCATCAGTTAATCGACCATCTTCTAATATTTGCAGTAAAAGATTAAATATGTCTGGATGTGCTTTTTCAATCTCATCAAATAGAATGACTGTATATGGACGTTTTCTCACTGCTTCAGTTAGGTAACCTCCCTCACTATAGCCAACATATCCGGGAGGTGAACCAATTAATTTAGAAACCGTATGTCTTTCCATATACTCAGACATATCTAATCTAACCATAGCTTCCTGGGCACCAAAGAAATAAGATGCTAATGCTTTAGTTAATTCTGTTTTACCTACTCCTGTAGGACCTGAGAAAATAAAACTAGCTATAGGCCTATTAGGATTTTTCAAACCAACCCTAGCTCTTCTAATAGCACGAGAAACAGCAACGACTGCTTCATCTTGTCCAATGATACGACTATGCAAAGTTTCTTCCATATGCATAAGTTTTTCCGATTCACTCTTAGTCAACTTAGTTACAGGTATACCAGTCCAAAAAGCAACAATCTCGGCAATATCTTCTTCTGTTACAATTGGTTCCTCTATCTGTAAATCAGGTTCGCTTTTTTTACTTTGTGCTATAGCCGCTATTTGTGCTTTAATCTCCATTTCACGAGTTCTGTATTGCTCTGCTTTTTCATACTTTTGCGCTCTTATAGCTTCATCTTTGGTCTTCAACACAGATCGTAGCTCTTTATCGAGTTCTCTAGCAGCTGGCGGTAATTGGGAATTCAATAAACGAACCCTAGAGCCTGCTTCATCAATCAAATCAATAGCTTTATCTGGAAGAAAACGATCAGAAATATATTGATTAGCATATTTAGCTGCTGCTGCTAAAGCACTATCTGACATTTTTAACTGATGATGCTTTTCGTATCTATCTCGTAAGCCAAATAAAATCTCAATCGTCTCCTCTACGCTTGGCTCACCAACTAAAACAGGTTGAAAACGTCGTTCAAGAGCAGCATCTTTTTCGATATGTTTACGATATTCTTCAAGAGTAGTTGCACCTATGCACTGTAGCTCGCCTCTTGCTAACGCAGGCTTAAGTAAATTAGCTGCATCAATAGCACCTTCTGCAGCACCAGCTCCAATCAATGTATGGACTTCATCAATAACTAAAATGACATTATTAGCAGATTTAATTTCATCCATAATTCTTTTTAATCTTTCTTCAAACTCTCCTCTATATTTAGTACCTGCGACAAGAAGACCTACATCTAGCGTAACCACTAGCTTATCTTCTAAAATTGCCGGAATATCTCTATTTGCTATTCGTTGAGCTAAGCCTTCTGCTATAGCTGTTTTACCTACACCTGGCTCACCAATTAAGACAGGATTATTTTTTGTTCTTCGACCCAAAATTTGAATAACTCTTTCAATTTCTTTTTGTCTACCTACGACTGGATCTAAAACACCTTCTATAGCTAATTCAGTTAAGTTAGAACCAAACTCTTCTAATGTAGGTGTTTTACTTCTTGTTTGCATATTACCACTACTGTTAGTATTAGCTTCTGCATTGTCACCTAACATCTGTATAACTTCTGTTCTAATCGAAGAAACATTAACCGCTAAATTTTCTAATACACGTGCTGCTACTCCTTCACCTTCTCGAACTAACCCCATTAATAGATGCTCTGTACCTATATAATTATGCCCTAGTTGTCTGGCTTCTTCTAGAGACAACTCTAAGACTCTTTTTGCTCTAGGCGTAAAAGGTATTTCTACCGCAACAAAACCTGAACCACGTCCAATAATCTTTTCAACCTCTATGCGTGCATCTTTTAGATTAACGTTCATAGATTTAAGAACCTGCGCAGCAATACCAGTGCCCTCACCTATTAAGCCTAATAAGATTTGTTCTGTACCAACAAAATTATGACCTAAGCGTCTAGCTTCTTCTTGAGCTAACATAATCACTTTAATAGCTTTTTCTGTAAAGCGTTCAAACATATTGTAGAACCAGCTAATATTTTCATTACCTTTGATACTATTTAATCATAACATATTACAATTGATAAATTAATACAAAAAATAAACATGAGGCAATTAATTATAATCATAATAATGAAATTCATAAAAAATAACGTCTCAAAATATTTTTACTTGAAGCTTTTGTATTCATTAGGATATAGGCTGTATTAGATTCATCATGAAAGCGATTAGTATTATAGTAATTATTTCTTATTCTAATTAATTGAAAACCAAACCAATAATACAAGCTAAAGGCGTTTAAATTACAAGCACTAACCTCAAGAATTAAGATAGATAGACTCTTAATATACAACAAAACATACACTCTAAATATTAATAATCCTGGATTTATGATGCGATCCACAATAGAATTAAGACTTTTGACATAATCAATAGACATAGAACAATTCAGCATAACAAAAATATTCATATATGCATACGTAATGAGCATATGATCATATTCCATCAATATTAGATAATAAAATAAAGTCTTAGTACGACCAGATAAGCGTAGAAATTCATGAGAAAAGGATAAATCTTGAACAATTATGCTATCACTACATTTAATTAATGGAATATTGATCGATAAAAGATTTGTTATTTTCACGAAAAACATAAACAGATCTAATAAAAGAATAAAACTCAACTACTATAGTTGACTCTAATCATAATTATTCCATAAAATAATTAAAGTATAAAATTAAAAATTATATTTACACATATGAACTCAAAAACTGAGACAAAATCCTCAATCATTTCTAAAATAGAACAAAAATTCAGAAAAAATGATATTCCAGATATACATGTAGGAGATAGTGTACAGATCAATATTCTTATTCAAGAAGGCAACAAAGAGCGAATGCAAGTATCTGAAGGAGTTATAATTTCAAAAAATAATTCCCAACTAAATACGACTATTACTGTTAGAAAAGTTTTACAAAGTATAGGCGTAGAAAGAGTCTATTTAATTCATTCGCCAAGGATAAAAAAAATAGTCATAACAAGAAGATCAAAAGTTAGAAAAGCTAAATTATACTATTTACGACAAAGATCAGGAAAAGCAACAAGATTAAAACAAAAGTTCACCTAAAGTCTAACGATTTCGTATATTCAAATCTGAATTTTGAGATTTATAAATATATGATTCATGATATGATTAAATAATATATTCTTTTGGATGTATAACTCAGTTGGCTAGAGTATCATGTTGACATCATGAAAGTCACTGGTTCGAGTCCAGTTACATCCAAATAAATACTCTATAATAATTGCTTTTAAAGTTTTAATCTGCTAGAATTATTAGAATTCTAATGGGTCGGTGCCCGAGTGGTTAATGGGGGCGGACTGTAAATCCGCTGGCAACGCCTACGTTGGTTCAAATCCAACCCGGCCCAATTAATATAAAGCCCTTATAGCTTAGTGGTAGAGCATCTTCTTGGTAAGGAGAAGGTCATGGGTTCAATTCTCATTAAGGGCTTCAAAACTTACCGTTTCTAATACACATAATTAAATATATAGATTATATATTTAATTATGTGTATTAGAAACGGTATTAATATTTTTAGCTCTTTTTGCAACCCCTATCATTTGTGAGTTACTTTTACCAGGAGCAACCATGGGATAACAATTCTCTTCTTCTTTAACTTTACAATCTAATAGACATGGACCATCATAACTAAAGAAAAATTCTAAAGTTTTTTTGATTTCGCTTCTATCTTCTAGTGACATGCCTAAAATACCAAAAGACTTAGCTAATTCCGTGAAATTAGGTGATCCTTTTTCCATATTAGAATGAGAGTATCTTTCACCATAGAATGCTTGCTGCCATTGTCTCACCATACCTTGCCACTTATTGTTAATAATTACTATTTTAATAGGTAAATTATACTGAGCTATCGTAGCTAGTTCCTGACAATTCATTTGAAAACTAGCATCACCACTTATGCAAATGACTGAACTATCTGGATGAGCTATTTGAACTCCTATAGAAGCTGGTAAACCATAACCCATTGTACCTAACCCTGCACTTGACATCCAATGACGAGGTAAAACATTTAAAAATTGTGCTGCCCACATTTGATGTTGACCCACATCGGTTGTAAAATAAGCTTTTGGATTCATTGATGAAATCACAGAAATGATTTCTTGGGGAGATAAAACATCAACATTTTTGGGTACTAGTAAAGAATACTGCTGCTTCCACAAATCTATTCTCTCTCTCCAAGATCTCGTTTGCTCAATAGTATATATAACAGTAGACTGAGATTCAATATAATTAATAATATCAATCAAAACTTGCTTAACATCACCAACAATAGCAACTTGAGGTATTCGATTTTTACCAACCTCAGCAGGATCAATATCTATATGAACTACTTGGGCATTACAGGCAAATTCATCTAATTTGCCTGTAACACGATCATCAAATCTAGCACCTAAGGCAATTAATAAATCACATTCGCTAACAGCAAAATTAGCATATGCTGTTCCATGCATTCCCAACATACCCAAAGATAAAGGATGATTCTCATCAATGATACCTTTGCCCATTAAAGTAGTAGTAACAGGAATCTGAAATAGTACAGCCAATTTTTGTACAACCTCATAAGCATCAGATATTATAGCTCCACCTCCTACGTAAAACAATGGTTGATTGGATTGATGGATAAGTTGAACAATTTTAGCTATATGCTTAACTTTAGGTGCAATAATAGGTCTACAACCGGGCAAACTAATATTTCTAGGATTTATATGCTCATATACAAATTGTTCTAATCCAACATCCTTAGGTATGTCAATTAATACAGGACCTGGCCGACCACTAGTTGCAATATAAAAAGCCTCAGCAATTATTCGAGCCATATCCCTTGGATCTCTAACAACATATGAATGTTTAACTATAGGTAAAGTAATACCAAAAATATCAACTTCTTGGAATGCATCAGTACCTATAAAAGGACGAGCCACTTGGCCTGTAATTAAAAGTAAAGGAACAGAATCCATTTGAGCAGTAGCAATACCAGAAACTAAATTTGTAGCACCAGGTCCTGAAGTAGCAAAACAAACCCCTACTTCACCTGTAGACCTAGCATAACCATCAGCAGCATGAGAAGCACCTTGCTCATGTCTGCACAAGATATGCTGAACTAAACCTTGGCTTTCCCAATTATACAATTCATCATAGATAGGTAATATAGCACCTCCAGGATAACCAAAGATATAACGTACTTGATGCCTTACTAGACTATCCATTAGTGCAAAAGCACCAGTGACTCCAGTTTTAGTAAAATTAGTAAACATGTAAAATCCTTACAATGAATGATTTTTTATAATATAAATTTAATTAAATATAAATTTATTCTAAAAATAAATTTAGTAAATTAAGAAATAATAACAATAAAGAGCTTGTTTAAGTAAAGATACTTAAATATAATAATATTATATATGTTCAATTTTTATTTTTATTATCTTTTTTTTTTTTTAATTTACGTCCAACATGAGCCTTACTGTATAGTATAAAACTATTAATATTAAATTTAATATAATAATAAATAAAAATCGATTTTTATTTGTTGTTAATAGCTTAAAAATTGGGTAAAAAGTTGTCAAGAAAAACCCTGTTATTATTGATATTAAGAATTTTGGGTATTTGGTTATATTTTTCCAAAAACTGTTCATTTTAATTATATTTTTGCTTATTGTTTGTAAAATTAAAATAATGAATAATAGTTTCTTTTGCAAATCGTTATTCTTGCTTTAATCATTTATAGGTGCAAAAAATGCTAAATAATTTTCAACGAGTCCAAGCTTTTAGTGAAGCTCTACCTTTTATCCAGTCTTTTTCAGGTACTACTATGGTGATTAAATATGGTGGTTCTACCATGAAAGATAGCAAATTAAGGTCTAGAGTGATTGAAGATATTTTATTTCTATTTTGTATAGGTATTAGACCTGTTTTAGTGCATGGTGGTGGTCCTATGATTAATTCTTGGTTGTCTAGGTTAGATATTGAACCTAAGTTTAAGGATGGTATACGTATAACTGATAAATCTACCATGGAAGTTGTTGAAATGGTTCTATCAGGTAGAGTTAATAAAGATTTGGTTACTTTGTTCAATCAGAGAAATGTTAATGCAATTGGATTATCGGGTAAAGATGGAAATTTGATTGGTGTTCGAAAAATGTTCAATCAAGAAGACAATTATGTTGGTACGGTTAATTATATTAATACACAAATAATAGAATTATTATTAAATAATGGTTATATACCCGTAATTGCTAGTATAGGAGCAGATTCTCAAGGATCTTCTTACAACATTAATGCCGATACTGTTGCAGGAGCATTGGCATCTTCGTTAAAAGCAGAAAAGCTTATTCTATTAACTGATACGCATGGTATTATGCATGATATTGATGATTTGAATACTTTAATTAAGCGTATAAATGTTGTTCAAGCTGAAAAATTGAAAAAAAATAAAGTTATTTCTGGAGGTATGATACCTAAGGTTGAATGTTGTATTAAAGCTTTACAAAATAGTGTAAGTTCAGCCCATATCATTAATGGGCAGGTAGAGCATTCATTATTACTTGAAATTTTAACCAATGAAGGTATAGGTTCTATGTTAACTCTTGACTGATAAAATATTACAAATTGTTTGTTTGTTTTTAAATTTAATGTTATTATTGATTCTGTTCTATGAAAGGCTCAGTAGCTCAGCTGGTTAGAGCAGGGGACTCATAAGCCCAAGGTCGCAGGTTCAAGTCCCGCCTGAGCCATAACTAGCTTGTTAAATATTTGGAGAAGTGGCTGAGTGGTCGAAAGCGGCAGATTGCTAATCTGCTGTATGATATTATCATACCGAGGGTTCGAATCCCTTCTTCTCCTTTATCTTAGTTTAACTACTATCTAGAGTCTCTATTAATTCTTTTAAGTATTTTTTCTAGTTATTAATTATTTATGTGTACAATACTCTAAGTATATATATTGATTACATATAAATTTTTCTTATCTGAATGTTTTAATTTATATTTGACAAAAGTCAATATAATATGAGATATTACTGTTAATATACTGGGACTGTAGTTCAATTGGTTAGAGCACCGCCCTGTCACGGCGGAAGTTGCGGGTTCGAGTCCCGTCAGTCCCGTAGATTTGTGCAAATTACTAATACTGATATTATTGTTTTAATTATTTATGTTACATACATTTCTTTTTCTGGTACAGGTGTATATTCATTAATAATCTGCCTGAATTCTTCTCCGTTAATTGTTTCTCTTTCTATTAATAAGTCAACTAGTCTATCTATTACTACTCTATTATCTCTTATGATTTGCGTCGTTTTTTCATGGCATTCTTCCACTATTGATTGAATTTGTTGATCTATTTTGATCGCAATTTCATCTGAATATTCAGAGGAGCTGCCCATACCTCTTCCTAAAAAAGGATTCGTTTCTCCACTCTCTAATGATAAAGGTCCAATCGTAGACATTCCAAATCGAGTGACCATTTGACGAGCCATTGATGTTACTTGTTGTAGGTCATTACTTGCACCTGTTGTTACTTCTGCATCTCCAAATACTACTTCTTCAGCAGCTCTTCCGCCTAATGCTCCCATTATTCTTGATGTAATTTGAGATCTTGAAATTAAGCTTTGATCTTCTGAAGGTGTGAACCAGGTAAGACCTCTTGCTTGTCCTCTAGGTATTAAAGTAACTTTTTGTACAGGATCATGATTTTTTAGTAATGTTCCTACTATAGCATGACCTATTTCATGGTATGCAATTAAACGTTTGCTTTTGCTATCAATTAGAGGTGTTCCTTCCATACCTGCTACAATTCTATCTATTGATGCATCTACTTCATTTAATGTTATAGCTTTCTTTCTTCGTCTAGCTGTTAAAATGGCTGCTTCATTGAGTAGATTGGCTAAGTCTGCTCCAGAGAAGCCTGGTGTTCTTCTTGCTATCATAGATAATGAGATACTATCGTCCATTTTTTTATTTCTAGCATGTACATTTAAAATCGCTAGTCTTCCTTTAAAGTCTGGAACTTCTACAGCTACTTGTCGATCAAAACGACCAGGTCGTAATAATGCAGAATCTAGTATATCAGCTCTATTAGTTGCTGCAATGACTATAATTCCTGTATTTCCTTCAAAGCCATCCATTTCAGTTAAGAGTTGATTCAGTGTTTGCTCTCGTTCATCATTGCCACCTCCGACACCTGTACCTCTCTGTCTACCTACAGCATCAATTTCATCTATGAAAATTATACAAGGAGCATTTTCTTTTGCTTTTTTGAATAAATCTCTGACTCTTGATGCTCCGACCCCTACAAACATTTCTACAAACTCAGACCCTGAAATACTGAAAAAAGGTACATTGGCTTCTCCAGCTATTGCTTTCGCTAATAATGTTTTTCCAGTTCCTGGAGGTCCTACTAATAAGACTCCTTTAGGTATTTTAGCACCAACCGCTGTGAAGCATTCTGGTTGTTTTAAAAAGGTAACAACTTCTTCAAATTCTTCTTTAGCTTCATCAATACCAGCTACGTCGTCAAATACTACCCCTGTTTTTGCTTCCATTTGGAATAACGCTTTAGATTTGCCAAATGACATTGCTTGTCCAGGTCCTCCAGCTGAATTATTAGATCTCCTAAATAGAAAAGCTAGGCCACCTATCAGTAATAATGGAAAAATTAGATTGCCTATTAAATTCCATACAGCACTTGTGTTTCTAGTTGGATGTGCATCTAAGTCTATATTAGCCTTTTTTAATTTTGTAATAAGTTCTGGAGCACTTGATGGTAATTCAACTCTGATTTTTTGTACTCTATTGCCTAGTTCTGGTCCTACTGCTTCTACTATTGCAGTATGACCATTATCATACATATCTACTCTTTTTACCCATCCCATATCTAAATACTCAAGAAATCGACCGTATGTCATTCTTGAACTGGAGATATTGTTATTTAAATCATTTGTAGTGGGAGCAAGAAAGCCTTGCCATAAAAAAAAACCAATAACAATTATTGGTAAAGACCATAATAGAAAAGTCTTCCAAGATAATTTCATAATAGTTAAGCCTTAATTGTTTAATTCTTAATGTTTAATAGATTTATATTATATTCAGTAAAAATTTGTGCGAAGTATTAATATTTCTATCACTTACATGAATGTAACATCTTTCAGATTTTATCGGCAACTATCATACATGAAAAACTCTATCCATGGTTTACATAAGTTAATTTCCATCTTGTTTTGAGAAGATATAATTATAAATATAATTAATTTAATTGGTTGATATTTTATGATTAAGAAAGGTTCGAAAGTAAAAGTTTTAAGAAAAGAGTCATATTGGTATCAGGATACAGGTACAGTTGTCAAAGTGGATAAAGATATAAAGTATCCTGTATTAGTAAGATTTATAAAAGAAACATATAGTGGTGTTAATAGTAATAATTTTGCTGAAAATGAATTGAGTTTAGTATAGTTATTTTCTTGAATTGATAAAAAACATTACAATCTATGTTAATGATGTAATGCTTTTTTTCATATTATGTGTTAATTGATTTTAGGTTTTAATTCCCTAGTGTTGCCCAATCTACATCTACATTTTCTAAAATGAGTGAAGAATTATATATCTGTAATATAATTAATAAAAATAGAAAAAATAATAACATAAATACAGCCATGATTGGAGTTGTACCCCAACCTGGAGCAACTTTGCCATACTCAGAATTTAAGGGCCTTAATATTTCACCTAGTCTAGTTCTTAGTGCCATAATTATTTTATCGATTTTTTTTGTTTGTAATACTTATAATATTATTATAAAAATAACTTAACTTTATTTGTCTTTGATTTATGGAAACTGCAACAGTTCTTAGTATTTTTATTTCAAGCTTACTCTTAGGTATTACTTTTTATTCTATGTATACTGCTTTTGGTCCTGTAGCTAAAGAATTAAGAGATCCATTTGAGGAGCATGAAGAGTAGATAGTTATCTTTTCTATCTTTTTTTGATTAATAAACCACTCTCAGTATTTGAGGGTGGTTTATTATGTTTTCAATTTTTAACTAGATTGCTTTACAGCTATTTAGCAATTCTTGGAGGATCTCTGAAAAATATTGCGAAAAAGATTACCATTAATGTGCCAACTAATAAAAATACGTAAACTAGTGCTTCCATTTTTATCTCCTTATAGATAAAATTGAATTTTTCACTTTTGTGATTTAGATTCTACTATACTATACCGCGCCTTGCTTTTTACTACTTCTGTCTCCTAGTTTTTGGAATGCACCAAATTCTACTTGCTCTGTTACTTCAGCTCCAATACCTGCAAATACATCTCTAAAGATTGTTCTCGATCCATGCCATAGATGACCAAAGAAAAATATTAGGGCAAAATTTGCATGTCCGAATGTAAACCATCCTCGAGGGCTACTTCTAAATACGCCATCAGATTCTAGTGTTGTTCTATCAAATTCAAATACTTCTCCAAGTTGTGCTTTACGTGCATATTTTTTGACACTAGGTGCATCAGTAAAAACTTTTCCGTTCAGTTTTCCACCATAAAAGTTTGCTATTACACCAACTTGTTCTATGCTGTATTTGGATTCAGCTCTTCTAAATGGTATATCTGCTCTAATAATTCCATCTTTATCAACTAAAATAACTGGAAAAGTTTCGAAAAAGGCAGGCATTCTTCTTACAGTTAGTTCTCTTCCATCTTTATCTTGGAATATAGGATGGCCTAACCATGCTTCAGCAATGCCATCTCCTTTATCCATAGGGCCTGCTCTAAATAATCCTCCTTTGGCAGGATTATTGCCTATATAATCATAGAATGCTAGCTTGTCCGGTATTTTTGACCATGCTTCTTCTGGGCTTGCACCTTCGTTTAATGAGTTTTCTACTCGTCTTTCTATTTCTTGCTGAAAGTATCCGCTATCCCATTGATATCTTGTAGGACCAAATAGTTCTATAGGTGTAGTTGCTGAACCATACCACATAGTTCCACATGTTACAAAAGCACTAAAAAACACAGCAGAAATGCTACTTGATAGTACAGTTTCTATATTCCCCATTCTTAGTGCACGATATAATCTTTGTGGTGGTCTAACAGTTAGATGGAATAATCCAGCTAGTATTCCAACAGTGCCAGCTGCTATATGATGAGATGCTATTCCGCTTGGATTAAACGGATTAAATCCGTCTGGTCCCCATGCAGGAGCCACAGGTTGCACTTTGCCTGTGACACCATAGCCGTCAGATACCCAAATACCAGGACCAAACAAGCCGGTTGCATGGAATGCTCCAAATCCAAAACATAATAAGCTAGATAATAATAAGTGTATGCCGAAGATTTTAGGTAAATCTAAAGCAGGTTCACCTGTTCTTGGATCTCTAAATAATTCTAGATCCCAGTATACCCAATGCCATATAGAAGCTAAAAACAGCATGCCTGACAGTACGATATGTGTTATTGCAACTCCTTCAAAACTCCATAATCCAGGATTTGATACACTCTCTCCAGTGATACTCCACCCACCCCATGAATCGGTTACACCTAAACGTGCCATGAATGGCATGACAAACATTCCTTGTCTCCACATTGGATTTAAAACTGGGTCAGATGGATCAAATACTGATAGTTCATATAATGCCATTGATCCTGCCCAGCCAGCTACTAAAGCTGTATGCATTAAGTGAACAGAAATTAAGCGTCCGGGATCATTTAAAACGACTGTATGTACGCGATACCAAGGTAGTCCCATTGAACTACATGCCTCCTATAAATAAGAGATTAATATTTTACCTTTCTTACTTTTGAGTTTTTATAAAACTACATATGAAAATATTATAACATTCTTCATATCTTTCAAGTATAATTTATTCAAATTTATAAGAAATAAGATTCTTGATTATTAAAAAACTTATTATATTTATAAATACTAATAAATATATACATTCATGTATTTCTAAATTGCGCCATACAGTTTGTATAATATTGTTATTATTATTAATGCATATATATCTTATACTTTCTATAGCATATGTAAGTGGGTTTATACTTGCGATAATTTGAAGCCAGTATGGCATGAATGATAAAGGTGCTAGCGCTGTGCTTGAAAATAGAGTAGGTAAATTAATTATTAATACAAATGCTAAAAATTCTATATGTCCAGGTAGAATAAAAGCCAGGTATAAGCTAATACTTCCTATACTCAATGCAATCAAAAGTGTAATTATGAGTATAATATATATATTATGAAGATTTGTAATGCTCTTAAATAGTATTAGTGTAGAGATGATTATAAAAAATGTTTGTAGTATTGTAGTTGAGGCTATAAACACCATAGATGATATTAATAAAGAATCTCTTGATGCTAGAGGTGCTGTTAATAATCTATTTAAAAAACCAAATTCTCTATCAAACATTAAGGGCAGGCCAGCATTGATAGATCCTGTAAATGCAGTGAAAACAATAATACCCGGACTTAAAAATTTTCCATATTTTATATTTGATGTTACGAGCTCTACAGGAGCGTTCTGAAATAAAGCACCGAATAGTATCAGCCAAAGTAGTGGTTGAATTATCCCTGATACTAGAGTTGAAGGTCTTCTTATGAGCTGTATATATAGTCTTTTTGTTAAGGCATAAGTTTCATCTAATAAATTTTTTGTATTTCTTTTTAATCTAACTATATTTTTAGGCTCTAATTTTGTAGAGTATTTTAATGAAGATGAGTGCAAGGTGTTTATCATTATATTACTTATGTAAATGTATTTAAAAACTTTTTAGTTTCGATTTGTGATTTTTCTATATAAATTATATTTTACTGATTTGAATATGGTTAATTATTATGAAATCATATTGTATGATTTAGTATTAATTGAATAAACTGTGGAGCATATGCAGTTTTGACAATATAATTTTGTTCATAATGGAGATAATTAAATGTCCGTTTTTAAAATAGAGTGTTTATTAGAAGATGGTAATACTAAAACAATAGACTGTAGCGATGATGTATATATATTAGATGCTGCTGAGGAAGCTGGTTTAGATTTACCTTATTCTTGTCGTGCGGGAGCATGCTCAAGTTGCGTAGGGTTGCTTACTAAAGGATCGGTAGATCAATCAGATCAGTCTTTTTTAGATGATGAACAAATTGAGAATAACTGGGTTTTGACATGTGTTGCCTATCCGACCTCTGACTGCTCTATAAAAACTCACCAAGAAGAAGAATTATATTAGTTTTAGTATAGATTTTTTAATAAAATACGAGAATATATAATATTCTTTATTCAAAAAAAACTGAATAATAAACTCATTATATATTCTCTCATTATTTATAGTTTGACTTCGATATCTACTCCAGCAGGAATATTTAATTTCATTAAAGAATCTATTGTTTGCGACGATGGACTATATATATATATAATCCTTTTATGGGATCTGATCTCAAAATGCTCTCTCGAATCTTTGTCTACATGGGGTGAACGCAAAACACAATAAATTTTGCGTTTAGTAGGCAATGGTATAGGTCCTTTCGTTTTAGTATGATTCCTTTTGGCTGTATCAATAATTGTTGTACAAGAGTTTGTTAATAAGTAGCTATCATATGCTTTTAACTTGATTTTTATTCTATTTTGTTTAGAAAGTGTCATATACTTGTTGTTTATTCAAGAATTTTAGAAACTACGCCAGCACCAACTGTTTTTCCACCTTCGCGTATAGCAAACCTCATACCTTGCTCGATAGCAATAGGGTTAATTAATTGTGCACTCATTTTAATTCTGTCTCCAGGCATTACCATTTCTGCTGCAGATCCATCATCGGCTGTAAACTGTGTAATTGTACCAGTTACATCTGTAGTTCTTACATAGAATTGTGGCCTATAGCCTGAGAAGAATGGAGTATGTCTACCACCTTCTTCTTTAGTCAAAATATATACTTCTGCCTCGAATTGAGTATGGGGTGTAATAGTACCTGGTTGGGCTAATACCATACCTCTTTCAATGTCTTTCTTTTGTATTCCTCTTAGTAGTATACCTATATTATCTCCTGCCATACCTTCGTCTAAAGTTTTTTGGAACATCTCTAATCCAGTAATAGTCGTTGTAGTTGTATCTTTTAGGCCTACGATTTCTATGGTATCTCCTACTTTAATAATGCCTCTTTCAATTCGACCAGTTGCTACGGTTCCTCTTCCAGTAATTGAAAATACATCCTCTACTGCCATTAAGAATGTTTTTTCTACATCTCTTATAGGAGTTGGTATATATTCATCTATCTTATCCATTAACAAATGAATTTTATCAACCCATTCATTTTGCCCTCTTTGAATAGAGCTATTATTATTCACTTCTTGTAAAGCTATTAAAGCTGAACCAGCAACGAATGGTATATCCTCTTCAGTAAAGTCATATTCTCCTAATAATTCTCTAACTTCTAACTCAACTAGCTCTAGTAGTTCTTCGTCATCTACTTGGTCTTGCTTGTTTAGGAACACAACAATGTTTGGGACACCTACTTGTTTTGCTAATAAGATATGTTCTCGCGTCTGTGGCATAGGACCATCTGCAGCAGATACTACTAAGATGGCTCCGTCCATTTGGGCTGCCCCTGTAATCATATTCTTTACATAATCAGCATGTCCCGGGCAATCTACGTGTGCATAGTGTCGATTTTCTGTTTCATATTCAACATGAGCCGTATTGATTGTAATTCCACGTGCTTTTTCTTCGGGAGCAGCATCAATTTCATCAAATTTTTTTGCTTTCGTATTACTAGAAGCAGCCAATGTTGCTGAAATAGCAGCTGTCAATGTAGTTTTTCCATGGTCTACATGACCTATTGTACCTATATTTACATGTGGTTTTTTACGTTCAAATTTTGCGCGTGCCATATTTTATTTCCTGATTTTTAAAGCAAATTATACTATATTGTTATTGATTATAAAATAACTTAGTAGCGATAGTGAGCAAATGCTTTATTAGCTTCTGCCATACGATGTGTTTCTTCTCTCTTTCTGATAGAATTTCCATTCTCGTTCGATGCATCTATTATTTCATTCGCTAGCTTGATAGCCATGTTTTTTCCAGATCTTGTAGATGCAAATTTTGTGATCCACCTTAAAGCTAAATTAGTTCCACGATATGCTCTAACTTCTATGGGCACTTGATAAGTGGATCCTCCTACTCTTCTCGCTTTTACTTCTACTAAAGGTGTGGCATTTCTAATAGCTTTTTCTAGTGTTTTCAATGGATCTGTTGATGTTTTATCTTTAATAATATCTAAGGCTTCATATATAATTTTGTGAGCTAGTCCTTTTTTACCATTCTTTAATATGCGTGCTATAAGCATACTGATAAGTTTGCTATTGTAAATAGGATCTGGATGAATTGTCCTTTTTTTTGCTATATTACGACGAGACATGTTAATTCTGTACTTTTAGGAACTTCAATTTGAATATTATTGTTATGTCTTTGGTTTTTTTGTACCATATTTTGAACGACTATTTTTTCGGTCTTTAACACCAGCAGAATCTAGTGTGCCTCTTACTACATGGTATCTTACTCCAGGTAAATCTTTCACACGACCCCCTCGAATTAAAACAACCGAGTGCTCTTGAATATTGTGCCCAATTCCAGGTATATATGCAGTTACTTCAAAACCTGAAGTCAACCTTACTCTAGCTACTTTTCTTAAAGCAGAATTAGGTTTTTTAGGTGTTGTTGTATATACTCTTGTACAAACACCTCTACGTTGAGGACAAGCTTTTAAGGCGGGAGATTTAGTCTTTTTATTTGATTTATATCTGACTGATCTTACTAATTGTTGAATAGTTGGCATTACTAGTTGTTTATATTCATATTCAGGTGAATATTTTTTATATTATAAAGATTGTAGTATATAGTGTCAAACCTTTTATTTGTCTGTTATTATTTATCAAATCTATATCATGAAAATTTTATTTTAGCTATTTGTATCATCTAAATTATATTTTCTCATGAATCTTTCTACTCTACCTTCTGTATCTATAATTCTTTGCGAGCCTGTGAAAAAAGGGTGATTACCTGACCAAATATCAACATGTAATTCAGGTTTTGTGGAGCCAACAGTCATAATGTGTTGTCCATCACAATATACTTTAGATTCGGGATACCATTTAGGTTGTATATGTTTTTTTACCATTTTACTTTATTCTAAGTGTTTAAATTTAGCGTTTTGAGTATTGAGGTGCTTTTCTGGCTTTTCGTAAACCATATTTTTTTCTTTCTTTTACTCTTGCATCTCTAGTTAGAAATCCTTCAGATTTTAAAGCAGTACGGTTTTCTGGATTAATAGTGCATAATGCTCTTGCTAAGCCTAACCTAATTGCATCTGCTTGGCCTGTTAAGCCACCACCCTCAGCTTTTACATAAATGTCATATTCATTGCTTAAACCTAGTATTTGTAATGGTGAGCATGAAATCCGTAAATAGTTAGGGCTAAATTGTAAGTATGATTCTCCAGGTAAACCATTAATCATTAATTTTCCTGACCCCGGTGTTAATCTGACTCTCGCAATGGATGTCTTTCGTCTTCCTGTTCCTAAATAAGTAACTTTAGAATTATTTGATACAATGTTCATCTGTCTATAATTAAGAAATTAAACTAGGTAAATTTGTTGAGGTTGTTGTGCTTCATGTGGGTGTCTATCCCCTGAATATACTCTAAGTCTTGTAAAAAGTTTACGTCCTAAAGGACCTTTTGGCAACATTCCTTTTACGGATTTTTCTATAATTCTATTTGGTATCCTTTTTTGTAGCTCGAAAAACGTTTCGCTTTTAAGTCCACCTGGCCGTCCAGAGTGTCTTCTATAAATTTTTTGATGTCTTTTTTTGCCTGTTACTTGAATCAATTTTGCATTCTTAATAATGACGTATGTATTGTTTTCTAGATATGGTGTATATGTTGTTTCATTCTTTCCTCTTAGAATTTTTGCAATATTAGCACTTAGTCTTCCTAAAGTTTGGTTTTTGGCATCTATTAAATACCATTGAGTATTTGTATTTGATTGTTTAGTAGGGATGTATGTTTTATTCATTATTAACAAGATCTATATATCTGTGTAATTCTATTCTCAATCTAGCTTTTCTTTTCCCAGGCTAATGCCTAGTTTATTTTGTAATGCTTCAATAACTTCTTCTGCTGATTTTTGACCAAAATTTTTGATTTCTAGTAATTCTTCTTGTGAATAGTCTAAAAGATCAGAAATGGAATGTATTTGTGCTCTTTTGAGACAATTATATGCTCGAACTGAGAGTTGCAATTCTTCTATCAGTACTTGATTAATCGGTTGTTCATTTTTTTCATCATTACTTTCAGTTGGTTTGAAGTTTATATTCGTTAAAGGGTGAAATAGATTGGTTAGTACATTTGCACCTTGACTTATAGCTTCTTGTGGGGATAGACTACCATTTGTCCATACTTCTAATGACAATTTTTCTTGAATTAATGTAGAACTAACTCTTTTTTCTTCTATAGTGTAGTTGATTTTTGTGGCAGGCATAAATACTGCATCTATTTGTAAAAAGTCAATAGATTTGTTGTTGATGTTTTTATCTGCTAGACGATATCCGTGTCCTTGCTCAATTTTAAATTCCATTTCAAAAATTGTATTATTGCATATAGTAGCAATATACTGTTTTGGGTCAACAACTTTAATATCTGGAGGTAAATCAAATAAGCCAGCTGTGACAATGGCTGGTCCTTGTATACGAACTCGTCCAATTTGAGGCTCTTCGCTATAACTTTTAAGAACAACTTCTTTTAAGTTTAATAATATTTCTAAAACATCTTCTCGAACTCCAGTAATAGTAGAAAATTCATGATTTATGCCAGCAATCCGCACAGCTACTATTGCAGTACCTTTTATATCTGATAAAATTGTTCTTCTTAAAGAATTACCTACAGTTATTCCTTGTCCTTGCTTTAAAGGTTCTAAGATGAAGTGGCCATACTGTTGACGTGCTCCTTCTGTTTTTGACTCTATACATTCTATTTGAAAATGAGTCATTCAAGAAAGTTCCTTTTTATATCTTAGTATACTAAACAGACTATTAAAGTTTTTAGTGTATTACTAAACTCTTCGTTTTTTCGGTGGTCTACATCCATTATGTGGTACTGGTGTGATATCTTTAATCAGAGTGATTTCTATTCCGGTAGCTTGCAAAGCTCTTATGGCAGTTTCACGACCTGCGCCAGGACCATTTACCATGACTTCTGCTTGTTTCATACCTTGATCTAAGGCTTGTTTTGCTGCTTTTTCTGCTGCTGTTTGTGCGGCGAATGGAGTTCCTTTTTTTGCTCCTTTAAATCCATTTGCTCCTGAAGATGACCAAGATATAGTTTCTCCTTTTAGGTCCGTGATAGTAATAATTGTATTATTAAAAGTGGATTTAATATGTGCAATACCATTGACAATGTTTTTTCTCTGTTTATTGCTATTTTTTTTTATTTGTCTAGCCATGGTTTATGAATGATTTATTAATTCTAATTAGAAGTTTTTATTTCCTAGGTGCTTTCTTTTTTCCTGCTATTGTTTTCTTATTCCCTTTTTTTGTTCTAGCATTGGTTCTTGTTCTTTGTCCTCTCAATGGTAATCCTAGCTTATGTCTTTTCCCTTTATACGAGCCTATTTCCATAAGTCTTTTAATATTTAGTGACTCGAGTCTTTTGAGGTCTCCTTCCAGTTGATATTCATTGTTAAGGATTTGTCGAATAGAGACGATTTGTTCATCATTAAGTTGATTAACAACTGTACTAGGATTAATATTGATTCTATTCAAAATAACTTGTGAACGAGATAAGCCTATTCCGTAAATATAGGTTAGTCCTATTTCTATGCTTTTATTTCTAGGTAAGTCAACCCCTGCTATTCTTGCCATAGTTTTAATCCTTTGTAGTTATTCTTATCTGATTATTTTTATCCTTGTCTTTGTTTATGTTTAGTATTTTCGCATATTACCATTACTCGTCTATTTCTACGTATGATTCTACATTTTTCGCATATTTTTTTTACCGATGGTCGTACTTTCATAGTTCTTATTGATTTTGAATTACTCCATTATATTATCATATTGTTGAGATATTATATATGTTTGAATTTGTTTTGCTGTGTCAATTGCAACACTTACTAGAATTAATAGAGATGTTGCACCAAGTCCTCTAAAAGTATTGACGTTCATTATATTTGATACTATTGATGGTACTAGAGCTATAATGAATAAAAAAGTGGCTCCTAAAAGAGTTAATTTGTAAATAATTTGTTCTAAGTATTGAGTAGTATCTAAACCTGGTCTTATGTTGGGTATACTTGCTCCCATTTTTTTCAGATTCTTTGATAGATCCTCTGGGTTTAAAACAAGTGATGAGTAAAAGTAACTGAAGCCTACTATAAAGATACAATATATCGGTAAATAAAGAATATTATTTGGTAAAAATATTTCTAAAAAAGAGTTTATTTTATAAGTTCCAAGTTGTTTGATCAAATAAGTAGGTAAAGCCATAGCTGCAGATGCAAATATTATAGGCATTACTCCGCCTTGATTTAATTTTAATGGTATATAACTTTGAGGGTTTAGTTCATTCATTTTACTAAGTTGTCTTGCCGACACAATTAATACTTTTCTCGTCCCTTCTTGAACTAACACCGTTAAAATTAACATGCTTACGAAAAAGATTAGTAAAACACACATTTTAGCGATGGTTTCTTGACTGTAAATATTTATAGTATAGTTTTTGAAGTTTTTGGGTATGCCTGATACTATATTTTGAAAAATCAAGAGTGAAGCGCCATTACCTATTCCATATTCTGTGATTATTTCTGAAAACCACATGATAATTAAAGAGCCTGTTGTTAAGGTTAAAGTGCAATCTATTATAAAAGAATAATTCCATGTAAATACATATGGCTTAATCCAAAAAGCTATTGCTATACTCTGTAATATAGCCCATAATAAAGTGAGATATCTTGTTATTCTTGTAATTTTCTGTCTTCCAAATTCTCCTTCTTCCTTTTGTAAAGTTTCTAAATCAGGTATTATTTTGCTTAGTAGTTGCATAATAATTGAAGAATTAATATATGGAACAATTCCTAATGCAAAAATACCAACCGTTGAAAATCCGCCGCCAGAGAATATGTTTAGAAAGTTAATTACTCCATTTTCTCCAAAGCTATTCTCTAATGAGTCATGATCTATTCCAGGTATAGGAATAAAAATACCCATTCTAGCAAACAATAATATCATTAAGGTAATAAGAATTTTTTTCCTGAATTTAATTGCGGTTTTCATTGTGTTTATATTTTTATTTAACAACGAGTATTAAGTCTATTTTTGTGATTTTTTATCATTTATTAAAATGGTTCCTGCTTCTTGAAATTATGTGGTCATTTTTAGGTTGTGATTATTGTGCTCTATGCTTAGATCTCTATCGTATGTAGTTTGTTTAAATGTTCTTAAATTAGCTAGAGCATTTAATACAGCTCGAGCATTATTTAAAGTATTGCTTGAGCGCAACTGTTTAGCTAAAATATTTTTCACTCCTGCTAATTCTAAGACTGTTCTTATTGACCCACCTGCAATTACACCTGACCCTGTGGCAGAAGGTCTAATTATTACTTTAGCAGCGCCAGATATTCCATTGATTGGATGTGGAATGGAGTATGATTTAGTTAGGGGTACATTAATGAGATGTTTTTTTGCATCTACAACGCCTTTTTTTACTGCGCCAATTACGTCATTTGCTTTACCGACTCCAACCCCCACTTGCCCTGATTCATTACCTACTACTAAAATGGCTCTAAAACTTAACTTTTTTCCACCTTTTACAACTTTAGTAACTCTTTTTACTTGTACAACTCTTTCTTCCCAATTAGTATCTGGCTCTTTACTTCTATTGTTCTTTTTTTTCATTATCATATTTATTCTTTTGTATTCTATTTAAAAAATAAGTCCTGCTTCTCTAGCAGATTCTGCTAAAGCCTTAACTTGTCCATGATATGGTTTTTTGCCACGGTCAAAGATGATTTTATGAATACCTTTTTTACTAGATTGTATTGCTATATCATTCCCTACAATTCGAGCAGTCTCACATGTTGTGGATTTATTAGAAGTCTTGATTTTGTGAGAAATACTTGAACTACTAGCTAAGATTTTTTTGTTTATATCATTAATTAATTGTGCATATATATGTTTATTTGATTTAAAAACATATAAACGAGGAACCTTCTCATCACCCTGTATTTTTTTATTCATAATATGATTGACTATATATTTATTTACCTGCTTTACCCACTTTTTTACGTATTATTTCATAACTGTATTTAATTCCTTTACCTTTGTATGGTTCAGGCGGTCTAACTTTTCGAATTTTGGCAGCTATTTGCCCTACTGTTTCTTTATTTATTCCATAAACAGTAATCAGATTATTCTTTTCTACAGTTATGGATATGTCTTTTGGTGGTTTTATTATGACAGGATGACTATATCCTACATTCAGGATTAAGTTGTCATCTTGAATTTGCGATCTATAGCCGACGCCTTGAATTTCTAGTTGTTTACTAAATCCTTGAGATACTCCAATAACCATATTGTTGATAAGTGTTCTTGATAATCCATGTAAAGATTGTGCCTTTTTGCTATTATTCAGTCTATGCAAAGATAATTCATCTTTTTCTTTTTTTATTTCAATTAAGTTTGATAGTTCATGTGATATTTGTCCTTTCGGTCCAATTATTGACACAGTTTTACCTTGAATTTCTGCTTTTATCTTTTCATTCAAAATAATGTGTTTTTTTCCTATTCTAGACATATTGCTTTATCCTATTCTTTATTATTATTTACCATATGTAGCACAACACTTCACCTCCTAGCCCATAATGTCTTGCATGTCTATCAGTCATTATACCTTGAGATGTTGATATAATGGCAATGCCAATACCTCCTAGTACTCGAGGTAGTTCTTTATGATTAGCATATACTCTAAGTCCAGGTTTACTTATTCTTTTCAGTGCTGTTATAACTGGTTCTTTGTTCTTGCCTTTGTATTTCATTGATATGAGTAAGTAGGTCTTTAAGTTTTCTCCAATTTCTTGAAATTCATATATAAAGCCTTCTTCTTGTAAAACTTTTACAATATTTCTTGTCATCTTTGTTGCTGGAACTTGGACAATTTGATGTTTTGCTAAATTTGCATTACGAATCCGTGTTAGCATATCTGAGATTGTGTCGTTAACCACTTTTTTACCCTATAAATTATTTTGTACTTTGTTGTCCTTGAAAAGGCATGCCAAATTTTTGTAACAAAGATAAACTTTCCTTGTCATTCTTTGCACTAGTGACTATAGCAATATCCATACCGCGTATTTTATCAATACTGTCATATTGTATTTCGGGAAATATTAATTGCTCTTTAAGTCCTAAATTATAATTGCCATTTCCATCAAATTGCTTAGGGCTAATGCCGCGAAAGTCTCTTATTCTAGGTAAAGACAAGTGTATAAGTTTATCTAAAAAATTATACATTTTTTCTCTTCTTAGTGTTACTGATAATCCTATTGGTATGTTATCTCTAATTTTGAAACCAGCTATTGATTTTTTTGATTTTGTTATAATTGGTTTCTGTCCTGTAATGAGAGTAAATTCTTCTATGCTGTTTTCGAGTGCTTTTGTGTTTTGTCCAGATTCTCCTAGTCCTCGATTCACAGTGATTTTGATTAGTTTCGGTAGTTCATGTAAATTTTTATATTTGAATTCTTGAATTAGTTCTGGACAAATTTTTGTATTGTATAGTTTATATAATGAATTTTTCATAGATTTGAATATTCTATAGTTATCAATTTGTGATTATATTTTATATAACTAGATTATTTATGTATTTTTGTATAGCATTATATTCGATATATGTATGGGGGCTTCTATTTTTGTTATTTTTCCATTTTCTTCTTCTTTTTTGGGTTTGAGATGTTTTGTTACTAAATTCATGTTTTTAAGGATTATTTTGCCTCTCTTTGGTAAAATTTTTACAACTTCTCCTATGTCTCCTTTGTGTTTGCCTGATATGATTTTGACTGTATCACCAGTTTTAATAGATGTCTTATATCTTATGTCATTATTTCTTTTTGCCATTATACAACCTCTGGTGCTAATGAAATTATTTTAGAAAAGTTCTTTTCTCGTAGTTCTCTTGCTATTGGTCCAAATACTCGTGTTCCTCGTGGATTATTTTCTTGATTAATAATAACTGCAGCATTGTCATCAAATCTTATATTCATTCCATCAGAGCGTCTTAGCGTTTTTTTTGTTCTTACAATCACTGCTCTTACTACATCTGATCTTTTTACAGGCATATTTGGTGACGCATCTTTTACTACTGCAATTATAACATCTCCGATACTAGCGTATGCAGGATTACTTGTTCCTAAAACTCTTATGCACATAATTTTGCGTGCACCACTATTGTCTGCAACATTTAGGTAACTTTGATTTTGTATCATAATTTATTTTATGCGATTTTTTCTTTCAATATCCAACGTTTATTTTTACTTATAGGTTTACTTTCTTCTATTTTGACTTGGTCTCCAATACGGCATTCATTATTTGCATCATGTGCATAGTACTTATTTGTTTTTGCTATAATTTTACTGTATTTTTTGTGAGCTACCTTGGTTTTTACAGCAACTGTTATAGTTTTATCCATTTTATTGCTAATTACTATTCCTATCGTTTCTTTTTTATGCATTTTTAGTTGATTGAATATTCTATTTTTCTGCTTCTAGCATTAATAATTGAGCTAATTCATGTTTTTTATGTTTGAATATATGAGATTTTATATTCTGTTTTGTTGCTTTTTTAAATCTTATATCAAATAATTCTTTTTTTACTTGTATCACTCTTTTTTTTATCTCTTCAGAGCTTAAATCTTTGATGTTTTGAATCTTTGGTAAAGACATAATCTATTTTTCAGTTATCCTTAGTAATGAATTTGGTTTTTACTGGCAATTTATATGATGCAAGTTTCATTGCTTGTTGTGCAGTCTGTTTTGGAACACCTGCTATTTCAAATAAAATATGACCGGGCTTGATAACAGCAACCCAATATTCAGGTGCGCCTTTTCCAGAGCCCATACGTGTCTCGGCAGGTCTGGCGGTAATTGGTTTATCAGGAAAAACTCTTATCCATACTTTACCACCTCTCTTTATATATCTTGTGATTGTTCTTCTAGTTGCTTCGATTTGTCTTGAAGTTAACCATATTGGTTCCGTGCTTTGTAAGGCATATTCACCAAATGCAATTTTATTACCTTTACTTGCATTGCCTCTCATTCGTCCACGGTGTTGCTTGCGAAATTTTGTTTTTTTTGGACTTAGCATATTTGTTGATATTATATTGAGTTAACAGTTACACTCTCTTCTATATTAGTTTTAGATTGTCGTTGAGCTAATTTTTCACCTTTGAATAACCAAACTTTTACTCCTAAAACTCCATAAATTGTATGAGCAGTTTTATATGAATAATCAATGTCAGCTCTTAGTGTTTGTAATGGTACTCTTCCTTCTCTTACCCATTCACTACGTGCTATCTCTGCACCATTTAATCTACCTGATACTTGTACTTTTATGCCTTTGACACTTGTTTTTTGAGATCTCTGGATGCCTTGTCTTACAGCACGACGAAAAGCTATTCTTTTTTCGAGTTGTTGTGTAATAAATTCTGCAATCAATGTTGCTTCTGTATCTGGCTCCGTTATTTCTATTATGTTAATTCTGACTTGTTTATTTTTAGCTAATTTAGATTTTATTTCTTCTCGTAAATTATCGATACCAGTTCCCATTCGACCTAAAATAATTCCAGGTCGTGCTGTATGTATTTCTATTTCAATTTGATCTACTTTTCTATCAATATAAATGAACGCTATACTTGCAGTGCTAAGTTTCTGTTTAATATATTGCCTGATTTTATAGTCTTCTTCTATTAATTCTGGATATAGTTTCATTGTAGAGAACCAAGAAGATTTGTGTTTTTGAGTGATGCCGATTCTAAATCCTAGTGGATGTGTTTTCTGTCCCATTTGTTCAGTTTATTTTCTTTGATTATTATTATGATTTTTCTTTTAATATTATTGTTATATGACATGTTGGCTTATGTATTGGAAATGCTCTTCCTTGTGCTCTAGGTTGAAATCTCTTTAATTTTGGTCCTTCATTAGCAAATGCTTGATTAATAATTAAGTTATCTTGATTCATATTTAAATTATTGGCATTGCTACTAGCTGATTCTAAAACTTTTTTAATCATTTTACATGGCTTATATGGCATGAATTGTAGGATCATTAAAGCTTCTTGACAATCTTTACCTCTAATTTGATCTAAAATTCGTCTGGTTTTCTGTGTTGATAATCTTAGATATTTACCTATAGCTTTACTTTCTGTTTTTGATTGTGTCATGATTTATTTATCTTTTTGCTTTGCGATCACTTTTTATATGGCTTCTAAAAGTTCTGGTAGGAACAAATTCTCCTAGTTTGTGACCAACCATTTGATCTGAAATAAATACTGGAAAGTGCTGTCTGCCATTATGTACAGCTATTGTATGACCAACCATGTCTGGTATGATTGTTGATGATCTAGACCATGTCTTTATGGTTTTTTTTGTTCCTTCAGTATTTAATTTTTCTATTTTATTTAATAATTTTACTTCTATATATGGGCCTTTGAATAAAGATCGTGACATATGTTCTTTGATTGATGTTTTATTTGCGACGACGTAATATATATTTATTACTATATTTTTTGTTATTACGAGTTTTTCTACCTAATGTAGGCTTGCCCCATGGTGTTACAGGGTGTGGTTTTCCAATAGGTGAACGTCCTTCACCACCACCATGTGGATGATCTATTGGATTCATAACTACACCTCTAACTCGAGGTCTCTTTCCTAGCCATCTGTTTCTGCCTGCTTTGCCTATCGTAATATTGCTGGCCTCAATATTTCCTACTTGTCCAATTGTAGCATAACACTTTTTTCTTATAATTCTGACTTCGCTAGAAGGTAATTTTAGTGTTACAAAATTACCTTCTTTAGCTACGATTTGTGCATATGTGCCGGCTGCTCTTACAATTTGACCTCCCTTGCCAGGAGTGATTTCTATGTTATGTACTGCTGTACCTAAGGGTATTGATTCTAAAGCTAGCGTATTTCCTATTTCTATAGGTGCAGAAGGACCTGACATCACTTTGCTTCCTATTCTTAATGATCTAGGATGTAAAATATATCTTTTTTCACCATCTGTATAATGTAATAGTGCAATGCGTGCATTTCTATTCGGATCATATTCAATTTGTGCTACTTGACCTTCAATATTTAGTTTATTTCTTTTAAAATCTATTATTCTATAGCGTTTTTTGTGTCCACCTCCTCTATGTCTTGATGTAATAATTCCTCTATTATTATGTCCCTTATGACGGTGATTTTTTTTTAATAGACACTTCTCGGGTTTTTTAGTGGTGATTTCTGTAAAGGTAGACACTGTTCTATTTCTAGTGCCTGGTGTATATGCTTTGTATAAACGGATGGCCATATGATGATTCTTGTATATTATAATTAACTGTCTGGAAATAGTTCAATATTATCGTCTTCATGTAGTTTTACAATAGCTTTCTTATAGCTAGTTTTTTTTCCTATAAATTGTCCTACACGACGTTTTTTAGTTATACTTTTCATAGTATTTATTTTTTGAACACGTACATTAAATATATATTCAATGGCTGTCTTAATATCTAATTTATTAGCTTTATTATCTACTGCAAAACAATATTGATTTTCTTCTATTAGTTTAGTTGTTTTATCGGTTATGATTGGGTATTTGACTAGATCGATTAGTTTTCTTTCTGTTACTATGTTAACCATTATATATTTCGTTAATTTTGTTTAGTCCATTTATTGTAATTAACAGCTTCTGAGCTTTTATTATAGATAATACGTTGAGTTGATTTGCTGCTATGAGTTCTATGTTTTGTAAATTGCGAACAGACAGGAATAAATTTTTATTCTTTTTATCTACAATGATTAAAATTCTTTCTTTCTTGTTTGTATATATGCCAAGTTTTTGTAGTTGGTTTATTATGTTCTTCGTGTTAGGTTCTTGTAAGTCATCAAGCAAATTATCGATTACTAAAGTATCTCTAAATTTGTTATAGATGAGTGTTCGTAATGCCAGTTGTTTTTCTTTTTTATTTATTTTTTGTGCGTAATTCCTCGTCGCAGGGCCAAAAATTACTCCACCACCTCTCCATAGAGGTGATCTTATAGAGCCTGCTCTTGCTCTCCCTGTACCTTTTTGTTTCCAAGGCTTTTTGCCTCCACCTCTTACTTGGCCACGAGTTTTAGTACAAGCACTACCTTGCCTTTGCTCACTAAGCTGCTGAATCAATGATCGATGAATGATGTACATGTTTCGATCATTATTCTGTTTGATTTTAAACACAATTTCTTTATTTGTTGTATCATCTTCTTTTATCACAGAATATACTAATTTTTCTTCTTTGATCATTTCTTTATTTTGAGTTGACACTAATAATATTTCCTGCTTTTCCTGGAACAGAACCTTTGATAACAAGAATATTGTCATCTGCATGTATATCAATAATTTGTAAATTTTTGATAGTTATTTTATTGCCTCCCATACGTCCTGCCATTCGTTTTCCAGGAAATACTCTCCCTGGTGTTGTACCAGCACCTATTGATCCAGGTTGTCTATGGTTTTTAGACCCATGTGACATAGGACCTCTGCTAAAATTATGTCTTTTTTGATATCCAGTAAATCCCTTACCTATGCTTATGCCCGATACATTAATTGAATTACCTATTTTGAATTGATTAACAGTAATCGTTTGTCCAACTTTAAAATTGTCTGTTGATTCTACGCGATATTCTCGGATGTACTTTACAGGAGGTAAATTATTCTTTTGTAGATGTCCTATGATTGGTTTTGTTATTTTATCAATTTTAATTATTTTATATCCTATTTGTATCGCTTGATACCCATCTGTTTCAATATTTTTAATTTGTGTAATTATACAGGGACCCATTTCCAGAACTGTAACAGGTATAGCTATACCTTTATCATCGAAAATTTGAGTCATTCCAATTTTTTTTCCTAACAGACTAATTGACATTATATTGTCTCTCCAAGTTCTGAAAGATTGTTGTACACAGGCCTCTATTTTAGTTAATTACTTTATTATCTGTTAATTTTTTAAAATTTTCAAGTTTAAATTTATTATATGAGTTGTTGTATGTGCGGAAAATACGACGTTTTTAATCCATTAAAGTAATGCATTATATAAAAGATAAATATATAAAAAGTAATATTTAAATAAGAGTTAATTATGAGCAAGGTTGTAGGAATCGATTTAGGTACAACAAATTCTGTAGTTGCTGTCATGGAAGGTGGTAAACCAACTGTTATTCCAAATAAAGAAGGCTTAAGAACAACACCTTCTGTTGTTGCTTATACAAAGAAGCAAGATAAGTTAGTTGGGCATATTGCTAAAAGACAAGCAGTTATGAATCCGGAAAATACTTTCTACTCGGTTAAACGATTTATAGGACGTAAGCAAGAAGAAGTTAATAGTGAGTCAAAACAAGCTTCTTATGAAATTAAAACAGACAGTAATCTTAATATAAAGCTTGAGTGTCCTGCCTTAAATAAAGATTTTGCCCCAGAAGAAATATCTGCTCAAGTCTTAAGAAAGCTAGTTGAAGATGCTAGTACTTATCTTGGTCAATCTGTAACACAAGCTGTTATTACTGTTCCAGCTTATTTTAATGATTCTCAAAGGCAAGCTACTAAAGATGCAGGACAAATAGCAGGGCTTGATGTTTTACGAATAATTAATGAGCCTACAGCTGCATCTTTATCTTATGGCTTAGATAAAAAAAATAATGAAACTATTCTAGTGTTTGATTTAGGTGGTGGTACATTCGACGTTTCATTATTAGAAGTAGGTGATGGTGTTTTTGAAGTACTATCTACTTCTGGAGATACTCATTTAGGTGGTGATGATTTTGATCGCAAAATTGTAGAATGGCTTATAGTTGAGTTTAAGCAGGATGAAGGTATTGATTTAGGCCAAGATAGACAAGCTCTACAAAGATTAACAGAAGCATCTGAAAAGGCAAAAATGGAACTATCTAGTTTAACACAAACAGATATTAATTTACCATTTATCACTTCAACTAATACTGGGCCAAAGCATTTAGAAAAGACTATAACTCGTGCAAAATTTGAAAGTTTATGTCAAGATTTAATTGACCGTTGTCAAATACCAGTTAATAATGCTCTAAGAGATGCGCAATTAAGTGCAGATAAGATAGATGAAATTGTTTTAGTCGGTGGTTCTACGAGAATACCAGCTATACAAGAACTAGTGAAAAAAATCATTGGTAAAGAACCAAATCAAAGCGTAAATCCTGATGAAGTTGTGGCAATTGGTGCGGCTGTACAAGCAGGAGTGTTAGCTGGTGAGGTTAAAGATATCTTATTATTAGATGTTACTCCCCTATCTCTTGGTGTTGAAACTTTGGGCGGTGTTATGACTAAAATTATTGCTCGTAATACAACTGTGCCCACCAAAAAATCAGAGGTTTTTTCAACAGCAGTAGATAATCAACCTAATGTTGAAATTCATGTACTTCAAGGAGAGAGGGAATTTACTAAAGATAATAAAAGTTTGGGGACATTCAGATTGGATGGTATTATGCCTGCTCCAAGAGGTATTCCTCAGATTGAAGTTACTTTTGATATTGATGCCAATGGAATTTTGTCAGTAAATGCTAAAGATAAAGGAACAGGGAAAGAACAGTCTATTACAATTACTGGTGCTTCTACACTTCCTAAAGAAGAAGTAGAAAAACTGGTTAGAGAAGCTGAGCAAAATTCAGATTTAGATAAGCAAAAGCGTGAACAAGTCGATACGAAAAATCAGGCTGACTCTTTGTGTTACCAATCGCAGAACCAATTAAAAGATTTACAAGGCAAAATTAGTGATGAAGAAGAAAATAACATAAAGGAGACAATAGAAAAATTGCAGCAAGCAATTAAAGATGATAATTATGATTTAATTAACTCGTTGCAAGCTCAATTACAGCAGCAAATGATTGACTTAGGTAAGAAAGTATATGATACACAAGAGTCGTCAAACCAACCAGAGGGTGTTACAGTTGATGATACAGTCATAGATACGAATTCTAAAGAAGCTTAATTGATTGTTTAATTGTAATATTTACAGCGGGTAACGCGATTCGAACGCGCGACATCAACCTTGGCAAGGTTGCGCTCTACCACTGAGCTATACCCGCTTATTTACTCCATTTTGTCAAACAGTTGTTTATTTGTCAAGATAAGTATTATGTAGAATAGATATTGATTATGTGTATTATCTATCCTACATGCTATTTATGATTTATGCAACAAATGAATTGGCAACTCCAGTTATAATAACTAGTCCTGCCCAGATACCAGCTCCAGTATAAATTAAATTCTTTGATTGTTCCCATTGTCCTGGAGATGCAAGAGTTACAGGTATACCAACAACTAAAAGCGTAGAAAATATTACTAGAGCAATTACAAGCAGTTGAACGACTATGGTCATAAAAGATTCCCTTATTAATTAATTAAATACTATAATACTAGATGATAGAGTAATATAATTATTTGTATATATAATAATGTATATTGTTATATATATCTTATGTATTATTATAAGATTCTTTACAAGATAGCTGTTAACTTGGCAATAAAACTTACTGAAACTTGCTACTGGCAGATGTATAACAAATTTAGATGTTATAGTTTTATTGTTAGCAACATAAAAAAATAAGAAGAAAGTTTAAAAAATATCTTTGTGTCGTGTACAGTCTTATAATTAGAAATATATTTTTGATTTAATAGATAAGAGGTTTATTATATGTTTACAACAATAATATTGACTAAGTTACCAGAAGCTTATGCTATGTTTAGGCCATTAGTTGACATTTTGCCAGTGATTCCTGTATTCTTCTTGCTTTTAGCGTTTGTATGGCAAGCAGCAATTGGTTTTAGATAAAAGTTATGATAGATAACAATTTTTTATACATTGTATGATATATGTTTATTTTATGGTTGAACCTCTTTTGTCAGGTATAGTTTTAGGATTAATTCCTGTTACTTTATTAGGATTACTAATAGCAGCTTATTTACAGTATCGTAGAGGCAATCAGTTTGGGCTATAATTAGTCTAATATATTTTAGATATGATTGCGTTTTTTGAATACTCTAAACATTACATTCGTTTAGGGTATTTATTTTTTTTGATATATCTTAATGTAGTGTTCGCTAATCGTAGTATGAATTTGATCAATCGGCTTTTTTTACCAACTAGATTTTTTCACTCCTGGCAGTAAGCATTCATGTGACATTTCTCGCAGTACGTGTCTTGATAAACCAAAATCACGATAAAATCCACGGCTTCTTCCTGTTAGCCAACATCTATTCCTCTGTCTACACGATGCGCTATTACGAGGAAGTTTTTGTAGTTGTTCTTGAATTTTTATTTGTTCTCTAAAGTTTGACACATTTTTTCTTTCATTTCTTAGAAGTTTGCGCTTATTTTTGTATTTTTTAATTAGCTTTAATCTTTTAGCTTCTCTTTCTACCATATTTTTTTTTGCCATGATTAATTTATATTTATGTATATTAAAATTTAAGTAGATATTATCTAATTTTTAGTGTTATTGCAATTATATTACTAATAAAATTAGGATCATCAATCATATATTTAAAATTATGTAATTAATGATCCTATTTTAGGATTTTACCTATACTTATATTTTTATATTATTATCCAAATTTTCCGGAGGTAGAAGCTATGACAAATGCTGCATATGTCAGTATATACCCTACGGAAAAATGCACTAATCCAACTAGTCTTGCTTGTACAATAGATAAAGCAACTGGTTTGTCTTTCCATTTAATTAAGTTGGCTAAAGGCGTTCTTTCGTGTGCCCATGCAAGAGTTTCAATTAATTCTTGCCAATAGCCGCGCCAAGAAATTAAAAACATGAATCCAGTAGCCCACACTAAGTGACCAAATAAGAACATCCATGCCCATACAGATAAATTATTCATTCCATATGGATTATAGCCATTTATTAGTGGAGATGAATTTAGCCATAAGTAGTCTCTTAGCCAGCCCATTAAGTATGTTGATGATTCATTAAATTGACTTACATTTCCTTGCCAGATTGTTATGTGTTTCCAATGCCAATAAAAAGTGACCCATCCAATTGTGTTTAGCATCCAGAACACAGATAAATAGAATGCATCCCAAGCTGATATATCGCATGTACCGCCTCTGCCTGGACCATCACAAGGGAAACTATATCCGAAATCTTTCTTGTCAGGCATTAATTTTGAACCTCTAGCATCTAAAGCACCTTTTACTAATATTAAGGTTGTAGTATGTAGTCCTAAAGCAATTGCATGGTGTACCAAGAAATCTCCTGGGCCAATTGTTAAAAATAAAGAATTTTTTCCACTGTTAATAGCTTCTAGCCATCCTGGTAGCCATACGCTGCTTCCAGCCTGTGTTGCTATGTTAGAAGGTGATGATAGTAATACATTGAAGCCATATAAAGCTTTGCCTGAGCTTGCTTGTACCCATTGTGCAAATACAGGTTCAATAAGAATTTGTTTCTCAGGTGTTCCAAATGCAATTACCGTATCATTATGTATATACAATCCTAAAGTATGAAAGCCTAAGAATAGGCAAACCCAACTTAAGTGAGAAATAATAGCTTCTTTATGTTCTAGCATTCTTGTTAAAACATTATCTTTATTTTGTTCAGGATCATAATCTCTTATGAAAAAGATAGCTCCATGGGCAAATGCTCCAACCATTAAGAACCCAGCTATGTATTGATGATGTGTATACAATGCAGCTTGAGTAGTGAAGTCTTTTGCCATAAAAGCATAAGGAGGCATAGCATACATGTGTTGCGCAACAAGAGATGTAACAGTTCCTAAAGAACCTAAAGCTAGGCCTAATTGAATATGTAATGAATTAGTTATAGTTGCATATAAACCTTTATGTCCTGCTCCTAATTTTCCACTTGGAGGTCGGTGAGCATCTAAAATATCTTTTAAATTATGGCCAATACCCCAGTTTGTTTTATACATATGACCTGCAATAATGAATACTATTGCAATTGCTAAGTGATGATGTGCTATATCAGTTAGCCATAAAGATTGGCTTTGTGGATGGAATCCACCTAAAAAAGTTAGAATAGCAGTACCTGCTCCTTCATTTGTTCCAAATATATGATTTAAGCTATCAGGATTAGATGCATATTCACTCCATTTACCTGTGAAGAATGGTTCTAAACCACTAGGATGAGGTAGCGTGTAAGTGAAATTATCCCATCCAACATGTTGTCCACGTGATTCTGGAATTGCAACATGAACAAGATGTCCTGTCCATGCTAGTGAACTCAATCCAAATAAACCTGATAGATGATGATTTAATCTTGATTCATTATTTTTGAACCAAGAAAGACCTGGTTTGAATTTAGGTTGCAGATGTAGCCATCCTGCAAATAACATTATGGCTGAAAGAATCAGAAGAAATAATGAAGCATTGTAAAGATCATTATTGGTGCGCATTCCAATTGTATACCACCAATGATATACACCAGAAAAAGTGATATCTACCGGGTAAGATACTCCACCTTTCGTAAAAGCTTTAACAGCTGATTGTCCAAAATGAGGATCCCAAATAGCGTGTGCGATGGGTTTTACTTTTAATGGATTTAAGACCCATTGTTCAAAATTGCCTTGCCATGCAACATGAAATAAATTACCAGATGTCCATAAAAATATAATAGCCAGATGACCAAAATGAGATGCGAAAATTTTCTGGTATAAATTTTCTTCTGTCATTCCATCATGACTTTCAAAATCGTGTGCCGTTGCAATCCCATACCAGATCCGTCTTGTTGTAGGATCTTGTGCTAATGCTTGGCTAAATTTTGGAAATTTTGTTGCCATTGTTTGATTTTCCTAATTTAATTTTATCCTACTGATATTATTCTTGCTAAGAAAAATGCCCAGGTTGTACCTATACCGCCTAGAAGATAGTGTGCTACACCTACAGCTCTTCCTTGTGTAATGCTTAAAGCTCTAGGTTGTATCGATGGTGCTACTTTAACTTTATTATGAGCCCATACAATTGATTCAATTAACTCTTGCCAATATCCACGTCCGCTAAATAGAAACATTAAACTAAATGCCCATACAAAGTGTGCGCCTAAGAATATTAGGCCATATGCCGATAAGGCTGATCCATATGACTGAATTACTTGTGATGCTTGTGCCCATAAAAAATCTCGCAACCATCCATTTATTGTAATTGCACTTTGTGCAAAATTGCCACCAGTTATATGTGAAATTGTTCCTGATGGTGATATGCTTCCCCATACATCTGATTGCATCTTCCAGCTGAAGTGAAAAATGACTATAGATAAGGAATTATACATCCAAAATAATCCTAAAAACACATGATCCCATCCAGATACTTGACATGTACCACCTCTTCCTGGACCATCACAAGGGAATCGGAAGCCTAGATTGGATTTGTCTGGTATCAATCTCGAGTTTCTTGCAAATAAAAAGCCTTTGACTAATATTAGTACAGCTACATGAATTGTAAAGGCATGTATATGATGAACCATGAAGTCCGCTGTTCCAAGAGGTATTGGCATAATCGCAATTTTGTTTCCTACCGATACTACATCTCCTCCAAATGCATAACTAGCTGTTGCTAAAGAGTTAGGGCTTGTATTACTTGGAGCAAGTGTATGAATATTTTGAACCCATTTAGCAAATATTGGTTGAAGTTGAATAGCTGTATCTGAGAACATATCTTGAGATCTACCTAATGCTCTCATTGTGTCGTTATGTATATATAATCCAAAAGAATGAAATCCTAAAAATATACAAACCCAATTTAAATGAGATATAATCGCATCTCTATGGCGTATAATTCTATCTAATACGTTATTATAGTTTTGTGCTGGATTATAATCTCTTACCATAAAGATAGATGCATGTGCACCTGCTCCCACAATACAAAAACCTCCTATCCACATATGATGTGTGAATAAAGATATTTGTGTTGGATAATCTGTAGCGATATAAGGATAAGGGGGCATTGCATACATATGATGAGCAACTATAATACTTAAGGATCCCATCATAGCTAGATTAATTGCTAGTTGCGCGTGCCATGAAGTTGTTAGAATTTCGTACAAGCCCTTATGCCCTTCACCGGTAAATGGTCCTTTGTGAGCTTCTAAAATTTCTTTCATACTATGACCAATTCCCCAATTAGTGCGGTACATATGTCCTGCTACTAAGAATAGTACAGCGAGTGCTAAGTGGTGATGAGCCGTATCACTTAACCATAAGCCACCAGTTACAGGATTTAATCCTCCTTTAAAAGTTAAAAAGTCAGAATATTCATTCCAGTTTAGAGTGAAAAAAGGTAGAATACCTTTGCTGAAACTAGGATACAATTGACACATTAGATCTCTATTAACTAAAAATTCATGTGGTAAGGGTAATTCTTGTGGTGAGACTCCTGAGTCTAATAGTTTATTTATAGGTAGGGCTATATGAATTTGATGTCCTGCCCAACTTAAACAACCAAGGCCAAGTAGACCTGCTAAGTGGTGGTTCATCATAGATTCAACGTTTTGAAACCATTCAAGTTTAGGAGCTGCTTTATGGTAGTGGAACCAGCCAGCAAATACCATAAGAGATGCCATCACTAATCCACCAATAGCTGTCGCGTAAAGTTCAAATTCTGTTGTAATTCCAGAAGCTCTCCATAGTTGAAAAAAACCAGAAGTGATTTGTACACCTTGGAATCCGCCTCCTACATCACCATTTAAAATTTCTTGACCAACAATAGGCCACACAATTTGAGCACTTGGTTTGATGGCTGTGGGATTGCTTAACCATGCTACATAGTTTGAAAATCGAGCACCATGAAAATACATGCCGCTAAGCCACAGAAAAATAATAGCTAGTTGTCCAAAGTGAGCACTAAATATTTTTCTTGATATTTCTTCCAAAGAACTTGTATGACTATCAAAGTCGTGAGCATCTGCGTGTAAATTCCAGATCCAAGTTGTTGTTTTAGGACCTTTAGCTAATTTCCTTGAAAAATGACCAGGCTGTGCCCACTTTTCAAAAGATGTGTTAACGGGATCTTTGTCTACAGTGACTTTGACTTTACTTATCTTTTGCTCTTGTGAGCTAATTGCCATTTATTATTCTCCTCTCTATTCTATATAAGTTTAAAATGAGACAGGTAATAAAACCCTCACATTGAATTTTGATAATTATTTCATTTAAATGACTATTTATTTTATCTATATCTCAATCTCATAGTATAATGATTTGTGAGTTTTTATTATACCTTAGTATTATAGAGATAACTACTTCAATACCTTAAATCTGTTAACAATAGTTAAAATCTAAATTTATCGTCTATGATTTTTCATTAATAATGTTTTACTTTCATTAATGCTTGCCCACAGTCTACTACTTCACCATCTTGAACTAAAATTTCAGCAATTTCTCCCTGTACCTCTGCTTCTATTTCGTTCATTAGTTTCATAGCTTCAATTATACATACGGTTTGTTTTTTTTGAACAATATCGTAGAGTTCTACAAATGAAGGTTCATTAGGTGCAGGAGAGCGATAAAAAGTACCAACCATAGGTGAAACTATTGTAGAATAAGTTTCGGATTCACTACTCTGATTAGAATTTCTATCTGATTTTTTTTGTATAATTACACGATTATCGTTAGTTTTATTTATGTTAAGATAATGTCTTTTTTTAGTCTTTGTTATAGTATTAGTAGTATTTGTTAGTCCTAAAGTTTTATTGATAATTAATTCAAATTCATTACTGGTGACTTTTATTTGATCTATATTATTATTCTGAATGGAGTATAAAATCTTTTTTAAATCTTTTATTCGAAATTTCATATTTAGTACTACGTCCTTGTATTATTATAGTTTTACTACCTTGTTTACATTTAGTTCTTCTGGTAACATCCAAATTCTTGTACCGTCATCTAATTCTATAATGATTAAAGTTTCATTTTGAGATGAAATTTTTGTTCCTACAATAATACCATTGCGATATAAATGTTCTAATATTCGTGTATTGATATTACTGCTGAGTTCTTTAATATAAGTATTGTTTCTAGACACACTATTCTATCGTGTTAAATTTATTTTATCATAACTAAATTATCTTTGCCCTGAGATATTTATAGATTCTAATAATTAAATATCTGTCATTATTTGTTTATGAATATACTATATTATGATTATGAAAATAGAAAAATTAAATATATCTTTTGTATTACAATATATGACTTGATTTTTTAAGGTTTCTATATTTAATATTTGATTCATTAAAGACTGAAATAAAAAAGTGTGAAATCGATGATTTATTGTAAGTATGGTATTAAATCAACTAATATATATATACTATATTAGTACTCTAAAATTTAATTCAATTCAAATTTTACTAAGATAAGTCATCTTAATAAAATATGTTGACTTTTCTAATCAATTTATATGTTGATTGTTACAGTATATTTTCATGAAAAGTTTGTAAGTTGTAATATTTTTTAGTCTTTAATGAAGCCTCTTTTACTTGATATACGAAAATAATGTTGATTGCAGACGATTTAGAAAAATTGTTAGAAATTTTGCCTGATTTTATATGCCAGCCTTTATTAGAGCATCCTAGCAGAAAATATTTAATTGAAGTAGTGATAGATTTAGGTCGACGCCCTGAAGCTCGTTTTCCTAATGGACCTGAATATTTGTCTAGTAGAATTGTTGTATGGCAAGACTTAGATTATTGTATTAAGAGAGTAGGAAACTTTGGAGTAGATAATCGCTCAGGTATTGAGCGTACATTACATCGAATCAGTGCTATTAGAAATAGAAAAGGTAATATTATTGGTTTGACGTGTAGGGTTGGACGAGCAATTTTTGGAACGATTAGTATTATTAGAGATTTATTGGAAAAAGGTCATTCTTTGTTATTTTTAGGTAAACCTGGCGTTGGCAAAACTACCGCTATAAGAGAAGTTGCTCGTGTATTAGCAGATGAAATGGAAAAGCGTGTTGTAATTATTGACACATCTAATGAAATAGCAGGCGATGGAGATATACCTCATCCAGCTATTGGAAGAGCACGAAGAATGCAAGTTTCTCGTCCTGAACTTCAGCATCAAGTAATGATTGAAGCAGTAGAAAATCATATGCCAGAAGTCATAATTATAGATGAGATTGGTACTGAGCTAGAAGCACTAGCAGCTCGTACTATAGCTGAAAGAGGCGTTCAATTAGTTGGTACAGCTCACGGTAATTATCTAGAAAGTTTAATTAAAAATCCAACTTTATCTGATTTAATAGGTGGTATTCAGTATGTTACTTTAAGTGATGAAGAGGCAAAGCGCCGAGGATCTCAAAAAAGTATTCTAGAACGAAAAGCTATCCCAGCTTTTCAAGTTGCTATTGAAATTCATGAACGAGATAATTGGATAGTTCATGAAAAAGTAGATGAAGCTGTTGATCAAATTTTACAAGGTGCTATATTATTCATACAACGTCGTAAATTTAATAAAGATGATTCTCTTTGGATTCAGTATGAACAATCGTTATCTACGAATTTTATTGCTAATAACAGTTATAATGCAAAATTGAAAAACACTAGATCTTTAACTCATGTAAAATATCAATATAAATCACAAGGATTATCTCGTCCTCCAGAAAATAAGCAGCTTGCAAGCGATATTTTAAATATGGTAGCTAGTCAGAGTAATAATTCTAAAATCATATTACTATATGCTTATTCTATTAATAATCAACAAGTAGAAGCTACAATCCATACATTGCAATTACCTATTACTATTACTAGAAATCTTGCAGAAGCAGAAGTCATTTTAGCTTTAAGATCAACAATTAAGCAGAACACAAAATTAAGACAGTTAGCTAAATCAAGACAGATAACAATTTACACTATACAGAGTAGTACTATTCCTAATATTACTAGAGCTTTGAAGCAAATGTTAAATTCCAGTAAAATGTCTAGTTTGAGTTGGAAACAATTATGTAATAATAGAAATTATGCGGAAGTTCTTGCTTTAGCAGAAGCACGTATAGCTGTAGAAAAAATTGTAATGAACAAAAAACAGTCTGTAGAGTTATTATCTCGTGTGGCTAATATTCGTAGATTACAGCATAAACTTATTAAATTATATAATTTAAGGTCACGAAGTTTTGGAGAAGAACCTTACAGAAGTTTACGTATTTATCCAGATTAATTCAATGATGCGTTTTTTATGAATTCTGACTATAATATCATTGTTTACTATAGATACAGGTTAATATAAGAAAACTTTGAGGAATTAGTTATGTCATCAGCAGAATCAAAAGAAGATATTTTTGAAAGAGTAAGAGATATTGTTGTTCAGCAATTAGGAGTGAATAAGGAAGAAGTAAATTCTCAAACTAATTTTGCCAATGATCTAAAAGCAGATTCTTTAGACACAGTTGAATTAGTCATGGCAATTGAGGATGAATTTTCTATAGAAATATCTGATGAAGACGCAGAAAAAATTACTACTTTGGAGCAAGCTATTAATTTTATTAAAGCTACCGTAGATTAATAGTAGAAATTTTTTGATGTTTACAGTATTTCACTTTTGTACGGAGAGGGTGGGATTCGAACCCACGGAACCTTACAGTTCATCTGATTTCAAATCAGACGCAATCAACCAACTCTACCACCTCTCCTGAACACATCTAATATTATCAGACAAAAGACTATAAAAACAATAGTTATTTTTTTATAGTTTTTTGTTTTATATATCTTAGCTATTCATATGTTGCTTTACTGGTGAATTTTTTGTTGACAGGGTTATCATTTTTGCCAATAGAGTGTTCAATATTCCCTACACTTTCCCTACCAGGGTTTACTTTCTCTGGAAATACTCCATCTTTAGGATGTAAGTATTGTACTTCACCATCAGGAAATATTCTATAGATTTTAAAATCACTAATTTTGAATTTAGATCTTAATTGTGCGCTTAAAGCTAAGCATTGTTCTTTTTTAGCTAAGTAGAGCAAATTATTACCTTCTCGCATGATTGCTGCGCCACCAGTTGGCATCTCAAAAAATTGTTCTGATTGGCTGGTCCATGTAATTGCGTATTTTTCTTCAATTTCTGCTGCTCTTAACCATCCTCCTGTGCTTCCACCAAAAGTAGGTGATGGCATTTTAAAATCAATTGTGCTTGTCATCATAAAACCTTAAATAAAAAATAGCTCAATGTTATTATTACAGGTTTTATTTTTTTTCTATCAAAAAGAAATAAAGCTTCACAATATTGAAAGTGAGTTGTTGGTAGATTTTATGATGAGTAAATAAGTAAAAATTTAATACAGCATAGATTCTAGATGTTAATAAAGTTTTTATTTTGCATAATAACAATAATAATATAGAAAATTTACTTGTAATTAATTGTTTTTTATGTTGTTGGAACGATACCTATTTCTATTTTATTACGTTTTGAAGGACTTGTATGTTAGTATTTCATTACTTGTTCTGTTATAAATCTGTATGAAGTACTTAGAAGAAGTATAATCACTAGCTTATAATGATTAATGCAATTGGGTTTCTTCTTATACGTATATTGATTATAGATATTAATTATTTATTTTAAATCCTATTTTTATACGAAGTATTAATTTCATTGCTTAGTTATGAAAAATTTTCAATATTTAAAATAGACACATAATATATTTATCTATTGATTAATTAGTGTAACTCTGAAAAATTATATATAAATTGTTAATATATAATTTTCTGTAATTTGTTTTATATGATTTATGCAAAGTTTTTAAACTTATCTAACAGTGGATGATACTATAGATGACTCAATAGGTGGTAATAAATAAAGCTTTAATAAATTCCAAGCTAAGTTCATATATATTGGTAATTTACTCACTTTTTTTATTATTACATTCTTGTTCGTTTTGTCAATTTCTATAAGTAGCTTATTTTGTGTAGCACAATGGTCTAAATATTTAAAAAATTCAGGTCGATCAACATTTAGTGCTATTGGAAAGATTCGTGACGCACTTTCATTCGTTTTTTTGATTACTTGCATATCGTATTGTCTCGAATCTAGACCAATAGCTTTGTAGAAGTCAGAGCGTTGAAAGTCGTTTAAGTACATAGTAGCAAATACACTTAATAGAAAAAATCTACACCACAGTTTGGATTCTAAGTTATTTAGAAAAGAAGGTTGTGATTTTAATAAAGCTGCAAAAAAATCTCCATGACGATTTTCATCCTGACACCAATTTTCAAAAAACTTAAAAATTGGATAAATGCGGTGTTCAGGATGTTTTTCTAAATGTCTATATATTGTAATATATCTCCAATATCCAATTTTTTCTGATAGATATGTTGCATAAAAAATAAATTTAGGTGCAAAAAAAGTATACTTTCTACTTTTTGTTAGAAATCCAAGGTCTAAAGATAAATTAAAGTCACCCATTGCTTTATTCAAAAAACCTGCATGCCTAGCTTCATCTCGAGACATGAGTAAAAAACATTCAGCCATGACAGGATTGTTTTTTTGTAGTCTTCTTGACAGCTCTTTGTATAGCAAAAACCCTGAAAACTCTGCTGTACAAGATCTTTCTAAAAACTCAATAAACAGAGCTTTTGTTTTCGTATCTAAGTTATTCCAAGATTGTTCAAATTCTTCATCTCTAATAAAATGTTGCCTATTGTAATCTGCTCTAAATTCTTTCAATAGAGCTTCAAACTCCTCAATGTTTAACGAGATATCCAGCTTTGCCATCTCTTCAAAATTAGTTGTATAGAATCTTGGTGTAAGTAAAGTTTCTTTAGTTTTTGTTTGTGTTGTAGCTTGCATATTGTTATAGAAATGACAGTTCTTAAAAATATTTATAACTAAATTACTAAGTCTATACTAACCTCAAGTTTGAATTTGTTGACTTATAATTGTAAAAAATTTACATTTCTTGATTTTTTATTTTAAAATATAGGCCTTGGTTTCAGAATTATGTGTTTATTTGTTTAATAATGAAGTTATTATATTAGTAGCGAAATTTTTCATTGGCGATACTTTAAATAGTAGGAGTTCATAATTTATGTTTGATATTGTTAGTTTAGGTTGGGGATCTTTATTAGCCGTATGTACATTTTCGGTTGCTTTAGTAGTGTGGGGAAGAAATGGTTTTTAATTTAAATATAAATTACATATAACAATGGAGTTTAATTATGGGTAGTGAAATTATTACAGCTAGTATTGTCAGTTCAACATTAATACTAGTTGGTCTTGTATTAGGTTTTATGCTTTTGAAAATACAGGGTGAATAAAGCAAGTATTAATATAATTGATTTAATTATAGTAAAGAATATAGTTTTTGTATTCTTTACCATAAACATCTAAAATGTAAATATCTAAATATTGAGGTTTTATTAATGAAATTAATTTGGTATATAAATATTATTTTCACGATATTTTTGATTTTAATTAATAGTCCTAAAACTACAAGCCTAGGTGATTTTGGTAATCAAAAACAGGTATTAAATATCACTCGTGGAACTCAGAAAAAATTACAAGTCGTTACAATCGTTAACATCTGTATCTTTTTTATGTTCACAGTGTTTTTTATTTTATACTCTTCTGTATAGTAGACTGGTTATATTTTTCATACTATGCAACAAATAAAAAATTGCATTATTATAGTTTTGAACAATATTATATGTGTATTTCAAAAAAAACATGTCCTGTTCCATTTGATCAGCAGCCTTTAAATGAATATTTTTCCTTGAAAACTTCTTGGTTTTTTTCATGGTCTACTTTAGATAATCATGAATATATAAAACAAATCTTCTCTATCTTTTGTTTTTTCTTTATATTATTCATACCTTTTGTTTTGTCAATTGTTTCTAATTATAGTTTTTTTCAGATTCTAATTTTGGATACTTTTGTAGTAAATATAGTACTGATTTTAATTTTCATTAGATTATATTTAGGATGGTCTTATATTATTAAAAGATTAGTCAGCGCTATAGTCTTTTATGAAGAATCTGGTTGGTATGATGGCCAAATATGGATAAAGAGTACTGAAAGTTTAACTAAAGATCGTTTGATAGGTTTATATGAAGTGACACCTTTTATAAAAAGAATACAATCCAGTCTAATGATATTGTTATTATCAGTGATTTTAGAAAATTCATTATACTTCTTGATTAAATAGCTGGTATTATATGATCAATGTGCTGTATGCTAATATTAACGCGGGGTAGAGCAGTCTGGTAGCTCGTCGGGCTCATAACCCGAAGGCCAATGGTTCAAATCCATTCCCCGCTATAGTTATTTAATTTATTTAATTGGAATCAATAATCAAAAATTACACTTATATGTTATATTATTTCATAGAAATTTTGAATTTTATGAGAGTATTTTCATGATGCCAAATAACAATTGCATTAGAGTTGGGCAGAAAGCGCCTGACTTCTCTGCTACTGCAGTCTATGATCAAGAATTTAAGAAAATCAAGTTGTCAGACTATCTTGGCAGATACTTGATCTTATTATTTTACCCTTTGGACTTTACTTTTGTATGTCCTACAGAAATTACAGCATTTAGCGATTCTTACACAGAATTCGAAGATTTAGATACAGAAATTTTAGGTATTTCTGTTGATAGTGAATATTCTCATTTAGCTTGGTTGCAAGCAGATCGTGAATCTGGTGGTTTAGGAGATTTAAATTATCCTCTAATCTCTGATTTAACTAAAGAAATAAGTCTTTCTTATAATGTATTGACCGAGGCAGGTACTTCTCTGCGAGGTTTATTTATTATAGATAAGCAAGGTATTATTCAACATGCGCTTATAAATAATTTAGATTTTGGCCGAAGTGTAGACGAAACTTTGAGAATACTGAAAGCTATTCGGTACGTTCAAGAGCATCCGGATGAGGTTTGTCCAGCTAACTGGCAGCCCGGCAATCTTACTATAGTTAGTAAGCCAAAAGAATCAAAAGAGTATTTTCGTTCTATCTAGTAATTATTACTTTTCTTTTGATCTTTAAAATATTTAATATAATTTTCTATTATAAAGTTTTATTCTATTTATAGAAAAAGTTACGATGTAATAATCAAATATTATAAGATTATTGGTTTTAATTTCTGATAGTTTAATTTAATAATTGTAAGGTAAATAATCATGTCTACTAATTTAGCTCAGCAATTGCGAGAAGGTACAACGAAGTCTCATAGTATGGCTGAAAACGTAATCTTTGTTAAGTCTTTTCTTGGTGGAGTAGTTGATAAAAAGTCATATCGTAAGTTAGTAGCCAACTTATTCTTCGTTTATAAAGCTATTGAAGAAGAAATAGAAAAAAATAAAAATCACATAGCTATTAAGTCCATATATTTTCCAGAACTTCATCGTGAATTCAGCTTAAGTCAAGACTTAGAATATTACTATGGATCTAATTGGAAAAATCTTGTGCAACCTTCATCAGCTACTCAAGCATATATATGCAGAATTCATAATATAGGAACAAATCAGCCAGAATTATTAATAGCTCATGCATATACTCGTTATATGGGTGATCTATCTGGAGGACAAATATTGAAAAAAATAGCAAAAAATGCGATGCATTTGCCAGAAGCATTTGGTACAGCTTTCTATAATTTTGAAGAGATAGTGGATGATGAAGCTTTTAAAAAAGTTTATAGAAATGCATTAGACAATGTTCCTTTAAATAATCAACAAATAGATCAAATTATAGCTGAAGCTAATATAGCATTTAATTTAAATATGAAAATATTTCAAGAATTAAATTCTAATTTAATTAAAATAATGGTAATGTTGCTATGGAGTACATTAAATAATTTTCGAAAGAAGTTTAATTAGTTTTCTTTATACTTATGCAATTGCTTATTATATTCTAGATCTAGAAGTCTGATAAATTAATGATATTGTCTGAGGTCTATAATTTGAATAAGAAGATTAGGTATGTATGTTTTTAAATTTCAATTTTGGTTTTGAGTTGCAATTAAATACTTACAAATCTATTTTTATATAGTAAAATAAAGTCATCATACACATCACTTAATTAATATAAATTATGTATAAATTAAAAACTTCTAGATCTATCATGAAAAGATTTAAATTGACATCTAGTGGCAAGTTATTAAGACATAGAGCTTCACGTAACCATTTGTTACAAAAGAAATCGACAAAGCGAAAACAAAAATTGAGGCAGACTGTAATTGTTAGCAAAAGTGATATTTGGAATTTTAAATCTAAATTATCTTAAGTTTTAATTGATTTTTGCGTAGCTTAACTAGAATTTAATAAGTCATTCCTGCATAAATTTTATAACAAATTTTCTATTATAATAACATTCCATTATTTTTATGACGCGTGTAAAAAGAGGTAACGTTGCCCGTAAAAGGCGAAAAAAGATATTAAAGTTAGCAAAAGGTTTTAAAGGGTCTCATTCTACTTTATTTCGCACAGCTAAGCAACAGGTTTTAAAGGCATTAAGATATTCTTATGTAGGTAGAAAAAATAAAAAACGTGATTATAGACGTTTATGGATTACACGCATTAATGCTGCAGTTCATAGTTATGGAATCAATTATAGTCAATTTATTTGTGATTTAAAAAATGCTCAAATAGCCTTGAATCGTAAAATGTTAGCTCAGTTAGCTGTTATGGACAAATCAGCTTTTGAGTCAGTTATAAAATTAACACTACCATAGATTCAGATCAGTCTATAATTAATTCTATTTTATCTTGGCTTTAACTACATATGCATTAATTAATTCTATTAATTACATAGTGACTTATCAGTTGTAAACTTTTATGTGCTTTGCAATCATAGTTAGTACCTATAGCTCTAATAGAAGCTTGAATATGTTCCTGTGCTAAGTCTTTAGCTTTTTGGATGCCTTTTGTTCTCTTAATAATTTCTATAGCTTCATTAATATCCTTTTGATTCTGAAATTCTCTATTAAGTAGATGGTATAATTTTGGAGATTCTTCTAAGGCAAAAATTAAAGGAGCTGTTAAATTACCGTTTTTCAAATCAGACCCAGCTGGTTTACCAAGAGATTCATTTGACCCAATGATATCTAAAATATCGTCTATAATTTGAAAAGCTAATCCCAAATGTTTGCCGTACAAATAAAAATTATTTTGAGTATCTTTATTTGTTTTACTAATCATAGCAGCGCCTTTACAGCTAGCTGCTATTAACGATGCTGTTTTATAAAAAGATTTTTCTATATAGTCATCTATTGAAATAGTGCTATCAAAATTTGTTAACCCTTGCCTTACTTCTCCTTCAGCAAAGTCAGTAATAACTTTAGAAATAGCCTTAACTACCTCTAGATTATTCAAGTTTGCTAGATACCATGAAGATTGTGCAAATAAAAAATCTCCTGCAAGCACAGCTACTTTTGTGCTGAATTTATTGTGGACTGTTTCGATGCCTCGTCTTGTTCGGCATTCGTCTACAACATCGTCATGTACTAAACTTGCGGTATGTATGATTTCTGTAATTTCGGCTAATCTTCGGTGTTCAGGTAATATCGTATTATTTGTTATTGTTGCTTGGGCAACTAGTAAAACGATTGCTGGCCGGATTCTTTTACCTCCAGCATCAAACAGTTGTTCAGCAGCTGCGTAAAGTACTGGGTGTTTAGCTCCTACCATTCCTTTTAAATTATTGTCTAGCGTATATAAATCATTCTTGATTGTAGAGAGTATATTTAATGATGAATTCTTCATATGTGTTTAGTCCATGGCTCTATTTTAATTGAAAACAAACTATTATAACTTTATTAAAGTCTATTAATATATAATTTATAATTATTTTTATACCTGCTTAGAAATTGTACTACAATATTATTAATGGTAATAATTGCATATTTTAGTTCAGTAATTGTAGTATCAGTTACTATAGGTGACTTTTTATGTTGAATTTTTGTATTTTGTTTTGTTTATTTTTTATTAAATTTGAAATCTATAATTGCAGTTATGAATAAGAGAATAGTATTGCCTTCGACATTATTTGAAACCAGTAATCTTGGTGATGAGGTGCTTGTGTCGCTTTATAAAGATATGCTATTAGGACGCAATTTTGAAGATATGTGTGCTCAGATGTATTATCGTGGTAAAATGTTTGGGTTTGTTCATCTTTATAATGGCCAAGAAGCAGTCTCTACAGGAGTTATCAAAGCTTTAAGTGAAAGTGATTATGTTTGTAGTACTTATCGTGATCATGTTCACGCTTTAAGTAAAGGTGTTCCTGCTAATATTGTTATGGCTGAGTTATTTGGTAAAGAGACTGGATGCAGTCGTGGTCGAGGTGGTTCGATGCATATCTTTTCAGCGAAACACAACTTCCTTGGTGGTTTTGCCTTTATTGGAGAAGGTATACCTATTGCGATAGGCTCCGCTTTTCAAAGCGTTTATAGAAAACAAGTATTGCAAGATGAGAATCCTCTTCGAGTTACAGTATGTTTTTTTGGTGATGGAACTAGTAACAATGGTCAATTTTTTGAATGTTTAAATATGGCTGTTTTATGGAAATTACCTATTGTCTTTGTCGTAGAGAATAATCAATGGGCAATAGGAATGGCACATAATAGATCAACTTCTTATCCAGAAATACATAAGAAGGCTAACGCTTTTGGTTTACCTGGAGTTGAGGTAGATGGAATGGATGTTCTTGCTGTTAGAGAAGTTGCTCAGAAATCTATTAATAGAGCTCGTTCAGGAGAAGGTCCTACATTGATCGAGGCTCTAACTTATCGTTTTCGTGGACATTCATTGGCAGATCCAGATGAATTGCGTTCACAAAAAGAAAAAGAAGCATGGTTAGCGCGTGATCCAATCAAGCGTTTAAGAAATTATTTAATTAATAATAACATTGTATCCAATGACATGATTGATAGCATACATGCCAAAATTAAACAACAAATTGATGACGCAATAGATTTTGCGTTATCTAGTCCAGAACCAGAGGTTAAAGACTTAAAACGTTATTTATTTGCTGATAACGATAGTAAATTCAATTAATAAATAATGTGTAAAACAAGCAAAGTATTTATTTTTATAGTATAAAAGATTATGTCTCAAGTTTTTATGTTTGACGCTTTACGCGAAGCTACAGATGAGGAAATGCAGAAAGATGATTCTGTTTTTGTTTTAGGTGAAGACGTAGGTCATTATGGTGGTTCTTATAAAGTAACAAAAGATTTGAGTGCTAAATATGGTGATTTAAGAGTCTTAGATACACCCATTGCAGAGAATAGCTTTATGGGTATGGCAATTGGTGCAGCTATTACTGGTTTGAGGCCTATTGTTGAAGGTATGAATATGAGTTTTTTGTTGCTTGCTTTTAACCAAATCTCTAATAATGCTGGTATGCTAAGATATACCTCAGGTGGTAATTTTACAATACCTATTGTAATTCGTGGTCCTGGAGGTGTTGGTCGTCAGTTAGGAGCTGAACACTCTCAGCGTTTAGAAGCTTATTTTCAAGCAATACCTGGTTTAAAAATAGTTGCTTGTTCTACTCCTTATAATGCAAAAGGCTTATTGAAGTCTGCCATTAGAGATAATAATCCAGTGATTTTATTTGAGCATGTTCTTCTATATAATTTGAAAGAAGAATTACCTGATCATGAGTACTTTCTTCCTTTAGATAAAGCAGAGTTAGTAAGGCAAGGAAATCAAGTTACTATTGTTACATACTCTAGAATGCGTCATCATGTTATGCAAGCGACTAATCAATTGATAGAAGAAGGTTATGATCCAGAAATAATTGATTTAATTTCTTTAAAACCTATAGATATTAATACAATTAGCCGATCTTTAATGAAAACTCATAAATTGATTATTGTTGAAGAGTGTATGAAGACAGGAGGTATTGCTGCAGAAATTATTGCGCAAATTAATGATGACTATTTTGATTTGCTTGATGCACCTATTATTCGCTTATCTTCTCATGATATACCAACACCCTATAATGGTAATTTAGAAAAAGCAACTGTAATTCATCCTGATCAAATTATTCAGGCTGTTAAGGAATTAATTTATTGATCAGAGTATGACATTGTAATATTTTATATCTTAAAAACAACAAGTAAGTAAATTCATTTACTTACTTGTTGTTTCTCACTTTGTTATCTAAATATTTGACTGAAGAGTTAGTTAAAAATTAACTTCAGCGGCTTGTACTTTTTCCCATTGTTTTTTCTTGATAACTAATAAAATTTGCGTTATCGTTACTATGAAAAAGAATGCAATCATTCCTTTGATACGTGCCGGGCTTTGTAATACTATCTCTGTTTCATTTTGTCCAAATCCACCCACGTTCGGATCATTTGTAAGACTCTGGTTTGCTACTACGCTGCTTCCTTCAGATACATTTAAATTTAATCCAATGGGAATGTTTTCTGTGTATATTTCTCCATTCGATTTTTCTATATCTACATTATATCCACCTTTATCTAGAGTAGATATTTTGACTATTTTACCATTATATGAGCATACGATACTATTATTATTAGATTTATCGCCTGTAGGATATATTTGACCTCTTCCTCTATTACCCCCTACATAAATAGGATACTTTAAAAAATGAATGTTTTTATCTTTACTTGGATCGGGAGATAAAATAGGGAAGGTGATCTCTTGATTTTTATTTCCTCCTACAGGCCCTACAACCAATATATTTTCTTTTGATGTACTATATGGTTGAATATAAACATTATTAGTTTTTTCTTTTAATTCTTGAGGTATTAAATTCTTGGGTGCTAGTTTGAATCCTTCAGGGAGAATTAATACAGCACCGGTATTCAGAGAACCTTTAGCTCCATTACCTAAAATTTGTTTGCCGTTATTATCGTAAGGTATTTTAATTGTAGCTTCGAATACGCTATTAGGCAATACTGATTGAGGAGTTTCAATGTTAACAGGCTTTTGTGCTAAATGGCAGTTTGCGCAAACAATTCTACCAGTCGCTTCTCTTGGATTCTCATAGCCTTGCTGTGCATATACAGGAAAAGCTTCAACTTTTAAAAAGTTCATTGAATTGAAGCTAATGAAACTTATGCATATAATAAAAAAAATTTGGATTATTTTAATTGTTTTTTGTAAGTAACTTTGATTCATATATTTCATCATGGTAGATTTATAAATGTTAGATCTTTCTATTTATAATAACATTCTATATTTGTTATTTTTAATAAATATACCCGATTAATAAATTTTTTGTTCAAAAATAAGGTGAATTAAACATTCCCTTAAAAACGAGAATCACTTTCTAAAACTTTTTAGAAGCAAGATGCCAGCAAAGTAAAGTAATAATATAGCTGATGACATTAATATCTGAGTAATGGGATCTGTAGAAGGTGTTAAAATGGCTCCTATGATAGTTGAAGTGAAGATAGCGTATTTCCAGTACGATAACATTGTACGCGAAGACAAAATATTGAGAATGCCTAAAATAAACTGTATAACTGGGATTTGAAATGCTAGTCCTGTACTAAATAATAATAATAATATAAAGTTGAAATACTGTTCAAATGACCATATAGGTTCTACAATGTCTGATCCATAGTTAATTAATAGTTGCAGTGCAGCAGGTGCTAAAACTTGATAAGAGAACAATATACCTAAAAAAAATAGTATAATGGATGATAAAAAAAGAGGTATAACAATAGATGCCTCTTTTTTTGTGAGTCCTGGTAAAATAAAAATAAGTATTTGATAAATAGTGAATGGGCTACTTGTTAAAATACCTGTATATATTGCTATTTTAATAGATGCAAAAAGATATTCACCCGGTGCGAGCTGTAGAAATTTAACTCCAATAGCTGGCTTTTGCAGTAAAAATGAGATGTTTTTAATATATAAAAAGCACACTCCTGTAGTAATAAAGAAAATTATAAAAGCAATAAAAAACCTTTGTCTAAGTTCTTCTAAATGTTCAAAAATAGACATTTCTCCTTGATTGTTTAGCTGTTTTTTCATGATTAAATTTTAATTTGTGAAAAATTTTTTATAAGCACAAATATCGGTAAACTTCGTAGTCTATTTTACGTGTTTATAAAGTATATTATAATAATTTAATAAATAAAAGATAAAAAACGCCCTTGTTTTATTAAGTATTACAAAATTTATCTTTATTCAAGGTAGTTTTATTTTTCTATATACTATAAAAGTAAAGATTAGTAAGTGATAATTAATATGTACTAGAATTTTAGCAATAGGTAAGTCACTGTAATTTAGTTACACTTTTATATAGATCTATAAAAAGCTAATACAAATTTAATGTAACGGTAAGGAGAAAAATATATGATTGTTAAGGCGAGTAGTGGAAGTCCACTGGCACGACCCCAGCTTTACCGCACAGCACCCATTTCAGCTATTGCACAAGCAGAACAGCAAGATAGATTTTTGCAGTTAGGTGAGTTAAATGAACTAGTAGCATTTTTAAGTTCAGGTAACAAGCGTTTGGAAGTTGCTGATGCGTTAACAAAAAATGCTAATATCTTAGTTGCTAGAGCAGCAGATAAAATTTTTGTTGGAGGTTCAGCTATTTCTTATTTAGAAAGACCACAAGCTTCTTTTTTGTTATCTGATTCATCTAAAAATGGTATGAGCCTTGAACAATTATCCGGCAATACACAAAGTAGCTTATTTGATGGTGTATCTTCTGTTTTTAGTTCAAATGATTCATTGCCACCAGGTTTTAAGCCTATTAGTGTAGTTCGTTATGGTTCTACAAGAATGAAAAAATCTTTACGTGACTTGGATTGGTTTTTAAGATATTTAACCTATGCTATTGTTGCAGGGGATCCTAATATACTCTCTGTTAATATTCGTGGTTTACGTGAGTTAATTGATAATGCTTGTTCTAGCGCTGCAGCTATAGTGGCATTAAGAGAGATGCGTAAAATAGCATTGAGTATTTTTGACAAAGATATAGAAAGCCAAAAACTTGTTCAAGATTATTTTAATATAGTAATTAAAGAATTTGAAGCACCATCTTTAACAGATAAATTACGTCGTAGAACATCAAATGATTTGCAGGGTTTGCGTCTACCTCAAATATATGCTCAAGCTGGTGTATCTAAGCAGAGATTTGTAATGAAAACCAGTTTATCTGCAGAAGAAAAAAATGTTGTCATTAAAGCATGCTATAGACATGTTTTTGAAAGAGATATCGCTAAAGCATATAGTTTAGAATTTACTGATTTAGAATCGCAAGTAAAAAACGGTATCTTATCTATTAAAGAATTTATTCGTTCCCTTGGTAAATCTTCTATATATAGAAAGCAGTTTTTTGAACCATTTGTCAATAGTAGAGTAGTGGAACTAGCTTTTAGACATTTTCTTGGTAGAGGTTTAAGTTCTTTAGAAGAATTCCAGAAATATTTTTCTATTCTTTCTAAGCGTGGTTTGGATGGTTTAATTGATAGTATTTTAAATTCTACAGAGTACGCAGATTATTTTAGTGAGGAAACAGTACCATATTTACGTGGATTAGGAGAAGAAGCACAAGAATCTCGTAATTGGGGTGCTCAAATAGATTTGTTAAAATATAGTACACCTTTTAGAAAGATTCCTCAATTTGTTACGTTATTTAGCGATTATAAAACAAATTTGCCTGATCAACATCCTTATGGGTTAAGTAATGATCCATTATCTATACAATTTGGAGCTATTTTTCCAAAAAATTCTGTTAACCTTCGTAAAAAATCGGCTCCTTTTGGTAAGGATACCCGAAGAATTTTACCAAGACGTGGGCCTGGTATATATAGCCAAATCAGTAGCCCTAATTTGCGTTCTATAACTGTTAGTTCGTTAGGCCCTAAAGTATTTAAATTAAATCTTGTTCCAGACAAAACAATTGTCTCGAGTGATAATTCAGGAATAGAAATTAATTTAAATAAAGTAATTAATGCTATTTACTTAAGAGTGTTTGGTAGATTTGTTTATAAAGAAGAATTATTGACTATTAAAAAAATAGAAGGCCAGTTTAGAGATCGTCAAATATCAGTGCGTAATTTTGTTAGAGAATTAGCTAAATCATATATTTTTAGATCATTATATTGGCAACCTTTTTATATTTGTAAAGCTATTGAATATATACATAATCGTCTTCTTGGTAGACCTACTTATGGCCGACAAGAAATAAATCAGTATTTTGAAATAGTTTATAAGCAAGGATACTATAAGATGATCGATATTATAATTGATAGTTTAGAATATACAGAATCTTTTGGAGATAATATAGTGCCTTATGAAAGATATTTAACTCCAGCAAGTCTTGCTTCTAGAAATTTAAGACCAGGCATTAAGCAAGCAAGATTACAAATGTTTTCTATGAATAAGCTGGACAAGGTTAATCGATTTGTAGATTTAGGATCAATTAAAGAAATATCTACTCAAACCAGTATTAATAAAAAAATACGACAAGGTGTCACTGCGAAAAGAGAACAAAATGTTATTTTTATGGTAGATGCTTCTACAAGTAAGTCTCGTTTATCTCAAGTATTAAGAGCTATTTACAGACAATTATTTGAAAGAGATCTTAATTCTTTTTGTGTAGGTGATGAATTTTTTAATTTAGAAAAAGCTTTTATAGCTAAGGAAATAAGTGTTCAGCAATTTGTAGAGACATTAGGAGGTTCATCATTATATCGTAGAGAGTTTTATCAGCCATATCCAAATACAAAAGTGATTGAATTAGGTACAAAACATTTCCTTGGTAGAGCACCTAATAACCAAGCAGAAATTCGGTATTATAATCAGATATTAGCTTCACAAGGATTGGTGTATTTTGTATCTACTTTAGTCAATAGTGCTGAGTATAATACAGTATTCGGATCGAATACAGTTCCGTATCGTCGTTTTCCGACATTGCCTGCAGCTAATTTTCCAAATACTGAAAAATTATATAATACTTTGACTAAGCAAAATGAAAATATAGTGGTTCCTAGTTTTAATACTATATTAGGTAGTCAATAGGAACAGATTCTTTCTTTTGGCAATCTTTCTTGCTTGAGTACTTTTCTAGAAAAAATATTTTATACCTATATTATAAGTATTGATAGTAATATAGTTATTGTTATCAATAAATTATAAAGTATTATTATGTCTTTAGGTGTAGTGAATTGGCACTTAAAATAAACTTTTTTAGGAGTTTTATTAATGAGTATTGTTACCAAATCAATTGTTAATGCAGACGCAGAAGCTAGATATTTAAGCCCAGGAGAATTAGATCGCATCAAAAGCTTTGTTCTATCTGGACAAAGAAGATTGAGAATAGCTCAGATATTGACAGATAATCGTGAACTTGTCGTAAAGCAGGGTGGACAGCAACTTTTTCAAAAACGTCCTGACGTTGTTTCGCCTGGTGGAAATGCTTATGGTGAAGAAATGACTGCAACTTGTTTACGTGATTTAGATTACTATTTAAGGTTAGTTACTTACGGAATAGTAGCAGGTGACGTGACACCTATAGAAGAAATAGGTCTAGTAGGTGTTAAAGAAATGTATAATTCATTGGGAACTCCAATATCAGGTGTTGCAGAAGGTGTACGATCTATGAAAAGTATAGCCTGTTCTCTATTATCAGGGGAAGACTCAGCGGAAGCTGGTTTCTACTTTGATTATACTTTAGGTGCAATGCAATAAATTTGAGTCAATGTCCGTAATAATATCAATATTAAATTAAAGGAAAGATAATAAGATGCAAGACGCTATTACTTCTGTTATTAATACAGCTGATGTGCAAGGAAAATATTTAGATGATAATTCACTAGAAAAACTTAGAGGCTATTTTCAAACAGGTGAATTAAGAGTTCGCGCAGCTGCTACAATTGCAGCAAATGCAGCAACTATTATTAGAGAATCTGTAGCTAAAGCTTTGTTATATTCTGACATTACAAGACCCGGTGGCAATATGTATACAACAAGAAGATATGCTGCATGTATTCGTGATTTGGATTATTATTTAAGATATGCTACTTACGGTATGCTAGCAGGAGATCCTTCTATATTAGATGAACGTGTGTTAAATGGATTGAAAGAAACCTATAATTCTTTAGGTGTACCTATGGGTGCTACGATCCAAGCAATACAGGCTATGAAAGAAGTTACTTCAGGTTTAGTTGGTCCTGATGCAGGTCAAGAAATGGGTTTGTATTTTGATTATACTTGTTCTGGTTTAAGTTAATTTATAGTATAAAATATTATTAAAAATTTGTATGAAAAAAGAGTTTAATTAAACTCTTTTTTCATACAAATTTTTAATACTAGCTATTTACAACTATTGCTGCCTGAACTCTTGCTCTCGCTTTGCGCAAGTTTTGTGTAGCTTCTATTTTGTCTTTATTGGTTCTTGCTTCATTTAGTTCTGCTGTTGCTTTATCTAAATTGTTTTGTGCAATATTTATATCTATTTCTGAAACTGTCTCAGCGCCATTAACTAGTATTGTAATACTATCATTTTTTATTTCAGCGAAGCCACCCAGAAGTATAATGGGTTGCCATTCCTTGTCGATGCGTACACGCATTACACCGATATCTAAAGCAGTCAACAAAGGGATATGTCCTTTTAGAATTCCTAATTGCCCTGTGCTGCTTGGTAAAATAACTTCTTCAGCATTAGCATCCCATACGGTTTTATCGGGTGCAATGACACGAATATTTAATGTCATAATATTAGTAGTATTTATTTTAATGTTTCAGCTTTACTAATGGCTTCTTCAATATCACCTACTAAGTAGAAAGCTTGTTCAGGCATGTCATCTAATTCACCTTTTAGTATCATTTGGAAACCTTTTATAGATTTTTCTAAAGAGACATATTTTCCAGGTGAGCCAGTAAATACTTCAGCAACAAAGAAAGGTTGAGATAAGAAACGTTCAATTTTTCGTGCTCTTGCAACAGTTAAACGATCTTCTTCAGATAACTCATCTAATCCTAGTATGGCAATGATGTCTTGTAATTCTTTATATCTTTGTAGTGTTGATTTAATTTGTTGTGCAGTTGTATAATGTTCTACACCTACAATATCTGGCTGTAGCATTGTTGAAGTAGATCCTAGAGGATCTACAGCTGGATATATACCCTTTGCTGCTAAGCCTCTGGATAAAACAGTTGTTGCATCTAGATGTGCAAATGTAGTTGCAGGTGCAGGATCAGTTAAATCGTCAGCAGGTACATAAACAGCCTGAATAGAAGTAATAGAACCATCAGTAGTTGATGTTATCCTTTCTTGCAAAGCCCCCATTTCCGTAGCTAATGTAGGTTGGTATCCAACTGCAGATGGCATACGTCCTAATAATGCAGAAACTTCAGATCCTGCTTGAACAAACCTAAATATATTATCAATAAATAGTAATACATCTTGTTTGTTGATATCTCTAAAATATTCTGCCATGGTTAATGCAGTTAAGCCAACACGCATTCTTGCTCCGGGAGGTTCATTCATTTGTCCATATACTAGAGCTACTTTGGAATCTGTTAATTTATCTGCATTTATTACTTTTGATTCTTTCATCTCTTCGTACAAATCATTACCTTCGCGAGTTCTTTCACCTACACCACCAAAAACTGATACGCCGCCATGAGCTTTAGCTATATTATTAATTAGCTCCATAATTAATACTGTTTTGCCAACACCTGCACCACCAAAAAGACCTATTTTGCCACCTTTTCTATAAGGGGCAAGTAAGTCTACTACCTTAATACCTGTTTCAAAGATAGAAGGTTTAGTTTCTAGTTGTGTAAATGAAGGAGCTGATCTGTGTATAGGAAGTGAATCAGATGATGATACAATTCCTAGATTATCTACGGGTTCGCCAAGAACATTAAATATTCTCCCTAAAGTAGGTATGCCGACTGGTACAGTTATAGCAGCTCCTGTATCTGTTACTTCTATACCTCTCTTTAGTCCTTCAGTAGAACTCATGGCAACTGCTCTAACTCTATTATCTCCTAATAATTGCTGTACTTCACATGTAATTATATTGTCAGGTCCTTCAACTTTTAAAGCATTAAATACTTTTGGCAATTGTCCGTTAGGAAATTCTATATCTAGTACAGGACCGATAATTTGTGTTACTAATCCTTTTTTTGTTGTTGTTACCATGTTTATTACTGCATGTTTTGAATTAAAAAATGTCAATTAACAAAGTTTCTTGATATACATACTATGGCTAATATTTATGTTCTAGTTTAGATTTACAATTACTTGTAAAGTAGATTTATATGTTATCATAGTATAATTGTAAAACAAAAATACTCTTTTTCTACAAAATATTTATTTAATTTTATTAGCTTTTGTTCTAAAATTTATTAATATAATGTCTTTTGTTTTATGAATTATTATTTAATCTTCCTGTGGTCTTAAGCCAGTTTTGTGCTTCAATATAGTTATTAGGTGCTAAATATATAGCTTGTTTCCAGTATTCTGCTGCTTTATCAAACATAGATTTAGATACGTTTAAGTTATTTTTATCAGTAGCTTTTAAGCCTTGGTAATGGTAAATGACAGCAATATTATTTAGTGCTTGTGGTAATTTCTGGTTTAATTCTAAAGCTTGATGATAATATTCGAGAGCTTTAATGTGTTCACCATTACTTGCATAAATTAGGCCAATATTGTAAAGTATATACGATCTATCATAAGGATCTTCTTCTAAAGCTAATGCTTCATAGTAATTTTCTAAAGCTTCTGCATATTCGCCTTCTGATTGAGCTGACATTCCATCTCTATAGTAGCAAAACGCTTGTTTTTCTTCCTTACTCGTAGGTAATACTTTTAAAATAATGTCAGCAAGTATAGTGAAAGTTTTGTCAATAAAATTGTCGTTTTTTTGTAAGCGCGGCATAATATTTTTTAATTGTTAATAAAAATTAATTTTGTATTTATTATAATCATTGATTTATATAATTATCATCTTAAAGACTTATAGCTAAGCTCTGTATTATGAATCAGTAAATCATATTTTATTTTAACTAGATATATAGTATATGGTAAACAATAAATTTCTATCTCAAAAATATAAGCACAATATGTATCCTCCTAGTATAGATTATATAATGTGTCTTTCTATGAGTAATAAAGAAGAACTGTTAGTTTTAAAAAATCCTAAAATTATTTACGTGCTTTCAAAAGTAAATAAAATCGGACGTCAGCAATCTATCGATGTTACAGATGCTATACCTAATGTAGACCAACAGAAGTTATCTGTTGGTAGCAAGTTTGATAAAAGAAATAAAGTATCTATAAAACAGGAAGATAGCATTGAAAATCGTAAAAATAAAGTAAAGTTCAAGAAAAAGTCGAGAAATAAAATTGCTATTAATAAAAATGATTTGCTGCTTGTCAAAAATGGGAATGAAGTCTTAAATGAAGATTCTTTGGATATTGCTATTATTAAGCAACCAAGAAATACTAAACATCGAAAAAAACATAAATTAAAACAAAATGAGTTTGAGTATACTTTACAAGATTCTGAAAATCGTAATGTAGATAATAAGATTGACAAAAATATTACTATTGAGAGTCCTTTAAGCATAAAGGAATTAGCAATCAAGTTGAATATACCAGAAGCAGAAATCATTACTTGGTTATTTTTAAAAGGTATTTCTGTGACGATCAATCAAGTTATAGATATTACTATGGCTACTGAAATAGCTATCAACTATCATTTTAATGTATTAAATACAGTTTCTTCTACTGATTTTACTTATGTAAAGCCTTACGACGAAGGTATTTATATTAAGGCTACTAAAAGGCCGCCGGTAATAACTATATTAGGCCATGTGGATCATGGTAAAACAACTTTACTTGATGCGATTCGAAGCAGTGATTTAGTAAAGCAGGAAGTAGGTGGTATTACCCAAGCTATTGCTGGTTATGAAGTGAATTGGTCATATAATTCTTCAACTGAAAAATTAATATTTTTAGATACACCAGGCCATGAAGCTTTTTCTAGTATGAGATTGCGAGGAGCTCAAGTTACAGATATTGTTTTATTAGTAGTTGCAGCTGATGATGGGCTGAAACCTCAAACGATTGAATCTATTAAGTATATTAAGAGTCATGACCTACCTTGCATTGTTGCTATAAATAAAATAGACAAAAATGGTACTAATGTTTTTAAAGTCAAAGAAGAGTTAGCTCAGCATAATATTCTTGGTGAAGATTGGGGAGGCGATATACCTATTATAGAAATAAGTGCTCTATTAGGTAAAAATATAGATATACTTCTATCTAATATTTGTTTATTATCAGAATTACAAGAGTTGAAAGCAAATCCTTTTCAATTAGCTCAAGGTACAATCTTGGAAGCACATTTAGATAAAAATAAAGGACCTGTTGCTAATATTATTGTGCAAAATGGTACTTTGAAAGTTGGAAATATAATTATATCTCACAATGTATATGGTAAAGTAAAAGCGATTATTAATAGTCTAAATGTAAAGGTTGACCATGCGGAGCCTTCTTCCATTGTTGAATTATGGGGATTCTCTAATGTTCCTCAAGCAGGAGTAGCTTTTAGTGTTGTAAATACTGAAAAAGAGGCTAAGCAGTTAATTAATAAGAATAGAAAAACAAATGATAATTATAGTATATATAAGTCATTAAATTCTCGGGTCACTTTAGATACTTATAATAAGATGGCTAATCTTCAACAGTTGAATTTAATTATTAAAGCAGATACACAGGGCTCTATTGAAGCTATTATCAATGCTTTTTCTCAAATTTCTCAAGAGAAAGTACAAATCAATATTATTTCAGCTAGCTCAGGAAATATTTCTGGTACAGATATTGATTTAGCCATGACTAGCAATTCATTAATGATAGCATTTAATTCTAGTATTCCACTTCAACTTGTAAGTACTGCTGAAAAATTAAATATTGTACTTCGCAGTTTTTCTATAATCTATGACTTACTAGACTATATTAAGTCATACATGCTTGATTTAATAGAACCTGAATACGAAAAACAGCTTATAGGAACAGCTATTGTCCAAACGGTATTTGATATTAATAAAGGTGCTGTTGCTGGTTGTTTAGTAAGTATGGGTAAATTAAAGCAAGACGCAGCAATTAGCGTTTATAGGCAGAATCAAATAGTTTATGATGGTTTTTTGAATTCTTTGAAGCGTATCAAGGATAGTGTTACGGAAGTTAGTGCAAATAATGAATGTGGTGTTATGTGTAATGACTATCATTTGTGGCAAAAACAAGACGTTATAAAGGCTTATGATTTAAAACAGAAAAATAAAGTTTTATAATTTTGTTAAAGGTGAAAAATGTTCTTTGTCGTTTTTCGCCTTTTTATTTTATAAAAGATTGTGCCTCAGTCTTTATTTAAAAAAGGCAATAGTGCAAGGATACGAGCTCTTTTAATATATTTTGTCACTTGTTTTTGTTGTTTTGAAGTTAAGCCTGTAAGACGTCTAGATAGAATTTTGCCTTGGTCATTAATAAATTTTCTTAGTAAATCAATATCCTTATAATCTAGGTTTTCATCTGGTTTAATTGGAGAGAATTTCTTATTGTATACAACCATATAATTTTAAAAAGTTAATTTATATTGTAAGATTATTTAATCTCTTTAAATTGTCTATGACAATTGCAATTAGGACAAAATTTGTTTAACTCTAAACGACTAGGTGTATTGCGTTTATTTTTTGAAGTAGTGTATCGAAAAATACCGGTTCTTCTTTTTTGTGTATTTTGTAAGTTTCTACATTCACACTCTAATGTAATTATTATACGTTTTTCTTTACTTTTAGCCATTGTATTAATTTTTGCTATGCATTGATGTTCAATAAATATATTATCTCATGTTTATATATCTATGATCAAGTGTTAGCTTTTGATATGATGAATGATGATTGGAATTTACAAATTGAAATACAAAAATTCCAATCATCATTTATGATATCAAAATTATTCTTGTCAGTTTTATTTATACTTTTACTACTGTATTTAGCATAACTACTATAAACTTTGGAATGAAAGATGTATTGTGTGATGCGATTAATGGTTTCATTTAAGTATTTTACATGTAAAGGTTTACTAAAATCATAAATAAGTGGTCTGTCCTCTTGTTTTTCATTTATCATGATATTATATTTTGATTTTGACAATTAGAAAAAAATATTTCTGAATACTAGTACTGAAGATATTTACACTATCTTCAGTACTAGTATTATTTTTACATTTAATTTGTGAACTAAGATGAGTTATTTTTGTTTAACTTCACTTCTGAAGTGAGGATGAAAACCAACAAAAAATCAACTCATTCTTCGTTTTTTCTTTGTTTATGACACACTTTCTATACACTATAATATATTATATGTAGGCGTATAGCTTAAATTATAGGTACAATTTTCAAAAAGCGTGAAAAAAAAAGGAAGGGTTTTTTAAAAAAAAAATCTTTATTGTGGATAGTTAATTATTAGTCTGCATTTCATATTCTATTTTTCTTATCATACGACTTAAAGAGCTCGTACTAAGCCTTGTTTTTCTTTTTGCTTTTATTGATTCAGTCGAAACCCCCATTTCCATTAAACGTATGCTCAGCTGGTTTAATGATTCTTTCTTTTTGCTGATTTGTTTCAATCTTATGTAATTTATGAGCTCATTTTTCAGTAAAGTATTTGTTGACCAATTGTCTTCCTGGCGATTATTACTATTCATTCTATTTGATAAAAAATTGACGATATTTAATAATTCTTCTGTAGAAGCGTTTTTAAGTTTTTCTTTAAGGATTTCCGTGTGTGCGCTATCTAGATGTACCCATAAAGAACTGATGTGATTGTATCCCAATTCTTTTTTTCTTTGAATAAATCTTTGTTTTCTAGCCTAATTTTGAGCTTTTATTTTTATATATTTATTCTCTATCTCTAGATGAATATGATTTTGGGTGTTCATTGAACTTGGGGATGGCTATAATAGATATAAGACACTCTTTCATCTAATAAGCGTTCAATGAACGCTTATTAGATAAAGAAGAGCTGCTAAGTAAAAGTTATCAAGTGATATGGTCGATACTTACTCAATGTATTGATTTATAATCTGCTTCATTTCATCCTCAGAAAGCCTTTTCAGAACTTCCTTGAGTGCATACATTATAGATTTATCACATAATAACCAAACTCTCAGCTCTACATATCCTTGATTTATTTTAGATGCCAGATATTTCCTTTGTCTTTTCCTCTGTTGTGCTGTTAATCTATCTAAATATTCCACTGCTTCCATCTTTTTTCTCAGTAGTTTTTAGCACATATATAACTTACATCTTCTAACTTTGATAAAATTAATAATATTTGTAGAATTCTTAAAGGATAATTGAAAATTAAAATCTTGAAATAGTTCTTGATTATTGTAAAAAAAATGACATAATTTTCTTAGTAATTGCCTTCTTTTGCGATTATCCATACTACTGTGCGGGGGACTTCTAAATAATTTATTTACCAAATCATCTACAGTAAATTCAGTGAAAAAGCGAGATACCTTAACATTTAGGCAAAAGTAAAAATATAGATGACGTAATTGATTATTTGGTAGTAAGCTAAGAGAGTGCCAATTAATTAAAGAATAGTATTGATCAGATTGAAAAATTTTAAACAAAGGCACACTAAGATAAATTTTTAGCTGAATCAAACATTTAGTTCGAATCTTCTTGAAAGATAATAAATTACCAGTAAATGAGTAGGATGAATCAGATGTAATGTTATCGTTTGAATATCTTTCATATTTTTGACTCTTGTAATTTTTATGCATGTCAATATGAATTCTACTTAACTTACCTAGAGAAGCCAAAATCCTATTGCCTGTACTACCGCAATTACGATATTGGGATAATTTAATTAATGATGGCAAATCAGTATCAAATATATAGAAGTCTTCTTCAAAGAAATCCATAAGAGATATTTCCTCATATGTAAAATTATCATAATGTTTTTTATATTCTTTCAGAACACATAAAAAAATATACAAACCAAAACTATTCAGGGAATCTCCTGACATCTGAACTTTTAATATATTTTTTGAATTAGTAGAATTTTCATAAATTATAGGATCATGAATAATCGTGCGATTATTTTTATCGAAAAAGAAAGGAGAGAATAAATGGCACACTTTAATAATATTGTTTTTATTAATAGATTTAACACTAGGTTTACCTTCTTCTTCAATTGCATTGTAAACCTCTGTATTTGAACTTAGAGACCCCATGAGACAATCTTTTACGCAAAGATTAATTACTTTGCTAATTAATTGTAAGTTTTAGATACTTTGGATCACTATCGAATTTTTTTTGATATCTATTTTCTATTGTATATCCATACTATAAATGATATAATAAATTCTGTAATTGATTATAAGTTTATAAACTTTTAACTTTGTGATATGCCTAAAAATTTATCTGCTCTCAAAAAAACACAAATTTCTTTAAGAAACCGTGCTAGAAATAAAATATATAAATCAGCAATAAAAACTCTTACAAAAAAATACATTATCAGTCTGAAGCAATCAAAAGATATGGGTGTTTATAAAAGTAATTTAGCTGCTGTTTATCAAAAGATTGATAAAGCTACCAAGAGAGGCATAATACATAAAAATACAGCAGCTCGAAAAAAGTCTTTACTAGCGAAACTTATGAAAATAAATTTAACAACCTAGTTATCTTGTTATTAGATTTAATGTGTAAGTATAGACTGTTTTAGCAGTCTGTCAATAATTAAAAATTAGTATATATATCTTCTACAACTCAAACTTTAATTACGTATATTGAACAAGCTTATTATATTGCCACAACTAAAGTGTCTTCATTTTAGAGTGTATTCTTATTATGATATGAATTTTATAATTTAGTTTTGGAGCTTTTAATGTCACAAGATATAGTTTCAGAGTCTATATTTCCAGATCTTGCTGAAATTCAAAGAGAAAGTTTTAAAGCATTTTTGTATAGCGGCTTAGGCGAAGTACTAAACTCTTTTCCTATAATTACAGATCCGACAGGTAAATTAGAATTACAGTTTTTTGGTAAAGATTACAAGCTTAAATTTCCACGCTATAGTGTTCGAAAAGCTAAAACAAGAGATAAAACATATAGCGTACAAATATACATACCATCAAAACTTACTAGACGAGATACTGAATTACTAAAGACCAATAAAAATATTGATAGAATAGATAAGCTAGATGTATATGATGAAGATAAAAATAAAAAATATAAAAAGAGGCTAGTTTTCATAGGTGATTTGCCTCTGATGACTAATAGAGGGACTTTTGTAATATCCGGTACTGAAAGAATTATTATAAATCAAATAGTAAGAAGTCCCGGAATTTATTATAAACAAGAGCTAGATAAGAATGACAAACAAATATATAGTTCTAGTCTTATTTCTAATCGTGGTTCATGGCTAAAATTTGAAATTGATTCTAAAAATCAAATCTGGGTTAGGATTGATAAAAATCATAAAGTAAATGCATATATTTTTTTGCGAGCAATTGGTTTAAGTAATGAAGATATTAAGAAAAATCTAACTAAATATTCTTTTTTGATCACATCATCTTCTCTATATGAAAAAAAAGAATTGGATAGAGAAATAGGAAAATCTTCGGTAGAACAGGTGACAGATGAAGAAGCGTTACTGATCGTATACGGTAAATTGCGTCCTAATGAACCTGCTACAGTTGCAGTTGCCAAACAAATGCTCTATGCTCGTTTTTTTGATCCTAAAAGATATGATTTAGGAGAAGTAGGACGTCATAAAGTTAATAAAAAATTAAATCTCAAACTACCAAAAAATTTTAGAGTATTGTCTCCTCAGGATATTTTAGCTGCTATTGATTATTTAATTAATATAAAAGAACAGAATATAGGGACGTTTGATGATATAGACCATTTAGGCAATCGTAGAGTTCGTTCAGTTGGTGAATTATTACAAAATCAAATTCGATTAGGACTAAACCGATTAGAAAGAATTATTCGTGAGCGTATGATAATTTGTGATTTGGATTCATTAAGTTTATCTAATTTAGTAAATCCTAAACCATTGATAGCTTCGTTGAGAGAATTTTTTAGTTCAAGCCAATTATCTCAATTTATGGATCAAACAAATCCTTTATCTGAATTGACGCATAAGCGTAGAATTAGTGCCTTAGGCCCCGGAGGTTTGAATAAAGATCGTGCTGGCTTTGCTGTGAGAGATTTGCATCCAAGTCATTATGGTCGTATCTGTCCTATAGAAACTCCAGAAGGTCCTAATGCAGGCTTGATAGGCTCCTTAAGTGTATATGCGAGAGTAAATAAATATGGCTTTATTGAAACTCCATGTTACAGAGTGAGTAACCGTAAAGTCTTAAATCATTTAGCTCCGGTTTATATTACGGCAGATGAGGAAGATATGCTTATGATAGCTCCAGCAGACATTTCTATAACTGATGAAAATTTTATTAAAGGGGATATTATTCCTGCAAGGTACAGGCAAGAATTTATAACGACTACAAGTGACCAAATAGATTATATAGCCGTTTCTCCCATTCAAGTAATATCTGCTGCTACATCTTTAATCCCTTTTTTAGAGCACGATGATGCTAATAGAGCATTGATGGGCTCTAATATGCAGCGACAAGCTGTTCCATTATTATATCCAGAAAAAGCTGTCGTTGGCACAGGACTAGAAGCTAAAATTGCTAAGGATGCTGGCATGGTTATTACAAGCAGAACATCTGGAGTAGTGAGTTATGTCTCTGGTACTAAAATAGGTATACAAGATTTAGGTGGTTGTACAGTTCATTATAGACTAAGAAAATATTACCGTTCTAATCAGGATACCTGTATTAATCAGCGGCCTATAGTATGGCCAGGAGAAAAAATTGTTATTGGTCAGACTATTGCAGATGGTGCTTCTACAGATGGTGGTGAAATAGCTTTAGGGCGCAATATTCTTGTAGCTTATATGCCATGGGAAGGCTATAATTATGAAGATGCTTTATTAATTAGTGAACGTTTGGTTTATGAAGACTTATATACTTCAATTCATATTGAACGATATGAATTAGAATCTCGCCAAACTAAGCTAGGGCCAGAACAAATTACAAGAGATATACCAAATGTCAGTGAGTCTTCTACTGGCTTATTAGATAAAAATGGAATTATTTCTGTAGGTTCTTGGGTTGATGCAGGTGATATCTTAGTCGGTAAAGTAACACCAAAAGGAGAATCTGATCAGTTGCCTGAAGGTAAACTATTAAGAGCTATATTTGGTGAAAAAGCTAGGGATGTAAGAGATACGTCACTTAAACTTCCTAATGCTGCTAAAGGTCGGGTAGTCAATGTTAAGGTATTCAAAAGGCAAAAAGGAGATGAATTGCCTCCTGGGACCAATGCAATTATACGCGTATATGTTGCGCAAAAAAGGAAAATTCAAGTGGGTGATAAAATGGCAGGCCGCCATGGGAATAAAGGTATTATCTCAAGAATATTACCCCAACAAGATATGCCATTTTTACCAGATGGTACAGCAGTTGATATAATTTTAAATCCATTGGGAGTTCCATCTAGAATGAATGTTGGCCAATTGTTTGAAGGTTTGCTAGGTTTGGCAGGTTCATATATAGGCAAAAGATTCAAGATTTTACCTTTTGATGAAATGTATGGCGCTGAGGCCTCAAGAGCATTAGTTAATAATAAGCTTAAACAAGCAAGTATAATTAGTAAAAACGAGTGGCTTTTTAATCCCTTGCATCCAGGCAAAGTTACTCTCTTTGATGGTAGAACTGGAGAAGCGTTTGATAATCCAATTACAGTGGGTAAAGCTTATGTATTAAAATTAGTGCATTTAGTAGATGATAAAATTCATGCTAGATCAACAGGACCATATTCATTAGTTACGCAGCAACCTTTAGGGGGTCGTGCTCAGCATGGTGGTCAAAGGCTAGGAGAAATGGAAGTATGGGCCCTGGAAGCCTTTGGAGCGGCCTATACCTTGCAAGAATTATTGACAGTGAAATCAGATGATATGCAAGGAAGAAATGAAGCTTTGAATGCCATAGTTAAGGGTAAGCCTATACCTAAGCCAGGTACACCTGAATCTTTTAAGGTATTAATGAGAGAATTACAATCATTAGGTCTTGATATAGCTGTTCATAAAGTTGAATTATTTGAAAATGGAAAAAAACAAGGGATGGAAGTAGATTTAATGTCTGATATACAACAATCAAATTCAAATATCAATAATAAGTTTGATCCACTAGACATTTATTCTAATCTTGATATGACTAAAGAATAATAAATATTTTTTATACTTTTTAATTCATTTAATAATATATAGTTCTATGAGCAAGTTTGAACGTCATTTTGATTATGTAAAAATAAGTCTCGCTTCTCCAAATAAAATAAGAAGTTGGGGTGAAAGAACATTGCCTAATGGACAAGTGGTTGGTGAAGTGACAAAACCAGAAACAATCAATTATAGAACTTTAAAGCCTGAAATGGATGGTCTATTCTGTGAGCGTATTTTCGGTCCTGTGAAAGATTGGGAGTGTCATTGTGGTAAATATAAAAGGTTTAGATATAAAGGTGTTGTATGTGAAAGGTGCGGTGTTGAAGTTACGGAATCTAAAGTTAGAAGACATCGTATGGCTTATATTGAGTTAGCAGCTCCAGTAACTCATGTGTGGTATTTAAAAGGAAGTACCAGTTATATTGCCTTAGCTCTAGATTTGACTGTTAAAGAAATTGAAAAAATAGTTTATTTTCATTCATATGTCGTTGTTAATCCTGGAGATTATAATGATTTACACTATAAACAATTATTAGAAGGATATGAGTGGAGAGCTTTAGAAGATAAGCTTTATCCACAATCTTCTAATCTTTTTGGGATTGAAGTTGGAATAGGTGCAGAAGCTATTTATGTACTTCTAAAGAATCTTGATTTACTGGCCACAGTAGAGATTTTACGAGAAGAAGCTTTGAAACCTCCTAAAATTTCTAAAAATCCGTCTCCTAAATTTAATAAAAAAATGAAGCGATTACGTTTATTAGAAAATTTTATATCTACAGGTGCTGATCCTGCATGGATGGTATTTTCAGTAATTCCTGTAATACCACCTGATCTTAGACCTATGGTACAGCTAGATGGCGGCAGATTTGCTACAGCTGATTTAAATGAATTTTATCGTCGAATTATTAATCGTAACAATAGATTAGCACGATTAAAAGCAATATTAGCTCCAGAAATAATTGTAAGAAATGAAAAGAGAATGCTTCAAGAAGCTGTAGATTCTTTAATGGACAATGGACGTCGAGGTAGAACTGTTGTTGGTGCTAATAATCGCCCATTAAAATCTTTGTCAGATATAATAGAGGGTAAACAAGGAAGATTTCGTCAAAATTTATTGGGTAAACGTGTTGACTATTCTGGTCGTTCGGTTATTGTTGTAGGACCTAGTTTGAAATTACATCAATGTGGATTGCCTAGAGAAATGGCATTAGAACTATTTCAACCTTTTGTAATACATCGTTTAATTTTGCAAGGATTAGTAAATAATATTAAGGCGGCAAAAAAAATTATTCAAAAAAATGAATCAGTTGTATGGAACGTTTTGGAAGAAGTTATACATGGTCATCCAATTTTGTTAAATAGAGCTCCTACTTTACATAGATTAGGTATCCAAGCTTTTGAGCCTATTTTGGTTGAAGGTAGAGCTATTAAACTTCATCCTTTAGTATGTCCTGCCTTTAATGCCGATTTTGATGGTGATCAAATGGCTGTACATGTACCTTTGTCTTTAGAAGCACAAGCAGAAGCACGTTTACTTATGCTTGCACCACATAATTTTTTATCTCCTGCTACAGGTCAACCTATTTTAATGCCAAGCCAAGACATGGTCCTTGGTTGTTATTATCTAACAACAAATAATCCAGCTTCTACAATAGGAGAAGGACAGTATTTTGCCAGCTTACAAGATGTATTAATGGCTTATGAGCAGAAACAAATATCTTTGCATGCATTGATTTGGGTTAGATTTGAAGGTAGAGTAGACAATAGTCATAAACAACAGCTAGTGAAGGAAATGATTCATGCAGATAGTAGTAAAACTAGTATATACAGTAATACAATCATTAAGTATGATCAAAATGGTCAATATATAGCACAATATATTCGTACTACACCAGGTCGTATTTTATTTCATAAAGTAGTGAAAGAATCTTTAATTGATTAATAATGAGGTTTTGATCTATATGATAATCTATCAACATGTATTAATTATAACTAATGAAAAGAAATATTTTAGAGCCAGCTTTTTCAAATAAAATTATAGATAAAGCTCAATTAAAGCAATATATAGTTTGGGCCTTTAGAAATTACGGTATTGCTCGTGCAGCAAATATGGCCGATAAGTTGAAAGACTTAGGTTTTCATTATGCTACTAAAGCAGGTATTTCTCTAAGTCTTGAAGATTTACGTATTCCTCCGATTAAACAACAGTTATTAGATATGACTCTACAATCTATAGCTAATGCTGATAATCGCTATAAAAGAGGAGAAATAACAGCTGTAGAGAGATTTCAAAAAGTAATTGATACTTGGAATAATGCTAGTGACACTTTAAAGCAGGAAGTCGTCAAGTACTTCAAGAATACTGATCCATTGAATTCTATCTATATGATGGCTTTTTCTGGTGCTAGAGCAAATATTTCCCAAGTTAGGCAATTAGTAGGTATGCGAGGTCTTATGTCTGACCCACAAGGTCAAATAATTGATTTACCTATATATAGTAATTTTAGAGAAGGTTTGACAGTCACTGACTATTTTATTTCTTCATATGGTGCAAGAAAAGGATTAGTTGATACTGCTTTACGAACGGCTGATTCAGGATATCTTACTCGTAGATTAGTTGATGTTGCTCAAGATGTAATTATTAGAGAATTTAATTGCAAGACCTCAAAAGGTATATTATTAGAGGAAATGATAGATAACCAAAAAGTCTTGATTAGTTTAAAGCAGAGCTTATTGGGTAGGGTACTCGCAGAAGATATTTGGGATTTACATTCTAACAGTAAAATTGCGCATTCAGGTGAAGATATTCAACCTATTTTAGCAGAGAAAATTGTTAATCTGGGTATTAAAAGTGTATTAGTTAGATCACCTATTACTTGCGATTCTATTAGATCAGTGTGCCAATTATGTTATGGTTGGAATTTGGCTCATGGTAGAATGGTTGATCTTGGCGAGGCTGTTGGTATAATTGCTGCCCAGTCTATTGGTGAGCCAGGCACGCAGTTAACTATGAGAACCTTTCATACCGGTGGTGTATTTACAGGAGAACTTGCTCAAACAATACTTAGTCCGATAGATGGGGAATTAAATTATCCACAAAATATTCTTCTGTCTAATACTAGGACCCGCCATGGTGATCCAGCCATGCTTGTTATGTCTGACTGTAAAATAACATTATTAACTACTAATAAATCGACTGTGTATATCTCCTTAGTTAAAGGATCACTACTTTTAGTTAATAATAAGTCTTTAATAGCAAAGGGTGATATTATTGCTGAGTATCCATTAAGTAGTCGCATAGTGACGGAAAGAGCTCAAAAAGCAGTAGTGACTGATTTATCTGGTAGTATTCACTTGACTCATTCTAGTATTGAGGCAAGAAGTAATAGTTCGCGCTCTATTACTGACAGTGAAGTCGTTTGGGTATTGTCAGGAAAAGTATATAATATTCCTGATGATGCAGAATTGATGATATCTGAAAAACAAGTAATTAAGGAAAACAGTTTATTGGCGAGGACACAAGTTATTAGTCGCTATAATGGTCGTGTTTCAATTGTTAATACAAATTCTTCAAATATAAATCAACAAATTTCTATAATAACTTCATGTAAAATTTTTACAAATCTTAAGGTTTTTTCTGAGATTAATGATGGATGTACTAATTATGCTTTAGAAGCAGCAAATCAAGATAAGTTTATTCTTACTATAGCTCCTCAGCAAAAGATTGTTAATGAGCAAATAGTAGCTAGTCTTGTATCAGATATTTATACTACTAAGACGGGCGGAATTATTAAGTATTTAGATTTATCTATATCTAAAAAAACAACAAAAGAAAATAAGGATGACTATAATATCATAGGTTCAGGTTATATATTATGGATTCCTGAGGAAACGTATGAAATTAATAAAGATATATCTTTATTACTAGTAAAACATGGTCAATTTGTTGAGTCTGGTACAGAAATTATTAAGAATCTTTTTGCTAACAATTCAGGAATTCTTGAAGTAATCCATAAAGATGGAATTATCAGAGAAATCATAATCAAGCCAGGTAAAATGTATTTACTTGATAATCAGGATATACATAAAAGCCCAGGGAAATATCGTGGTTTTCTTAAGCCAGGGCAAACAGTGATTGACGGTATAATTACTCATAAATTAGTGTATTGGGAGTATCTTAGAGTTAACAATGAAAATTATATACTTATTCGTCCAGTTATTGTATATTCTATAATCGATAAGAAGTTAGAATTTAACTATTCAAATAATTCGTTTGCAACTGATATTTTCCATTTGGAATTAGTTAGAAGAACATACTTTATAGATGGAGAAAGAGTAAAATCGGTTTCAGGTATTAATTTAGTAAGAACATACTTAATTGCAAAATTGAAGCCAGAAGCTAGAAGCCTAAAGTGCACGATTGATTTTATTAGAAGCTCTTTTGATTCATCTTCAATTCTTCTAAAGTTTATTACGTATGACAATTTATCAATAAAAGATTCATTTACATCTACTGATCAAAATATTTATGCTCAAACATGTTTGTTAGTGAAAAATCATCAAGAAGTTATGAGTGGATCTGTTATCGGACAAACAGAAATTTTTTCAGTTACTGAGGGAAAAGTTGAGTATATACAAGATGCTCAATCATCTAATCGTCGTATTCTAATTGTTAATCCTTCTGATATGAGAACATTTTTCATTGCGAATAATCAGTCTATTAAACTTAGCATAAATGAATGGGTTTATGCTGGCGATCAAATTGCTAATGGTGTTGTGACTTATGATTCAGGTCGAGTAGTTGCAATTGGAGACAATCAAGTTACTATTAGAATAGGGCAGCCTTACTTAATCTCTCGTGGTTCTTTTTTACATATACAACACAATACCTTGGTTCAAAGAGGAGAAAATATCGCCACTTTGATTTTTGAAAGAGCTAAAACAGGTGACATTGTTCAAGGATTACCTAGAATAGAAGAAATACTTGAAGCTCGTAAAAAAGCAGATAGTTCATTTAATCCGCATATAATGTTAGAAACAAAATTCCGTTCATACTTAAATAAAGGTTTAAGTTTGTATGATTCTACTAGATTAAGTTTATTAGATCTGCAGTTATTTTTAGTGAAGGAGATACAGTTAGTATATCAATCTCAAGCTGTTGATATTTCAGATAAGCATATTGAGATAATTGTGAGGCAAATGACATCAAAAGTAAAGATAGAAAATGGTGGAGAGAGTGATTACTTACCTGGTGAAATGATTGAGCTGCAAAAAATAGAATTCATTAATAAATCATTGGAAGTCATGAATAAACAGTCAGCATCCTATCATCCTATTCTATTAGGTATTACAAAAGCATCATTAAATACTGAAAGCTTTATTTCTGCGGCTAGTTTCCAAGAAACAACAAAAGTTTTGACAGAAGCAGCTATCTCTGGAAAACTTGATTGGTTAAGAGGGTTAAAAGAAAATGTTATTATAGGGCGCTTAATACCAGCAGGAACAGGTTTTAATATTTACAATAATTCACTTTTAAATAATGTTGATATTCCTAGTGAGAATAACTTATTAAATACAGTCAATATATCATCTTCATCTGGTCCATCAGATTTTGAAGATATTATTTTAGATGACAGAATTGCGCGTAGTTATCCAATAAGTTTTGAGTCTAGTTCGAAAAAGATATGATTGTGGGGATTTAGATCTCTATCTTAAATATAGTTACAGATGACTTTCCATTATGTTATTATTTTATCATTAAATAAATCATTACTGTAATTTATTAATTAGATTATCACAATTTTCATATACTTTTATTATTTTATTATATACAAATTATTATTATGGCTGTTGTTTCATTGCCCGAGTTACTGGAAGCAGGTGTGCACTTTGGTCACCAATCTAGAAGGTGGAATCCTAAAATGTTTCCATATATATATACAGAGCGTAATGGTATACATATAATTGATTTAGTTCAGACAGCTCAATTACTAACTGAAGCTTATGAATTTGTAAAAAATTCTGCTCAAGAAGGTAAAAAGTTTTTATTTTTAGGCACGAAAAGACAAGCAGCCGGAATTATAGAAAAAGAAGCATTACGCTCTAATTCATATTACGTCAATCAAAGATGGTTAGGAGGTATGTTAACTAATTGGATTACTATAAAATCCAGAGTAGAAAGACTTAAAATATTAGAACAACAAGAGACATCTGGTGTATTAGAGCAATTACCTAAAAAAGAAGCATCTGTAATTCGCCGAGAGTTAGAAAAATTACGAAAGCATTTAAATGGTATCAAGCATATGAAAAAGTTGCCAGATTTAGTTATAATTGTAGATCAAAAAAGAGAAACTACGGCTATTCAAGAATGTATTAAACTGGGTATTCCTACTATTTGCATACTTGATACTAATTGTAATCCAGAAATTATAGATATTCCTATTCCAGCTAATGATGACGCTATCAGGTCAATCCATTTAGTGATTAGTAAAATAGCAGATGCTATTTTAGAAGGTAAGAGTCTGTAGTTTAAATAAAAAATAAGCAATTATACAATAAGCATAAAGAGAAAGATATGTCTATACAAATTTCTGCTCAGCACGTTAAAGAGCTAAGAGATAAAACTGGTGCTGGAATGATGGATTGCAAAAAAGCTCTGCAAGCTTCAGAAGGCAATATAGATATTGCTATAGAAAATTTAAGAAAAAAAGGATTAGCTTCCGCTGATAAAAAATCTTCAAGAATAGCTACAGAAGGTATCATCGAAAGCTATATACATGCAGGTGCTAGAATAGGTGTAATAGTAGAGCTAAATTGTGAAACAGATTTCGTCGCCAGACGTTCAGAATTTCAAAAATTAGCGAAAGATATAGCTATGCAGATAGCTGCTTGTGAATTTGTTTCATATGTGTCAACTACAGATATACCTGATAGTTTAATACAAATAGAAAAAAGAATTGAATCCGCTAAAGAAGATTTGAAAAATAAACCTCAAGAAATTAAAGATAAAATTGTTTCAGGTAGAGTCGAAAAAATTTTAAGAACAAAAACTTTAATGAGTCAGCCATTTATTAGAAACCAAGACATCTCTATTGAAGAATTAGTAAAGCAACATATTGCATTACTTGGTGAAAATATAATAATTCGACGATTTCAAAAGTTTATATTGGGAGAAGGGCTAGCTAAAAAAAAAAGTGATTCTTCTTCAGAAGTTGCAGATGTTTTAAAAACATAGCTGTTTATAATTAGCATAATAAAATGGATGAATGAATTTAGTTGAAATATTAGTAATAATGTTAAATAATATCCAGATGCATATATAATTAGTTGTAGTAGTATTTTTCTTCAAAATACAATCTCTTGAAAGGCCAATATAATTATGGTCATATAATAATCTTTTATTTATAGTTAATATTATTTGTACTACCAATTAGAATTATTATTTCTATGTATCAAAAAGCAATAGAAGAAATATCTTCATCTATAGCAATCGCTGCTGTCGAAGTGGGCAAACATTTATACTGGACTATAGGTAGTTATAAAATTCATGGGCAAGTTTTTATTGTATCTTGGTTAGTTATAGCTGCATTATTGATTTTGGCTTTTGCTGGTACTAGAGATTTAGATCGAATACCAAAAAAAATGCAGAATTTCATGGAATTTGTCCTAGAGTTTTTGCAAGATATTGCTAAAAATCAAATAGGTGAACATGAATATAGACCATGGGTTCCTTATATTGCAACCATATTTTTATTTATTTTAGGTAGCAATTGGGCAGGAGCATTAATACCTTGGAAGCTAATTATATTGCCCGAAGGTGAATTAGCTGCACCTACTAATGATATTAATACAACTGTAGCTTTATCATTATTGACATCAGCAGCATACTTTTATGCAGGTTTAAGTAAAAACGGCTTGGGTTATTTTGGAAGATATATTGAGCCTACTCCAGTATTATTACCAATTAATATTTTAGAAGATTTTACAAAGCCTCTATCATTAAGTTTCCGTTTATTTGGCAATATATTGGCGGATGAGTTAGTAGTATCTGTCTTTACTCTTTTAGTACCTATCTTAATACCGTTGCCTGTTATGATATTGGGATTATTTGCAAGCTCTATACAAGCATTGATTTTTTCAACTTTATCTGCTGCTTATATAGGTGAAGCTATGGAAGGCCATGGAGAAGATTAAGAGTTAAGTATTGATTAATGGTATCTATTTAATTTTATAATTACAACTTATTAATACCGTAAGATCAATTTTCACTACTTTTGTAGTAAGATGTTACAAGTATAACTCTACGAAATCTGTTAATTTTCTATATATTTTATTTGAATTAACAATATAATTATGGATTCTATTATTTCTGCTGCATCTGTAATCGCTGCTGGCTTAGCTGTTGGTTTAGCTGCAATCGGTCCCGGCATTGGTCAAGGAAGTGCAGCTGCTAATGCTGTTGAAGGTATCGCAAGACAGCCGGAAGTTGAAGGTAAAATTAGAGGTACTCTTTTGCTAAGTTTAGCTTTTATGGAATCTTTAACAATTTATGGTCTGGTAGTAGCTTTATCGTTACTATTTGCTAATCCTTATACGGGCTAAAATAATGTTTGCGCTTAGTTTTTGATGATATAAAGTCATTAAAAACTAAGCGTTTTAAAGATTTGTAGTTATCAAATAATTCTATATTGTAAATGTGATTTTAAATTAATGATGATAAACTTATCACTTTTGATTGCTTTGCAATCATCAAATGCAGAAGTTGAAGGAGGTCTATTTGATTTTAATGCTACTTTGCCTCTTATGGCATTACAATTTCTCACTTTAACAGTTATATTAAATGTTGTTTTTTATAAGCCTGTAAGTAATATCTTAGATGAAAGAGATGAGTATATTCGTAATAGTCTTACTACTGCATCAGCTTACTTATTAAAAGCAAATGAGTTGACTAAGAAGTATGAACAAGAATTAGCAGAATCAAGAAAAAAAGCACAAGATATTATAAAAGGATCTCAACAAGAAGCACAACAGATTGTATCAGTGAAGATTAAAGAAGCTCAATTAGATGCAGAAAGATTAGTTACAGGTGCCTATGATCAGCTAAATATTCAGAAAGAACAAGCTTTGAAAACGTTAGAAACTCAAGTCGATAACTTAAGTGATCGAATTAAGTTAAAATTATTAGGTAATTAAATCCATGTTTAAACTGATTTCAGTAATTTTATCATTCATAGCTTAGGAGATTTAACATGGATTATCTTAATCAAATATTTTATATTTTTGCTACGCATCAAGAACAACAAAGCCTTAGATTAAATTCAGATTTTTTAGAGGCTAATGTGATTAATATAATGCTTCTGCTATTCGGCTTGATTTATGTTCTCAAGCAATTTTTAGGTTCTATATTAGTGGCTAGACAAGAAAAGGTATTGTCAGCTATACAAGAATCTGAAGAGCGTTTGCAGCAAGCTAATTCTAGGTTAGCAGAATCTGAAAAACAATTAGCTCAGACACAAATAGTGATTAATCAAATTATCGAAGAGGCTGAATCAATAGCCCAAAAAGTACGGCAATCTATTTTAGATCAAGGAAAATCTGATATAGAAAGATTGACAATTGCGAGTAAGGCCAGTATATCAACAGCTGAAAATCAAGTTAGACAGCAAATACAGCAGCAAATTACTGCTTTAGCTATAAGTAAAGTCACTTTACAGTTACAGAATCAAGTTACCTCTGCTATGCAAGCAACAATTATAGATTCTAATATTGCACAGCTTGGAGTATAAATAAATTATGAGTAGCCAAAGTGTATCTAAAATAGCTTTACCTTATGCAGAAGCACTTTTGGAATCTGTGCAAGAAGCAAATTTGGTAGAACAAACAAATCAAGATTTATCTTTAATTTCTACGATATTATTAGAATCAATAGATTTGAAATCGTTTTTAAGTAATCCATTAATTGTTTCCATAGCAAAGAAAAATGTTTTAAATGAACTGCTTGGAAGTCAAGTTAATGATTATGTCTTGAAATTTTTGCTGGTCTTAATTGATCGTCGTAGGATTTCTTTACTCAATGTTATTATTGAAAAGTATTTAGAGCTGGCATATAATTTAGAGTCTACTATCATAGCAGAAATTTCTACAGCTATAATGTTGACAGAATCTCAACAACAGGCTCTTATTGAAAAGCTAAAAAATATAACACAAAGTAAGAATGTAAAACTCGTTGTACAAGTTAATCCTAGTTTAATAGCTGGGTTTATTGTGCAAATTGGATCTAAGGTAATAGACACTAGTTTATCTGGTAAGTTAAAGCAGATGTCTTATTATCTTAATTCCATTTAAACAAATAGAATAAATAAGTAATGTATTAGATATTTTAGAGACTAAAAATATGGTAGATATTAGACCAGACGAAATAAGTAATATTATACGGCAGCAAATTGATAAGTATGATCAAGAAGTTCAGGTTGCCAATGTTGGTACTGTCTTGCAAGTAGGTGATGGCATTGCTCGTGTTTATGGGCTAGATGATGTTATGGCAGGTGAACTTTTAGAGTTTGAAGATAAAACTATAGGTATAGCTTTAAATTTAGAAGCTGATAATGTTGGTGTTGTTTTAATGGGAGATGGCAGAGAGATTTTAGAAGGTAGCTCAGTAAAAGCGACAGAAAAAATAGCTCAAATACCAGTCGGTGAAGAATTTTTAGGTAGAGTTGTAGATCCTTTAGCCAGACCAATAGATGCAAAAGGTTCACCTAATACAGTAGCAACTAGACTAATAGAATCATATGCTCCTGGTATTATAGGCAGACAATCTGTGTGTGAGCCTTTACAGACAGGTATTACAGCTATTGATTCTATGATCCCCATTGGTAGAGGGCAAAGAGAATTAATTATAGGAGATCGACAGACAGGTAAAACAGCAGTTGCCTTGGATACAATTATTAATCAAAAAGGCCAAGATGTTATTTGTATATATGTTGCAATTGGCCAAAAGGCCTCTTCTGTTGCTCAAGTAGTATCTTCTTTAGAAGAAAAAGGTGCTTTAGATTATACCATTATTGTGGCTGCCAATGCTGATGATCCAGCCACTTTGCAGTATATCGCACCATATACAGGAGCAGCTTTAGCAGAATATTTTATGTATAATGGTAAAGCAACATTGGTTATATATGATGATTTAACTAAACAAGCTCAGGCTTATCGACAAATGTCTTTGTTGTTACGTAGACCGCCTGGTCGAGAAGCGTATCCAGGAGACGTATTCTATTTACATTCTAGACTCTTAGAAAGAGCAGCGAAATTGAACTCTGATTTAGGTGGAGGTAGTATGACTGCCTTACCGATCATTGAAACACAAGCGGGCGATGTTTCAGCATATATTCCAACTAATGTAATTTCGATTACAGATGGGCAAATTTTCTTATCTGGTGATCTATTTAATTCTGGTATTAGACCTGCTATTAATGTTGGTATATCTGTTTCTCGTGTAGGTTCTGCTGCTCAAATCAAAGCGATGAAACAAGTAGCTGGCAAATTAAAACTGGAGCTTGCACAGTTTGCTGAATTAGAAGCTTTTTCTCAGTTTGCGTCTGATTTAGATAAAGCAACACAAAATCAGTTGGCAAGAGGACAAAGATTGAGAGAGATATTAAAACAAGCACAAAATTCACCTATTCCTGTAGAAGAACAAACAGCTGTTATTTATACAGGCATAAATGGATATTTAGATGATATTGATTTGTCACAAGTGAAAAATTTTGTTACAGCTTTAAGAGATGATTTACGCAATTCTAAGCCGGAATTCGGTGAAAGTGTTCGAAATACTAAAAAACTAGACCTAGAGGCAGAAGAATTGTTGAAAAAATCAATTGATGATGTTAAGCAGGCATTTTCTGTATAAGTAAATTATATATTTAAAGTGTTTGGATTATATTGTCTATTAGGATAGCTTGAATATATACTGTTTGTATTTTTATCTGCTATCCTAATTTTTTTTATATAATATAATAAGAGCTATTTTTTATTTATTATTATTTTATTCACTATCTACTTTACCTTTAATAATATCACGTTATATAGTCATACCCATATTCTTCTAGTTTTTTTGCTAGATTTGCGTCTCCTGTATGTACTATTTTGCCATTGTGCATGATATGTATGTAATCAGGAACAATATAATTAAGTAGTCTTTGATAATGGGTAATTAAAATAATTGCATTATCATCTTTTCTCAATTCATTAATACGGTTAGAGATTGTTTTTAAAGCATCAATATCAAGTCCTGAATCAGTTTCATCTAAAATGGATAATTTACTTTCAAGCAAAGCCATTTGTAATATTTCATTCTTTTTCTTTTCTCCGCCAGAAAATCCTTCATTTACATTGCGAGTAAGAAATGTAGCATCCATATCAATGAATTTTGTTTTTTGACCAATAAGATCAAAAAATGCTAGGGGATCTAATTCATTTTGTTGCTTTGCTCTTCTTTGAGAATTATATGCAAGTCTTAAAAAGTCTGCATTACTTACGCCAGGTATTTCTACAGGATATTGAAAACCTAAAAATAATCCTTTGTGTGATCTATGTTCAGGATCATCATCATTTATTTTTTCTCCATTGAATATGATTTCTCCTTGTTTTATTGTGTAACTTGGATGTCCAGCAATAACTTTAGCTAGCGTACTCTTCCCTGAGCCATTTTTACCCATTATAGCATGTACTTCACCTAAATTGACGGATAAGTTTACACCCTGAATAATTGGCGTATTATCTATGTTAGCGTGTAAATTATTAATGTTTAAGATATTGTTATTAGTCATTCTTAGTCATATATAATAAAAATATAAATTTATCCAACTGTTCCTTCTAATTTTAAATTTAGTAATCTATCTGCTTCCATAGCAAATTCCATTGGCAATTCGTTAAGTACTTCTTTACAGAAGCCACTAATCATTAAACAAATAGCTTCTTCAATATTGATACCTCGTTGTAAAAAATAAAAGATTTGTTCCTCACCTATTTTTGAGGTTGAAGCTTCATGTTCGATTCTTGCAGATGAATGCTGTACTTGTATATAAGGGAAAGTATTTGCTTTGGATTTGTTGCCTATTAATAATGAATCACACTGTGAATGATTTCTAGCATACTGGGCTTTTGGTCCAACTTTAACTAAACCTCTATAACTATTCACAGAATGTCCAGCTGATATGCCTTTAGATACAATTGTACTACGAGTGCTTTTACCAATATGAATCATTTTACTTCCTGTATCTGCTTGTTGGTAATTATTTGTTAAGGCTATAGATGAAAATTCTCCGATTGAATTATCTCCGGCTAAAATGCAGCTTGGGTATTTCCATGTGATAGCAGATCCAGTCTCTACTTGGGTCCACAATATTTTTGAGTTTTTTCCCAGGCATAATCCCCTTTTAGTGACAAAATTATATATACCTCCATTTCCCTTCGTATCTCCTGAATACCAATTTTGCACGGTAGAATATTTAATAGTTGCATTTTTAAGTGCAATTAACTCTACAACAGCTGCATGTAATTGATTACTACTAAATTGTGGTGCTGTGCAACCTTCTAAATAGCTTACGTAACTATTTTCGTCTGCTATAATTAGTGTTCTTTCAAATTGGCCTGATTCTTTATTATTTATTCTAAAATAGGTTGACAGCTCAAGAGGACAATGAGTATTAGGTGGAATGTAGCAAAAAGAGCCATCACTAAAAACAGCAGAGTTAAGAGCAGCGAAATAATTATCTCCTATTGGTACAACTGAACCTAAATATTTTTTTACTAAATCTGGATATTTTTGAATAGCTTCAGTCATTGAACAAAAAATTACTCCTACTTCAAATAATTCTTTTTTAAACGTAGTTGCAATAGAAACACTATCAAAAACGGCATCAACTGCTACATTACTGAGTCTCTTTTGTTCATTTAAACTAATTCCTAATTTTTCAAATGTCTTTAGGATTTCCGGATCAACTTCATCTAAGCTGTTAAGCTGTTTTTTGTATTTAGGTTCAGAATAATAGATAATACTATCATAGTTAATCTTCTTGTATTGTAGATGGCTCCATCTTGGTTCTTTCATCTTTTGCCATTTTTTATACGCTTTAAGACGAAAATTTGTTAAATACTTTGGCTCTTTTTTATGTTCTGAAATTTGTTCAACTATTTCTTGATTTAAGCCTTTTGGGAAATTCTCTGAATCAATATCTGTGTGGAATCCATATTTATATGGTTGATTAATTAATTGATTTAAGCTTGCATTAGAATTATTTACAGTGTTTTTATTTATCATAATTAAATAGCTAAGAATTTTAATTTATTTATATTTTAAATTAAATCATAACATTGAAGTCAAAATCAAATATATTTATAGATGTGTTAATATATTATTCCTTGTAAAGTATTCATTGTTAAATTCTTTGCTATATAATACAGAAGATAATTGATATATATTATGTTTAAGGTGGCTTAAAAATTTAGTAATGAGATAATAGCTAATTGATAATTTATTAATAAATATCATGGATTTTATGTTTCTTAGTTTTATTGATGTATCAATGATTTGAATATATCTTGTCATTTGTTCCAGAAACTGACTTGCAAAGGAAGATATGAGAATGGTTCTTCTTATATAATAATTATTGATTTTTATATATGTACATATCAATAAGATAATATTCTCATACATAGTTGTTAATAATAAAGTCTTGATTATAATGCAATGCAGTATGGAAAGTATTCCTAGTTTTACTATGAAAGAAGGAGCATATAATCGAAATAGAGTTTGATTATAAATTGATATAAGTTTTTTTAAAAGTTTATTTTTTTTGAAAAAAAATTGGATTTCGTAAGGAAAATTTATCTGTATTTTTCTATAAACATGATGATTTGAGTAATTAAAATTATATGGTAACAAGCATAATATTGTAGTGATTAATATACCATAGCAACTAGAGTAATGATTCTCGTGAAATTTTAATGTTTTAATAGTTATTAAAACAACTAATACGATAATTATGAGATATGGCAAATTGAAATAAGGTATAAAACTTAATAAAGAAAAAGTAATCAAAAGCTTATGTGAAGTTGGCATTGTATGTAACCATGTATTAGGTGAATAGATATAAGCATTTGAAAAAGAAAATTGTATAAAATTCATGATAAATATGAGTTTTTTGAAAAAAAGATTGCCTTTATCGTCTTAATTATGTATATATGTATATATAATAGGGTAGATGGCGAAATTGGTATACGCATCACACTCAAAATGTGACAACTTTGGTTTTGAGGGTTCAACTCCCTCTCTACCCATAATATAAAATTTAAAATTAATATAGAAACAATATGAGTTTACTAGTTTTAGGAGGCACAGGAACTCTGGGCCGCCAAATTGTTAGAAGAGCCTTAGATGAAGGTTTTCAAGTAAAGTGCTTTGTTAGAAATTTTCGTAAAGCAGCATTCTTGAAGGAATGGGGTGCTGAATTAGTATACGGAGATTTAAAACTTCCAGAAACTATACCTCTAACTTTGTTAGGTATAACAGCAATTATAGACGCATCTACAGCACGACCATCGGATTTATATAATGCAAATCAGATAGATCTTTATGGTAAGTATATATTGATTGAGTCTGCTAAAAAAGCTGGAATTAAAAGATATATATTCTTTTCTATTTTAAATGCGCATAAATATCCAGATATACCTTTGATGAATTTGAAGTTGAAGATAGAGTATTATTTGAAAGAGTCAGATATTGATTATACTATTTTCAATTTATCAGGGTTTTTTCAAGGTTTAATAGGTCAGTATGCCTTACCGATTTTAGATAAAAAATCGGTATGGATAACAGGAGATTCTACATTTATTGCCTATATAGATACTCAAGATATAGCTAAATTAACTGTTAAAAGTCTTTCTGTTTTAAAAGCAAAAAATTCAATTCTGCCTATTGTTGGTAATAAATCTTGGAATTCACTACAGATCATTGAGCTATGCGAAAAACTCTCTGGACAAAAATCAAAAATATCTAAAATTCCAATCTCCATACTTAGATTTGCTCGTGAATTAACTGATTTTTTCCAATGGAGCTGGAATATTTCTGAAAGATTAGCTTTTGCAGAAATTTTAACTAGAGGTGATAATTTTAGTACATCAATGGATAAAGTCTACAGTATATTACAAATTTCAAAACAAGATATTGGTACATTGGAGCTGTATTTTCAAGAATACTTTGATAAAATCATGAAAAAAGTAAAAGATATTAACTATCAACAAGCTGTTAAAACAAGTAAGCTAGGTCAAGTGCAGGACAACGAATTTTAGATTATTTGATAATGTTTTTTTGAAAAAAGTTATGAATTTTTATACTTGTACAGTGAAAATTATAAAGGAGCCGAAATGGTTAAGATTAAATAATGCAGCTTTATCCAAACTTATTTTAGTTAAACCAATTAACAAAAAAAATAAAGATGGCCATATCATAGTAGCAATTGCAAAAAGAGAAGTTGCACAACTAGTTTTCGACCATTATAAAAAGCAAGATACTATTGTTGTTGAAGGTTATGTTTATATTAGAAAAAGCAAAATACAATTAAAAGACAATATAAAAAAGTATAAAATCAAAAAATATGTAGTGATGAAGATACAAAAAATTCATCCAGTATCAAATATGCGTCAATAAACTTATTTACTTTTTTAAGTAAAGTGTTCCGTTTATCGATTTTTCATATACAATTAAAATATTTATAAATAATTTTTTAAAATCTAATTAATGCGATAAGGATAGTTTTTATGTTTACACTTAAAATATTTGTATATACAACTGTGATCTTTTTTATTTCTCTATTCTTTTTTGGTTTCTTGTCGAATGATCCTTCAAGAAACCCTAATAGGAAAGATTTAGAGTAATTATAAATAATAAAATAATGATAGCATTTGGTTTGTTATTATTATTTATCTAATACTGGAAGCTTGATATTAGATGCAAAAGAAATAGCCATATATTTATCTGATTTCTTAAGTAGTGATATATTTGTCATAAATGTTTGATTTATAACATAGATATATTCTATATATTCTACCTTTGACGTTTTGTATTCAATTTTTAAGCAATTGTGTTTATATATTGAGTATTTATAGCTATCTATATTTTGGTTATAGTTTTTTGTAATATAACCTAAATTATCTTGATTAGTTTGGATGAAATTATAATAATCTTTTTGCTTCTTATTGATATTGTAGAATTCTAAACAATTTAAGTTGTTAATATTAGAATCATTTCTTAAGAAATGATTTTTTTTAATTGTATAATTGAATTGATTGCAGCAAATTTGATTTGTTTTTAAATAAAATATCGTTTTTTGAGATATCCAACTTCCTTCCATAGCTTTCAAAAAAGTATTTGCTTGAAACTTCATATGTTATTAATATTGATTAATTTTCACTCATTATACTTTGAATCTGTAAGCAATCTTAAAAAATATTTACCTTTATTATCAATAGAATATTCTAATTTCAGGTTGGGTAATTTTTTTATCGGTATATAAAATTTGATACCTGATCCAATTTGAGTATTGTATTTATATATATTATGTATGGCTCTTATATAAGATTTTTGCTGTTTCTCATTACCTGAATAAGTAATATGATTACAGAAACAATATATAGATAGATACTTAATTTTTGATATATGATATTCTATATTAAAGATATAAAAAAAATAAAGTGGAGATTTTTTTGGTTGGTTTTCTTTAAAGAAAATATGATCTGCTTGGTTGGATGAACGATATATCATAGGTTCATATATTATTGAATTAATTGAGAAATGGCATTCTGAAAATATTAGAAAAACATGGTAATAAATATCTTGACAAATTTTAGGTAGGTTAAAAACTTTAATGTATTTAATTCTTATACTCTGGCCTAAGTACATTAATTTATACCAGACACGATCATGATTTATTTCAATATACGTAAATATTTTAGAACATATGTGAATAAATTGACCAGTCTTTGGTCGATTCCAAATGTACAAATTATTGTGTTTGATGGACAATTGTAAATAGATTAATTGATACTTAATATATTTCAATAGCTTATTTATATTAATAAGACTTGTTTGTTTGAATGACTTTATTTCTGTATATTTCTTTAGTTGATAACTTTTTACGCAAAGATTAATTTGAATAAGTTTTTTATGTACCAGCCAACCTTTTTGCAACATAGTTATACTATTTAGTAGATTATATTTTATTGAAAAAATATACTTATATAAGTAATCAAATAAATTTGATTTTTGGCTAATAATCAATCCATTTAAATTCAAAATAATAGAAGGATGGCATAAATGAGTTTTAATTATTATGTTACTTAAGTTCATTCTTAAATGAGCAAATGTTTTGTTTTGTTTTTGTATGTATGGATGAGAAAAGATTATATTTAGTTGAGGACAATTTTTGATTATTGCAAGATTTGTAAAAAAACTATTTATTCGATGGTTGTGATAGAAAGATTTATATTTATAGCTTAAAGATTGGTCTATTTGCATTATTGAAGAAAATATACGAGATTTTTGAGTATATCTAATGAAAAATTTAAAATGAGTTAAATATTCACATAGTAAATTATATATCTGTCTATAATTAGAGTAATTCTTCAGAATAGAACTATAATTATAAGAATATGATATTTTGTTTTTACATATATCATATTTAATAGTGACTATGAATTTTGTTTTATCACGCTTTATTATATAATTGCAGCTTTGAATCAAATGTAAATTTATTAAATGCTTGATTCCTTTTTCTATTTTGTTTAAATTTAGAATACTACCTGAGTATATGCCTAGCTCTTGTTTAATTAATGAATGGAGTATATTTAACAATTTTGGATTGTATATATTCTTTGTTCGGCAAGTTAATTTAACATCCTTTACTATACCTTCAATAATATTAAAAGTAATATTGTTTGTATCAATCATTTCTTGTTCTATGAATTCTATACTGATCCAAACAAATCCTCTAGATTTATACCATAGATAAATAGAATTAAAGCTTTCATTGATTAAATGATAATTTCTAGGCATTCCCACATGTTTATCAAATATCTTTTTTAAGAAATATGAAGGTATCTTTAGTTTCTTATAATTCATAATGACAATTTTCTTTATTACAGGATTTATTGTGATATTTAGTGTGAAATACTTATCGTTTTTAGTATTAATATTAAATATTTTTATACAAGAAATATATCCAGATGATTTTAGTCCTTTAAGTAGATTCTTTAAATGTTTTATATATAGATGATTGTTCTGAATATAATAAAAAGTATTAATATCAAGTTTAATATTTTTTAATAAAATTCTTTCTAAGATGTTTCTATTGCAATTTTGTGACTGAATTTTTTTTACTCTTAGTGGATTATTTTTATTGGCAAGATTTTGGATGTAGTAAGTATTAGACTTTGGAAAGTTGTGGTAATTATGGGTAGATGTATTTATCATTAATTTATTGGGAATTCTTATAGTATTTTCTATACTAATTTAATTTGTTAAAATTATGTCCATTGCTAGGATAATATCAATTTGTTTTTCAATAATAATTATTTATCTTGTATATAAATTAAGCAATAATGAAATATTGGAATTTAAAGAAAATCAATCAGTCCTCTTTGGAAAAAACGGGCATTGTTCCTAGGTCTATTAGCAAACTTTTTGAAAAATTTAAAAAGGAATTGGATCCTAATGCCGAAGTTGAAGCGTTAGAAGAATTTAAGGTGGCTAGGTACCAAACTGTAGCATCAGTAAAATATGTTCTATTTTTGCTCGTAATGCCTGTTATAATTAATCAATTCTCAAAAAACTTTATTTTTGGTCCATGTGTTAATTATTTGTGGAATAAGGACGAACATAGCATATTTTTAAATGAATCTCAAGAAGAAAGAGCTTTTGCTGAACTACAACGTTTTGAAGAAAAATTACATTTTGAGATATTAATTGGTAAAATACAAAATACATCATCAGGCTTTATAAATTCTAAAATGACTGAAAAAGCATTGGACTTGGCGATAGAGTATACAAATGAAAGCTCTGCTGCTATTAAAAATATTCTAGCAGATTTTTTATCATGTACTATATTTACTTCTGTATTAATTGCAAGTAAAAGACAACTTTCTATTTTAAGGTCATTTATTAATGATGTCATTTATGGTTTAAGTGATACTGCAAAAGCATTTTTAATTATTCTTTTTACCGATATGTTTGTAGGTTTTCATTCTCCTCATGGATGGGAAGTTATTATCGAGGTTATTTTAAGACATTTTGGCTTACCTGAAAGTAGAGATTTTATTTTTATGTTTATCTCTACATTTCCTGTCGTTTTAGATACCATATTTAAATATTGGATTTTCCGCTATTTAAATAGGATTTCTCCATCAGCAGTGGCTACTTATCATAATATGAATGAATAAATGTCTCTTGATTTTAATAATATTTCAGTTTATATTAGTGTCTAAGCATCTGTGGCCGAGAGGCCGAAGGCAGCGGACTCATGTGCGATCCGTTTTTTAGGTGTTAGAGGTTCATTAATATTAGTGGATATACTAGCTAACTAAAAACTAATTTATCATATCTTAGGAAACTATATTTTTTTTGTTGGTTTAAATCCAACTATTCTGAATCATGAATATACTCTATTAGTCAATTCGTATTTATGTACGCCTGAATCATTTATGAATAAAGCAGACTAATTGGAAAGTTGATAAGGCTAGGAAAACAAACCCTTGTACAAAATATTGAAAATCAGATTTAGATATTTGCATGCAATTGCTAAATCTTTGCCCACTAACTCTATTATTATGAGTTAATATGAGTATGATTCTAGTTCGTGGTAAACAATATATAGAGAGGAGTCTAAGTCAACTGAGAAATAAAAAATATGGAACGGAGTAACTAATAAGTTAGTAAAAACTTTTCCCTGTCATAAAGTGAGAAGTAAGTTTAGGCAACAATTTATTCCTTATTAGTAAGAAGCAATAAAAAATGATCTTTTATATCATAGACGTATTGCGCCTATTATAAGTAAAACATATGTGAGTTTAGTATTAGAATCATAATATGAAAACTTTTCAGTTAGATTGTTCGACCAATTGGATATATTTGCCATGGGATCAAATAAAAGAACGTATATTTATTCTACAAGCACAAATATATGAAGCATCAAAATCTTGTAATAATAATTTGATATATAAAGTTCAAAATATTTTAGTAAATTCTAATGAAGCTAAAATATTAGCAATAGAAGAAATATTTCAATCTTTGTATGACACATCTCTGCAGCATAATCAAGACTATTATCAATTAACTGATGAAGATAAATATTTGATTTTTTGCAGTTTGTTTCAAGAACAAAAACTAAATGTTAATCTGGTAGTTGTAAGAGAAAAAATTAAACAATGTTTAATATGTTTTTGTCTTCAACCAGAATGGGAAGCAAGATTTGAACCAGGATTACAATCTAGTATAGATATTTTAGGATCATATTTATTTCAAGAAAAATTATTTCGCTTTTTGAATTATACTTTAATGCTCTCAAAAAGTTGGCTTGGTACATCTTTTCGTTATCAAGTAAATAATAAGTATATTAATACTAATTATTTAATTCAAAAGATACCATCTGGAAATCATTTAAAATATGTCTTAGAATTTTGGTTGAATAATAATTATATACAGTTTGATCAAGATTTTACGCGAAGTTCTAAAATTCATTTATTAAACCAATTATTGTATAGAATTATGCTAAATGGTGTAGAATGGTTTTATTCTATAATCAATGAATTTCACTCTAAAGGTCGACAATATAATATCTATGAAAATTTATTTATTCATTGTGACATGAATATCAATTGTTGGGTTTTTATAGATCATACTTTTATGAATACTTTGACTTTTATTGTAAAGTTTTTGGGCTTAAATATTAATAGACTTAATATTTGCTATACTCAATATATATATAAAAACTATGGTTTGGATCTTTCTCATGTTTATTCTGGAAGATTAGACGGAATAAAAAGTTCAAACTGGATATCATTATCAATGATAGAAATAGTAAATAATGTATGTAAGCCTCTATTTAAAAAATCTAAATCTATATTATACAGTAAAGATTTGATAAACAGGTTGAGAGCTAATAAAAATATAAATATATTTAAAGCTACATTAATCATAAATAAATTGACTTTACGATTCTATGAGTATTATGCTTTTTTTTCAACTTTGAAGATAATTAAATATATATATGTCTATATAGATTTTATAATCTATTCATGGATAAAAAAAAGAAATCAGAATAAGGATTCATCTAAGTTAATTATTCATGAAAATAAAAAGTATTTTATGAAAAGTTTATTAGAGTCTAAATTCTGTATAATCAGTAAAATATGTATGGAAAAATATAATAGGAAGTAGCCGTATGAAGCGAAAGTTTCAAGTACGGTTTTGTAAGAGAGATTTTAAAAGAAATCGACTCGAATAATCCGCCATCCTGGAAAGGACGTCGCTGGTTCGAATCCAGCCAGATGCACTATCTATTTTAAGATTATTTAAACTAATATGCAGATAACTTTTACTGAGCATGAATTTGCTTTTTTTTACAAAAAATTTGCGTTCACATTTACGAACTGCATAATGTAACAATCTTCTGCAAATTTTAGAAAAAAAATTTATATTCAGATTACGATAAAGCATAATTGAACCATCATATTCTCAGTCATAATGTAATTTTTTAGATTTAAATTAAGTACATATAGTTAAATATTTCATATTTTAATGTTTTGATTAGAAATGTAAGCTAGAAAAATTACAAAAGCTATAGGAAAACTATCTTTACATAAGTCGATATGTATAGTGATTATAGTGAATATCAGTATTTTTATACCACTATGATACAATATATGATGTTTTTTTTGAATCTCCAGATACAATTATGAAATATGGGAAAAACCATCTTTTATATGTTTAAAATAATATTATGTAATTATACATGATATATATTTGAATATACAGAGCTAAAACTATATTCTTCAGTAATGCTTTTACTACTAGGAACAATTCTATTAGCGAATTGTATTTTTCATATTATTCTCAAGATTATTTTATTTATTCATGATAACTAAATAATTCCGAAAATATATTGTTCTGTTTTTATCGTTCAATAGGGACAATATGGTTTATACAAAAAATAAGACTTCAAGTAGTTTTCAAAATAATGATTCGATTTTTAAAGAATAGTTATTCAATGTATATCGAAACATCGTTTATAATATTTGAATAAAAAAAACCAATAGTTTTATTGAATACATTTTGATAAGGTAATCTCAAAAATTAAATTAATATTATAACCTGCTTATGAAAACGTAAAATTATATATACAGTCTACTTTCTGAATGCATGTATTTTTATTATGTTTTCATTAAAATACAGTATAATAGTCTTGGTTTATTCAGTTACTTGCAACTAAGTTTTTTGATTATATTTTTCTCCGGAAATAGAAGCGGGTAGCGGGAATCGAACCCGCATCATTAGCTTGGAAGGCTAAGGTTTTACCACTAAACTATACCCGCTGACACAATAATAATATCATATTATGATAGATAAGATAAATGTAACTCTATATAAATTCTAAAAAAACATTAGGAGAATTATTATTTATATTCTATACCTTCTAAGACAACTCCTAAAAATTGAGCTAGCGATGTTGCCTGGTTTTCTATCTCAGATAGTAATAAAGGTTGTCCAACACGTGTGATGGGTATTTCACGTTTGTCTTTTGTTTTTAAATAAATTTCTCTTCTTGGGTTTAATCCTTCTTGAATATTTACTTTAATAGATTGAATATCACTAATATTATAATTCAATTTTAAAACACGATTTTTTCCAGGAAAACCTAGTCTAAAAATAGTAATATTCCCTTTATCTGTATTGAATTCGTTGTATCCTCCACCAACATTCCATAAAATCGTTAACCATAAAAAAATACTAACTAATATAGCTATAGTTCCATAAAAAATCATTATAAGTCCTTGAGGCAAAAATAATAATTCATAAGATTTGGTGAAAGGTAATAATTCTATTTTAAAGTAACTTGATAGACCAACTAGAAAAAAACCTGCTCCTCCTAGTAAAATTGCTGTAGCCCACCAATAATTGCTAAATCTGCGAGATCCTAAAATTTTATCTGTTCTGATATTAGACATCGAGTTAAATAAAGTTTTTCAATTGAAATTAAGTGTTTGTATTCAAACTATTTTTTTATATTTTATGAGATTTTTAGATTGACCTATAATAATAAATATTCGTTCCTGATTAAGCATTTAAATCCAGAAAAGACGACAATTCTTCATCTGGATAATTTGAACATGTAATACGTATTAATATGGTATTATATTAACTTAATAGCCTGTAGACCAAAATATAAACTTAAAGCTATAACTGTAAATATAATTATGAATAAGAAATAACTCAGCATAATAGACATAAATTACAGTTTCTCCTTTTGATTCTTAATTTATTTACTTTAATAATATGATAACATATCTAAATTTAAGAGATGTTTAATAAGTATAGTCAAAATAATCATATATTGATATTATATTGAGTACATTAGTAAAAAATAATAGTTTTTTAAAATTCTTCTGGGGAAACAGATACATGCCTGACTTTATTCAACCTTATAATAATGATCCATTTGTAGGAAATTTATCCACTCCAATTAGTACCTCAAGTATAACTAAAGGTTTGTTAAGTAACTTACCAGCATATAGAAGAGGTTTATCTCCTTTGCTTAGAGGTCTAGAAATAGGTATGGCTCACGGATATTTTTTAGTAGGGCCATTTGATAAACTAGGACCTCTAAGAAATACAGATGTAGCATTACTTTCTGGATTCTTATCTGCCGTAGGACTAATTATTATTTTGACAACATGTTTATCAATGTATGGTAATGTTTCTTTTGATAAAGATGATTCAAAAGATTTATTGCAAACAACAGAAGGCTGGGGACAATTCACAGCAGGTTTTTTAGTAGGTGCTGTTGGTGGTGCAGGATTTGCTTATTTACTTTTAGCTAATATACCTGTATTACAGAGTGCTGGTCTGAGTTTGTTTTGATTCTTAATGTTGACATTTATTTTCTTTAGACACCATAAAATACTATCGTAGTGTAGATTAAGCTAGTAAAGGGACTTGAACCCATAGCCTGCTGATTACAAATCAGCTGCTCTACCAATTGAGCTATACTAGCGCTCATTATTTATTATAATCAGGAACCAAGTTAAGAATATAACTGTAAAATTCTTAACTTGGTTTTTGCATTGAAATACTAACTTAACTTAAGTTTATTCATTTCTTTCGGTTTTATCATCTTCTACATGAGCTGAATTATATTCTATATAATAGTTTATCGTTTGGTCAAGACAAATTGAAGACCATCCTACAGGTGTTTCTGTAGATAACTCATAAATATTAGATAAGTCGTTTGTATCGAATACGTACTCTAAAGATTCCATTATATATTCCCCCAAAACTCTCTTTGTGATTGTGGTTTAAAATGTATACACAAGATAGTAACATAGTTTTATGTGATTGTCACTACTTGGAGTAAGTAAAATTATAGTTTCTCAATACTTAATTTATGTAAAGATTTAATAGCTTTTGTTGATATTCTCAATTTAAGCCACCTTTTTTTAGTATGGGACCAAATTTTTTTATTTTGTAGATTTACTTGTTGTATTTTTTTTGTTTTCACGTGTGAATGTGAAATACTATAACCATTGTTAGATTTTTTTTTTGTTATTTGACAAATTTTAGCCATTCTTAAATATACTAAACTCTTATTATTCTATATTTTAAAATATATTATTTTTAATCTTTAGTAGTTTTACCTAAATATTTTTGTAAAACACTTGCTACCGTTGATTTCGGAACTGCACCTATAATCATATCTACTTTCTCGCCGTTAACAAAAAGCATTACTGTTGGTATACTGCGTATACCATATTCTGTTGCAGTGCTTGGATTTTCATCAGTATTCATCTCAACTACTTTTAAAGTATTCTTATATTCGTCTGCTATTTCAGCAACTATAGGCATAATCATTCTGCATGGTCCGCACCAGGGTGCCCAAAAATCAACTAGTACCGGATAGCTCGATTTGATTACTTCTTCATGAAAAGTAGAATCTTTTACTTTTGATAAAGCCAATATTTTTTCTCCATATTTTTTCCCTTGCTGGCCAAATATTAGCATAAAATATTAATATTTTCTATGACTTATAATACTTTATATTATTTTAATGACCTGAATAGTTTTGATATTAAATAAAATTATCACTACTATAAATAAGTTTACGATTGTTTGATCCATGTATGATGGTAAATTTATATATAAGGTTAATATAGGTGCAATAAAGCACTTATTGAGCAGTTTATATAGAACTAAGTTACAATAATCGTATAATTTTGTTAATTTATTCAAAAAAGCGGCAAACCCAAAACCTAATGATACTGCCTTAAATTCAAGGAGGAATAG